GAACATTGTGTTATTTTCCCAAGAGGCCCCCCTCTAAGTATCGTCACCGCTATAATCTTTCACTATCGAGTTCGAAATGGATCGATGTGGATCTACTACGCTATAAAACGTCCAAGTCAGTTAATTGATAAATTTCTATAGTTTAGAAAAAGTAAAGCAATCGGTCTATTAGGATATCTCAGCTGAATACATTACTGCACTTACACTTGATACCTATCAAACGGCTAGTCTTGCCGTGACCTTAACCACTTAAAATGGTAAGAGTACTCATCTTGAGGTGGGCTTCCCACTTAGATGCTTTCAGCGGTTATCCTTACCGTACATGGCTACCCAGCGTCTACCGTTGGCACGATAACTGGTACACCAGAGGTACGTCTCTCCCGGTCCTCTCGTACTAAGAAGAGATCCTCTCAATACTCTAACGCCTACACCGGATATGGACCGAACTGTCTCACGACGTTCTGAACCCAGCTCGCGTGCCGCTTTCATGGGCGAACAGCCCAACCCTTGGGACGTACTACCGCCCCAGGATGCGACGAGCCGACATCGAGGTGCCAAACCTCCCCGTCGATATGGACTCTTGGGGGAGATCAGCCTGTTATCCCTAGAGTAACTTTTATCCGTTGAGCGACGGCCCTTCCACTTGGTACCGCCGGATCACTAAGGCCGACTTTCGTCTTTGTTCGACTTGTAAGTCTTACAATCAAGCTTCCTTATGCCTTTACACTCTACGACTGATTTCCGACCAGTCTGAGGAAACCTTTGCACGCCTCCGTTACCTTTTAGGAGGCGACCGCCCCAGTCAAACTGACCACCTGAAACTGTTCCCTAACCGGATAACGGTATAGGGTTAGAATCCTAGCTTTATTAGAGTGGTATCTCACCAGTGGCTCAAACTTTCCCGCAAGAAAGTCATCAACGCCTCCCACCTATCCTGCGCAAATAAAGCCCGGAGCCAATCTCAAGCTACAGTAAAGCTTCATAGGGTCTTTTTGTCCAGGTGCAGGTAGTCCGCATCTTCACAGACAAGTCTATTTCGCCGAGTCTCTCTCCGAGACAGTACGCAGATCGTTACACCTTTCGTGCGGGTCGGAACTTACCCGACAAGGAATTTCGCTACCTTAGGACCGTTATAGTTACGGCCGCCGTTCACCGGGGCTTCGGTCGCGAGCTTTGTCAAAGACTAACAAGCTTCCTTAACCTTCCGGCACTGGGCAGGTGTCAGCCCCCATATATCGTCTTACGACTTTGCGGAGACCTGTGTTTTTGATAAACAGTCGCCAGCGTCTGGTTCTTGCAGCCCGTTTAAGGGCACCTCTTCTCCCGAAGTTACGAGGTCATTTTGCCGAGTTCCTTAGAGAGAGTTATCTCGCGCCCCTTAGTATTCTCTACTTACCCACCTGTGTCGGTTTCGGGTACAGGTATTTATTGCTTATGGTAGTTAGGGCTTTTCTTGGAAGTATGACATTAATCGGTTCAGTGTCTTAACACTTTCCTATTCGCATCTTAGCTCAGACCGTTTTCACCGGACCTCATCACCTCGAATACTTAAGCCGATAACCAACATTCGGTCGATCTAGCCTTCTCCGTCCCCCTTTACCAACAATAAACAGTACAGGAATATTAACCTGTTATCCATCGATTACGCTATTAGCCTCACCTTAGGACCTGACTCACCCTCCGTGGACGAGCCTTCCGGAGGAACCCTTGGGTTTTCGGGGCATTGGATTCTCACCAATGTTTTCGCTACTCAAGCTAACATTCTCACTTCTACTTTGTCCACGCCCGCTTTCGCTAACGCTTCAACCTAATGTAGAACGCTCCCCTACCGATGTTTAAACATCTTACAGCTTCGGCAAATTACTTAGTCCCATTCATTTTCGGCGCAGGAGCACTCGAACAGTGAGCTATTACGCACTCTTTAAAGGATTGCTGCTTCTAAGCAAACCTCCTGATTGTCTATGCACTCCCACCTCCTTTATCACTTAGTAATTATTTAGGGGCCTTAACTGGTAATCTGGGCTGTTTCCCTCTTGACATTGAAGCTTATCCCCCAATGTCTCACTAACTAACTAAACGTCTTAGTATTCAGAGTTTGCATTGATTTGGTACCGCTCTCGCAGCCCGCACCAAAACAGTAGCTTTACCCCTAAGAAGAAATATTAGTCGCTGCGCCTCAACGCATTTCGGGGAGATCCAGCTAGCTCCGGATTCGATTGGAATTTCACCCCTAACCACAACTCATCCGCTGTTTTTTCAACAACAGTCGGTTCGTACCTCCACTTAGTGTTACCTAAGCTTCACACTGGCCATGGTTAGATCATCCGGGTTCGGGTCTGTAAATTATGACTTAACGCTCTTATCAAGCTCGCTTTCACTCTGGCTCCAGTATTTTCTTACTTTAACCTTGCCATAACCTACAAGTCGCCAGCTCATTCTTCAACAGGCACGAAGTCGAGCGTTAAGTCGCTCTTCTACTGCTTGTAAACTTACGATTTCATGTTCTATTTCACTCCCCTCCCGGGGTTCTTTTCACCTTTCCCTCACGGTACTGGTTCACTATCGGTTATTCAGGAATATTTAGTCTTACGAGGTGGTCCTCGCAAATTCAGAAGAGGTTTCACGTGTCTCTTCCTACTTGGGATACAGATTAAAGATAATAAAATTTTCGATTACAGGACTTTCACCTTCTTTGGTACAGTATTCCAACCGTTTCAACTAACACTTATTCTTTATTAATATACTGTCCCACAACCCTCTAAAATTAGAGTTTAGACTGATCCCATTTCGCTCGCCGCTACTAAGGGAATCGCTTTTGCTTTCTTTTCCTCTAGTTACTAAGATGTTTCAATTCACTAGGTTTGCTCTTTCTTCTTTATGAATTCAAGAAGTAGTTCTCGAAGTTTCCTTATTCGGGAATTCTCGGATCAAAACTTGCTTCCAGTTCCCCGAGACATTTCGTTGGTAGCCACGCCCTTCATCGCTTCTGAACACCAAGGTATCCGTCGTAAGCTCTTATTCGCTTGACTTTTTTTAACTATAAAAATTTTCAATTTAAATTTTGTTTCTCTATTTGTGGAGATAAGCGGATTCGAACCGCTGACATCTGCCGTGCAAAAGCAGCGCTCTACCAACTGAGCTATACCCCCGCTATGGGCCATCCAGGACTTGAACCTGGGACCTCACCCTTATCAGGGGTGCGCTCTAACCACCTGAGCTAATAGCCCAAAAGTAGATTAAAAATTGTGCTTAAAAATGAACTAGTAATGATGAGCTTGCATATTTGCAAAACCACTTTTAATTATCCCTAAAAGGAGGTGATCCAGCCGCACCTTCCAGTACGGCTACCTTGTTACGACTTCACCCCAGTCACTAGCCCTACCTTAAGCGCTGTCCTCCGAATGGTTAGACTAACGGTATTGGGTATGACCAGCTCCCATGGTGTGACGGGCGGTGTGTACAAGGCCCGGGAACGAATTCACCGCTGTATAGCTGACCAGCGATTACTAGCGATTCCAACTTCATGTAGGCGAGTTGCAGCCTACAATCCGAACTTAGACGAAGTTTATGAGATTAGCTAGCCTTCGCAGGTTTGCGACTCTTTGTCTCCGCCATTGTAGCACGTGTGTGGCCCAGGACATAAGGGGCATGCTGACTTGACGTCATCCTCACCTTCCTCCGGTTTGTCACCGGCAGTCTCTCTAGAAAACCCAATAAATTGGCAACTAAAAACGAGGGTTGCGCTCGTTGCGGGACTTAACCCAACATCTCACGACACGAGCTGACGACAGCCATGCACCACCTGTATCTACATTCCCGAAGGCACTCTTTTATCTCTAAAAGATCTGTAGTATGTCAAGCCCTGGTAAGGTTCTTCGCGTTGCATCGAATTAAACCACATGCTCCACCGCTTGTGCGGGCCCCCGTCAATTCCTTTGAGTTTCACCCTTGCGAGCGTACTCCCCAGGCGGGATACTTAACGCGTTAGCTAAGATACTGTACGAACTGCACAACACCTAGTATCCATCGTTTACGGCTAGGACTACAGGGGTATCTAATCCCTTTTGCTACCCTAGCTTTCGCCTCTCAGTGTCAGTAATGGTCCAGTAGAGCGCTTTCGCCACCGGTGTTCTTTCTAATATCTACGCATTTCACCGCTACACTAGAAATTCCCTCTACCCCTGCCATACTCAAGTCTAGTAGTTTCTATTGCTTTCCCAGGGTTAAGCCCTGGTCTTTAACAATGGACTTACTAAACAACCTACAGGCGCTTTACGCCCAATGATTCCGGATAACGCTTGCATCCCCCGTATTACCGCGGCTGCTGGCACGGAGTTAGCCGATGCTTATTCCTCAAGTACCGTCAGAACTTCTTTCTTGAGAAAAGAGGTTTACATACCAAGATACTTCATCCCTCACGCGGTATTGCTCCGTCAGGCTTTCGCCCATTGCGGAAAATTCCTCACTGCTGCCTCCCGGAGGAGTCTGGGCCGTGTCTCAGTCCCAGTGTGGCTGATCGTTCTCTCAAACCAGCTACTGATCATGGCCTTGGTGAGCCATTACCTCACCAACAAGCTAATCAGGCGTGAGCTCATCCCTAGGCAGTTTAAACTATTTTACCTCTCAGCATATGAAGACTTAGCTACCGTTTCCAGTAGTTATTCTTCTCCTAGGGGCAGATTCTCACGTATTACGCACCCGTTCGCCACTAGAGTTAAAAACTCTCGTTCGACTTGCATGTGTTAAGCATACCGCCAGCGTTCATCCTGAGCCAGGATCAAACTCTCCATGGTATTCTGTTTTTTTTTCAAAATTTAAATTTTTAATCTGTGTAAATAATAACAGCTAGCCAGGAGATGTGTCAAGCGAATAATTTAATCTATTTTTACATTATACTTTTTAGTTTAAATTTAATAATTTACTCGACCCTACTTGCGCTTTTTATATAAAAGCTTAAAGTCTATCAACAAATACATATATTAAAAACGAAATTTCCAGAGTGAATAATAACTGAAATTCTATGTTTAGATTCAAACCATCTAATGTTATACTAAGATTGTATTTTAGACATTTAAAATGACAAGAATGACTCTGTTAATTATCGGTGGAACAGGAACACTAGGCCGTCAAATTGTGAAAACAGCGTTAGATGAAGGGTATCAAGTTCGCTGTTTAGTAAGAAATTTAAGACGAGGGGCCTTTCTAAAGGATTGGGGGGCAGAGCTTGTTTATGGAGATTTATCGCTTCCAGAAACAATCCCAACTTCGTTTAAAGGAGTAAATGTCGTTATTGACGCCGCTACAGTACGACCAACAGATAACTATACGGCAGAAACAATCGATTGGCGAGGAAAAGTTGCATTAATTGAATCTGCAAAATTAGCCAAAGTCAAGAAATTCATTTCTTTTTCATCAGTTGATGCAGCTCAAAACCCAAATATTCCACTTTTAGATCTAAAATTAAAGTTAATCGCAGAACTAGAAAAATCGGGACTAAATTATACAGTTTTTGAATGCGCGGGATTTTTTCAGGGTCTTATAAGTCAATATGCTATACCGACACTTGAGAAACAGACTATTTGGCTGCTTGGGAGTATGTATCCTACAGCTTATATTGATACACAAGACGCCGCAAAAATCGTTATTTCCAGTCTTAAAATCGAAAACACAATGAAGAAACTTCCACTTGTGGGTAATAAGAGTTGGACACCTGAGCAAATTATCCGCATTTGCGAGCGTCTTTCCGGAAACAAAGCAACTCGGTCATACTTACCACTAATTCTACTTACTAGCTTAAGAAGCGTTTTACGTTCATTAGAATTTACATGGAATATTGCAGACCGTTTACAATTTGCAGAAATTCAACCAGCAACTAACATATCAACAAACAGTCAGTCAAATCTTTTAACACTCGAACAATACTTTCAAGAATATTTTTCTAAAATTCTAAAAAAATTAAAAGAAACGAATTATCAGCAACAGAACAACGATATTTCTTTTTTATAGAACGGAAGTATTCTCAGTTTAAACAGAACTAGAATTACAATATAAATAAATTTCTTATATTTAGTTGTTAATTTTGTAATTCTAGTGAATTACTACTTCGACGGCTTAGCTAGTTTATGTAAAAAAACTATAGTTAATAGTTTTCTATTGACGAAATTGCCGCCCTAGTTTAAAATTTAGATTACATATTTTAAGTAAGGGATTGTAGTTCAATTGGTTAGAGCACCGCCCTGTCACGGCGGAAGTTGCGGGTTCGAGTCCCGTCAATCCCGAGAGAGTAAGAGATAATTAGGTAGTGAGCGGCAAACTAATACTTTTTTTATAAAGAGATTAAAAGTACCTTAGTCTACATTAAGAAGACTAAGGTACTTTAAATAAAAGAGTAAAATTTTTATAAGCTCTTAATTTCAATATCAACACCAGCTGATAAATCTAACTTTCTTAGATTTTCCATAACGGCATCTGTTGGCTTATAAATATCGATAATCTTTTTGTGTGTGCGAATTTCAAAGTGTTCACGTGCATCTTTATTAACGTGAGGTGAACGTAAAACACAATAAATTCGACGCTTTGTTGGAAGTGGAATTGGACCAATAGCCTTTATTCCGCCTTTTTCTACAGCCTCTAAAATTTGGGTACAAGATTCGTTTAATAAACTTGTCTCATACGCTTTTAGTGCTATACGAAGTTTTTGAAGTTGCATTACTTTGAAAAATATAAACTATTCAATAATTTTTGAGACAACACCTGCCCCAACAGTTCTACCCCCTTCACGGATTGCAAAACGCATACCTTGCTCAATCGCAATTGGGTTAATTAACTCGGCTGTCATTTTAATACGGTCACCAGGCATTACCATTTCGGCTGCTGAACCATCATCACCAGTAAATTGAACAATTGTTCCTGTTACATCTGTTGTACGTACGTAAAATTGTGGGCGGTAACCAGTAAAAAATGGCGTGTGACGACCACCTTCATCTTTTCCTAAGACATAAACTTCTGCTTCAAACTTTTTGTGCGGTTTAATTGAACCAGGCTTAGCTAATACCATTCCACGCTCAATTTCTGATTTTTGAACACCACGGATTAGAATACCAACGTTATCGCCCGCCATACCTTCTTCTAGAGTTTTTTGGAACATTTCGATACCAGTAACCGTCGTTTCTTTAGTATTTTTTAAACCAACGATTTCAATAGTATCTCCAATCTTTAGAACCCCACGTTCGATTCGTCCAGTTGCTACTGTACCTCGACCTGTAATTGAGAATACGTCTTCAACAGCCATTAAGAACGTTTTTTCAGTATCACGAATTGGTGCAGGAATATAATTATCGACTGCTTCCATTAACTCGTAAATTTTATCAACCCATTTATCCTCACCTTTTTTCTTTGTACCTGTTTCTACTGCTTGTAGAGCAAGTAGTGCTGAACCTGAGACAAATGGGATTTCATCGCCTGGGAAATCATAATTCTCTAGAAGCTCTTGGACTTCTAATTGTACTAATTCTAGTAGTTCCTCATCATCTACTTGATCTGCTTTGTTTAAGAAAACAACAAGATGCGGAACTCCTACTTGTTTAGCTAGTAATATGTGCTCACGTGTTTGTGGCATAGGACCATCCGCAGCTGATACGACAAGAATACCTCCATCCATTTGTGCAGCACCCGTAATCATGTTTTTAACATAATCAGCGTGTCCTGGACAATCTACGTGCGCATAATGACGAGTTTCTGTTTCATATTCTACGTGCGCAGTGTTAATCGTAATTCCACGTGCTTTCTCTTCTGGAGCTGAATCAATCTCATCTAATTTCTTTGATAGCGCGGCGTTCCAAATAGCAAGAGTTGCTGAAATTGCAGCTGTAAGAGTAGTCTTACCGTGGTCTACGTGACCAATTGTTCCGATGTTTACATGGGGCTTTGATCTCTCAAATTTTGCGCGTGCCATACTAATTTAAATTAAATTTATTAAATATCACTGTTTTTAATACTTTTGGCGAGTTAAATAAATTAAACGAAAAGTTTAATTAGTATCTAAAATAGGCAAATGCTTTATTTGCTTCTGCCATCTTATGTGTTTGTTCTTTACGACGGATGGCACCCCCTGTATTTTTTGCGGCATCCATAATTTCATTTGCTAGTTTTGTGGCCATTCCACGACCTGAGCGATCACGAGCAAATTCAATTAGCCATTTTAAAGAAATATTCGTTCCACGATATGCGCGAATTTCGAGAGGAACTTGATAAGTGGAACCCCCTACTCGTCTTGCTTTAACTTCTACTTGTGGCGTGACATTCTTTACTGCTGTTTCTAAAATTAGAATTGGATTTTCGTCTGTTTTTGAAGCAATAATTTCTAGAGCTTTGTAAACAATTCTTTGAGCCACAGATTTTTTTCCCGACCGTAAAACTCGAATTACCATTAGGGTAACTAGTCTACTATTATAAATTGGATCAGGTTGGGCTAAAATTCTCTTTGATTTACTTCTTCGAGACATAATTAATTAATGGGCATTATATAAATAAAAATTACCTGTTAGTCACCTTTCGGACGCTTACCACCGTATTTTGATCGTCCTTGCTTGCGGTTTTTTACTCCGCTCGCATCAAGTGAACCACGTACTACGTGATATCTACATCCTGGAAGATCTTTTACTCGACCACCACGAATTAATACTACAGAGTGCTCTTGAATATTGTGTCCAATACCCGGAATATAAGCAGTAACTTCAAACCCAGATGTCAAACGAACACGCGCAACTTTACGTAGAGCTGAATTCGGTTTCTTTGGCGTTGTTGTATAAACACGCGTACAAACTCCTCGTCTTTGAGGGCATGCTATTAAAGCAGGTGACTTTGTCTTTTTTTCTCCTGTCTGTCGTTCAAATCTTACTAATTGTTGAATAGTTGGCATATAATGCTTTTATTTTTGATTTTCGATACCATATTTACGCATAAAACGTTCAACTCGGCCTTCAGTGTCAATAATAGTTTGTGAACCAGTATAAAATGGGTGGTTACCAGACCAAATATCAACATTTAAAGATGGCTTAGTTGAGCCAACCTTTAGAACGAGTTGACCATCGCAGTACACTTTTGCGTTTGGGTACCAATCTGGATGTATTGAAGGCTTTGGCATTGTATATAAAAATAATTAATAAATTCTAAATTAACGTTTCGAGAACTGAGGTGCTCGTCTCGCTTTTTTTAAACCGTATTTTTTACGTTCTTTCGACCTGTAGTCACGCGTAAGGTAACCTTCAGGTTTTAAGACAGCTCGCTTTTCACTTGCCATCTGACAAACGGCACGAGCAACAGCTAATTTTACGGCATCAGCTTGCCCTTTTACGCCACCACCGCTTGCAGTAACATGAATATCGTAATCAGTTGCTAAACCTAACGTTGTCAAAGGGGCACGAAGTTGATTTAAATATTCAGAATTATATTGGAAATATAATTCACCTGATTTTTCATTCACTATCAATGCACCGGCACCGGGTTGTAGTTTTACTTTTGCAACGGCTTCTTTACGACGGCCGGTAGCAGTATATGTAATTGTAGACATTGAGTTATTTATACTAATTTAAAGTCAAATTAAAACGTTCGTTTAAATTTTCACACACTTCATCGGCTGATTTTTGGCCAAAGTTTTTAAATTCTAAAAGATTATCCTTTGAATATTGTAACAATTCGCCAATAGTGTGAATTTGCGCCCGTTTAAGGCAATTATAAGCTCTGACTGAAAGCTCTAATTCTTCTATTAGGATGTTATTGACATCTGCTTTAGGGCTTAAAGTGAGATTTTCTTCTGCAACTGGTTTAACCGCTGTTGTTGCAGACGACGCACCAAAACTGAACATTTGCTTTAATGTTTCCGCAGCTGAATTTAGGGCTATCCAAGGTGTAATACTTCCATTTGTTTGAATTTCTAAAATTAGTCTTTCTTTTTCAAATGGAGTTGTACCAGTAGATGTCTCTACAAAAAAATTTACTTTTTTAACTGGAGCAAAAATAGCATCAACAGCTAAAAAACCACGTGGATTGTTCGAAGATGTTTTTTCAAGCAGTGTATAGTTTCGGCCTTGCTCTAAAAGAAATTCCATCTCTAAATTCATTGTCGTCGTAATGGTTGCAATGTACTGATGTTTATCTACTAATTCAAGCCCTGACGGTAAGTCGATATCTTGTGCGGTAACAATCCCGGGACCTTGAATATTTAAGCGTGTAATAAAAGGTTCTTGAAGTTGACCTTTAAAAATAATTTGTTTTAAATTTAACAAAATTTCTAAAGCATCTTCTTTTACACCCGGTACAATGGAAAATTCGTGTTCAACACCAGAAATCCTTACCCCTAAAATAGCAACTCCTGGAATGCTAGAGAGCAGAGTTCGCCGTAACGCATTACCAAGAGTAACTCCCTGCCCTTTATCTAAAGGATCAATGCAGAATTTCGCTGTCAGCTCAGTCGGCTTTCTTTCTTCAGATTGTAAGCAGTGTACTTGAAACATGGCACTTGAGTGCAAAAATGTTAAAATAAAAATGTGTGAAGAAAATTTTATTATACTCTTCGCTTTTTCGGAGGACGACAACCATTATGAGGAACAGGTGTTATATCCTTAATTAAAAGAACTTCTAACCCACACCCTTGTAAAGCTCGAATTGCAGTCTCACGACCGTTACCAGGCCCACTAATAATAACTTCGGCTTGACGCATACCTTGTTCAAAGGCCATTGACCCCACTTTTTCTGCAGCAGATTGGGCCGCAAAAGGTGTACTTTTTTTTGCACCTTTGAAACCACAACCTCCGGCTGAAGCCCAGAATAGAGTGTTTCCTTGCTTATCTGTGATATTTACGATGGTGTTATTAAATGTCGACTTAATATGGACGACACCAGTATTTACAGTCTTTTTCGACTTTTTACTCGCAAATCGTTTTACTTGTTTAATCATATTAATTAAAAAATACTTCTTAATATCCGAATCTATTTTTAACGGCCTTTTTTATTAGCTACCGCTGTTTTAACTTTCCCTTTTCTTGTGCGGGCATTTGTTCGTGTGCGTTGACCACGAACAGGTAAATTAACGCGGTGTCGTCGGCCTGCAGCAGATCCGATCTCCGTTAGTCTTTTAATATTAAGTGAGTATAACCGACGTAAGTCACCTTCAGTTTGATAATTTTCGTCTATTATCGCTCGTAATGAAGCAACTTGCTCGTCGGATAAATCTGAGCAACGAGTATCAGGTGAAATCCCCGCTTCAGCTAAAATTTTATCTGCACTTGTATAACCAATTCCAAATATAGAAGTTAACCCAATTTGAACTCTTTTATTACGGGGAAGATCTACCCCAGAGATACGTACCATTTATTTACTTTTTTATTTACGCTTCATTTTTGCTCGACCTTGTCGAACTTTTAATCGTGGATCGCTTTTACAAATTAAGTAAATTCGCCCACGTCTTTTAACAACTTGGCAGTCTTTTGAACGATTTTTTAAACTACCAATCGAACTTACCACTTTCATGATTTAATTTTGGTTATAATTTTTAGTTTCGTATTAAACCATTAACTACATAAATAGTTTATTTTTTCAGAGCAAATCCAAGTTAGATTACAAGAATTTGCTCTATTTATCATAGTTGAATTAATAAAAAAAGTCTACGATTTTTTAAAGTCTTCATAGCGCGTTGAAACTAAATATCCATTAATTTGCGACGTTGTATCGGTAATTACGCCGATTAAAATTAATAAAGAAGTAAAATTTTTAAATAGGCTAAATTGAAGAACATTACCAACTAGTATTGGGAAAAAAGCAAGGAAAGCTAAAAAAAGTCCACCAATAAAAGCTAGCCGATTCGTCACTTTTGCTAAATATTTAGTCGTTTCTTTTCCTTGTCTAATACCTGGAATACTATAAGCCATTTTACCTAAATTCTCAGCCATATCTTGTGGTTTCAACACTAACGAAACTGAAAAACAGCTAAAAAATATAACTAAAATAAAATTTAAAAAAAATGAATAGGCTGTAATTAAGGATGTTAACTTTGCTGCTGGTAAAAAAGTTAAGGACCCTAACAGAATTTGCATAGGATAAATTAAAACAACCGCCACTGTTGAACTAAAAACTAAAGGCATTATTCCACCTTGGTTTAATTTTAATGGGATAAAACTATTATCTGAAATCCTACTGGACTGTTCCCTTAAACTTTCAAGCTGACTAATTTGTTTTGATGAAACAATACTAATTTTTTTGTAAGCATCTTGGAAAAAGATAATTAGTAGAACAATACCAAAATAAATCGGTAGAGCACTAAGAACCGAACTGAATTTAGTGAAAAAGGGTTCATCCGTTAATCCAAATTGTTGAAGTGATCTGAGATTATTTGGAATACCCCCAACAATATTAATAAATATAATTAGGGATGAACCATTACCTAAACCTTCTTCTGTAATTAATTCTGCGAACCACATCGATAAAATAGATCCTACGGTAAGTGAAACTACGATTTCAAATCCTAATTTTAAACTCCAACCAAATGTTACAGGTTTAATTAAAAAGATCGCAATTCCAATACTAAAGAGTAATGACCAGAAGAAGGTTAAGTATCTGGTATAGCGACTAATTTGTTGACGTCCTAATTCACCCTCTTCTTTTTGTAATTTTTCAAGCTTTGGAATAAGGGGTGTAATTAACTGCATGACGATCGATGCATTAATATAAGGTAAAATTCCCAGAGATCCAACACCTAAAAAGGAATTTCCAACAAGAGTCTTTGCAAATCCAAACATTGGATTAATTGCTTGACCTTGAGCAAAAATATCCAATTCCACTCCAGGCACTGGAATATAAAGTCCCAGACGCACCAAAAGTAGTAAAGTTGAAATTTTAAAAATTTTGTTCCTTAATAAACTTCTTGTTGCGTATTGTTCCATGCAGAGTTTCTTTGTTTTAATAAATTAGTTAAGCAGAGAAAGTACGCAGGTTGCTTAATCCGTCAATAGTGGCACGAGCATTATTCAATAAACTATTTGACCCAAGTTGCTTCGAAAGAATATTTTGAACACCCGCTAATTCAAGAACAATACGTACAGCACCTCCTGCAATTACACCGCAGCCTGGCGCTGAAGGACGTAAAACTAATTTTGCAGCACCAAAGCGACCATTAATTTTGTGCGGGATAGAATTCGATGACGTTAATGGTACACTAATGATATTTTTCTTACCATCAGTAACTGCTTTACGCACAGCTGTACTTACATCGCTAGCTTTACCGACGCCCACCCCAACTTTTCCTTGTTGATCACCAACAACGACTACCGCACGGAAACTTAATTTTTTCCCACCTTTAACTACTTTAGTAACACGCTCTACCGAAACAACGCGTTCTTCCCATTCCGTTCTTGTGTCACGGTCCTGGTAGTTTTTTTTAGAATCGATCATATTGAAAGTAATTTAATCAAGCTTATTTTTTACCAGTCTTACCAGCCTTACGACGGATAATTTCATTTTCATACGCAATACCTTTCCCTTTATAGGGCTCGGGAGGTCTTACTGCTCGAATCTTTGCGGCAAATTCGCCAACAATTTCTTTTTCCATTCCGGAAACAGTTATGTTCGTTGGATTTTCGACACTAACTGTTAAAGTTGGTGGAGTGATCATTTTTACTGGATGACTATACCCCATATTTAATACTAAGTCTTTGCCATCTAATTGGGCTCTATAACCAACACCTGCAATTTTAAGCTTTTTATGCCAACCTGTAGATACTCCTGTCACCATATTACCTAAAAGAGTACGTGATAAACCATATAAAGCCTGAGCAAGTTTATTATCTTCACCTTTTTCTAAGAAAATTTTTCGTTCTGCTTCATCAATTGTGCAACAAATAAATGAAGGTAAGATCCTTGTTAATTTACCTTTTGGCCCATCAACAAGAACTTTTTGTCCCTCAAGTTTTACGGTAACTTTGTCGGGAATTGAAATGTACTGTTTACCTATACGAGACATAATTTACTGATAATTTACCAAATATAACAAAGAATCTCGCCTCCAATTTGTTGTTGACGGGCTTCCTTGTCTGTCATTAACCCTTTTGAAGTGGAAACAATTGCTGTTCCAAATCCACCTAAGACACGAGGCATTTTCTTAGCGCTACTATAAACGCGTAAGCCAGGCTTACTAATACGCTGAATTTTCTGAATACTAGGTACTCTTGCTTTTCCATTATATTTTAACGATAACAAAAGTGAACTACGCGTTCCGTTTTTTAATTCTTCACAAGAATTAATTAAGTCTTCCGCTAATAAAACTTTTGCAATGTTCTTAGTAACTTTTGTCAAAGGAATTTGCACAATTTGATGCTTGGCAAGGTTGGCATTTCGGATACGGGTAAGCATATCCGCTATAGTGTCATTAACCATATCTGAATACTTTTATTTTTATAAAGGTTAGTCTTAAAATTAAGATTTTTCTTGAAGTGGCATACCTAAATATTTCAGAAGACTATACGCTTCTTCGTCAGTTTTTGCACTTGTCACAATGGAGATATCAAAACCTTGAAGCTGATTTACATCATCATATGAGATTTCTGGAAAAATTAACTGATCTTTTAAACCTAAGTTGTAGTTTCCACGCCCGTCAAAACATTCAGCACTTACACCACGAAAATCACGAATACGAGGTAAAGTAATATGAATTAAGCGTTCTAAAAATGAATACATACGTTCTTTGCGTAATGTTACTGAAGCACCAATGGGCATACCATCTCGAATCTTAAAGCCTGCAATAGATTTACGCGCTTCATTAATCGTCGGCTGTTGACCGGTGATTGCTGCTAACTCTTTTAAATTTATATCAAGCTCTTTGGAATTGCGTGATTCTTCCCCCAACCCTCGATTAACAGAAATTTTTAACAATTTTGGGACAAGTTCAACATTTTTGTACCCGTAATCTTTTATTAAAGAGGGAATAACTTGCTCCTTATACAATTTTTTTATGTCTTTTTTCATTTATACGAAGACGATTTAAATAAATTCCAATATTGAAACTAAAGAACTTCAGGGGCTAAAGAAACAATTTTAGTAAACCCATTATCTTTTAGCTCACGGGCAATTGGACCAAACACTCGTGTTCCACGTGGATTATTTTCCTTATTAATAATAACGGATGCATTGTCATCGAAGCGTAAACGCGAACCATCTTTTCTTCGTACTGACTGTTTTGTTCTAACAATAACTGCACGAACAACATCTGATCTTTTAACAGTTAAATTTGGTGTAGCATCTTTAACTACCCCAATGATAACGTCGCCAACATGCCCATAGCGTCTATTGGTGCCTAATACACGAATACACATTAATTTTTTGGCACCACTATTATCAGCAACATTCAAACAAGTTTGTGGTTGTATCATATTTACGTCGAAGATTTTTCTAAAATACTAACAAGAACCCAATTCTTTGTTTTACTAATTGGTCGAGTTTCTTGAATTTTTACTTTATCACCAATTTTTGCACCACAATTGATATCATGTGCTACATAACGTTTAGTACGAGTGATAACTTTTCTATATTGTTTATGTGAGATTCGATCACTTACAGCCACAATTCGTGTGTTTAACATTTGATCACTCACGACTGTTCCAATTTTTTCTTTTGCAACCATTTTATTTATAATCTTTGTCTACTTAATCATTAGCTCATCATGAGAATCTATTTATTAACGTTAGATCACTGCTTCACGACTAATAATCTTTGTTTTAATGGGTAATTTATAAGCTGCCAATTTTAAAACTTGATAAGCTGTCTCACGGTTTAAACCGTCAATTTCAAATAAAACAGTGCCGGGTTTGATCACTGCCACCCAATACGACACAGCCCCTTTTCCAGATCCCATACGTGATTCGGCCGCACGCTCAGTTACAGATTTGTCTGGAAAAACACGAATCCAAATTTTTCCTGTACGGCGAACATAACGAGTAATACTACGACGTGTAGCTTCAATCTGTCTTGATGTTAACCAAATTGGTTCAAGGGCTTGTAAACCATAGTCTCCAAAAACAACAGTGTTTGCACGCGTTGCTATTCCTTTTAATCTTCCCCGGTGCATTTTACGAAATTTCGTTCTTTTAGGGAGTAACATAGTAGACTTTTCTTTTTAACTTTAGTTAAATAATTTCTTTATTGAAAATCCAAACTTTAATACCAATCACACCATAAGTCGTATATGCACGTGCGGTTGCGTAACTAATATCAGCTCGTAAAGTTTGAAGTGGAACACGACCTTCACGGAGCCATTCATCTCGTGCCATTTCCGCACCATTTAAACGTCCCGATACTTGAAGCTTAAAGCCTTTTGTTCCACTTTTTTGAAGACGTTGACTTATTTGTCGCATTGCTCGTTTAAAAGCGACACGTTTTTCTAATTGTTCGGCTAAAGCACGTGCAACTAGTGTACTTTCCGTCTCCATTTTATTAACTTGAATAACCTTAATTCGAATTTGCTTTTGATTACTAGTTAATTTTTTGATTTGAGTTCGAAGTGTTGTAAACGTATGCTCATCGTCCGGACTAGTTACAATTGCTTTAGGGCGCGCAGCATGAATTAATAATTCAAGTTGATTTACCTTTCGCTTAATTTCTAACTTCGAAATTCCAGCTTTTGTGTAAAGTAATCCCCATTCTTTTTCAAAGAATTTTCGAATTTGGTGATCTTCTTTTAGAATTTGGCTATATGCTCCATAATTTGCAAACCAAGTTGCATCATGAGATTTGTTTACACCAATCCGAAATCCCGTTGGATGTGTTTTTTGACCCACAGAAAATTGTTTAGATTAGATTAAATAATATTTTTTACACTTTGCTTGTCGCTAAATTACTTTGCGACCACAATTGTAATATGCGATGTTGGCTTTAAGATTCGGTAAGCGCGACCTTGCGCACGCGGACGAAACCGCTTCATTACGGGACCTTGATTCGCAAACGCTTGTTTTACAATAAGTTTTGATTCATCTGCTCCTGAACGATCCTTTGCATTCGCTACTGCAGAACGGAGAACCTTAATTATTGGTTCGCACGACGCATAAGGTAAAAATTCAAGTAACAATAGCGCCTCCGCATAACTTTTACCAGTAATTTGACGTAAAACACGTCTTACTTTATTCGGACCCATACGTACATATTTTGATACGGCCAGAAACTCATTATCTTGAAGCAAAGTTTTGCTCATAGAATTTTAACGTTTTGATTTTTTATCTTTTTTTATGTGTGATCGAAACGTGCGTGTAGGTGAAAATTCACCTAATTTATGACCAACCATTTGATCTGTCACAAATACTGGCACGTGCTGTTGACCATTGTAAACGGCAAACGTATGGCCAATCATTGTCGGAAGAATAGTTGATGCGCGTGACCAAGTTTTAATGGCATCTTTTTTACCACTCGCTTCCATTTTTTCGATTTTCGCCATCAAGTGCGAAGCTACAAATGGACCTTTCTTTAATGAACGTGTCATTTTGAATAATTTTAAATTACTTATTTTGTTCGCCCACGCAGGATATATTTGCTACTTGCTTTTTTAGCCTGTCGCGTTTTAATACCAAGTGCTGGTTTACCCCACGGTGTTACCGGCTTTGATCTACCGATTGGAGAACGACCTTCACCACCACCATGCGGGTGATCAATCGGGTTTTTAACTACACCTCTTACTTTGGGTCGCTTACCTAACCAACGGCTACGTCCCGCTTTACCAAGACAGACATTAATTGCATCAACATTTCCGACTTGTCCAAGTGTCGCGTAACATTCTTTATAAACTAAACGAACCTCATTTGATGGAAGTTTTAAAGTTACAAAATCACCTTCTTTTGCAATAATTTGCGCATATGTACCTGCAGCACGGGCTAATTGACCGCCTTTACCTAATGTTAGTTCTACATTATGAACAGTACTTCCTAATGGTATTGAAGCTAATGGTAATGCGTTTCCAATTTCGATTGGTGCATCTTTACCTGCACAAACTTCCATTCCAATTTTTAACGAACGTGGTGCTAGAATGTATTTTTTTACCCCATTTTCGTAGTGTAGAAGTGCAAGGCGGGCATTTCGATTTGGGTCATATTCAATCGTTGCAACTCTTGCTACAATTGAAGATGATTTTCGCTTAAAGTCAACGATACGGTGCTTTCGTTTATGTGCCCCACCTCTACCTTTTAGGGTTATTAGGCCTCTATTATTTCGTCCACTGCAAGCTTTTTTTCCAAACGTTAAACTTTTTTCAGGTTTAATTTTTGTCAAATCTGTAAAATATACGTCTGAGCGTGAACGTGTCCCTGGGCTATAAGCCCGATATAGGCGAATTGCCATAAAATCCTATTTGTAATAAATTGCTTAAGTTTGTAGAATTAAGTTAAAACCCTATACATTCTCGAAAAACGTAATGGAATTTTCTGGGGCTAATGTAACAATGGCTCTTTTGTGTTGAGCTCTCTTCCCAATAAATTTACCTACTCGACGTTTCTTTAAGGGCATATGAGCAGTGTTTACTGATGCTACTTTCACATCAAATAGCTCTTCAATAGCAGCCTTAATAGAAACTTTATCGGCTTTTTTGTCTACAGCAAAACTGTATTGGTTTTGCTCAATTAAGCGACTTGTTTTTTCTGTCAAGATTGGGTATTTAATTAAATCGAGGAATGACTTTGAACTTGTGTTCATATTTGTGTCTTTTGATTTAATATTAATAATAAATATCTTTTAAATGTGGCAGTGACTCCGTTTGTCAGTAGTGCATAACTGTTAACCAGTAACAGAAATTTTCAGAATATTTTTAACTTTGCCAGGTAGTGAACCTTTTAAAACTAAGATGTTTTCTTCTGAACTCACAAAAAGAATTTCACTGTTTTTAATAGTAATTTTTTTGTTTCCTAACTGGCCTGCCATTTTTTTACCAGGATAAACACGACCGGGAGTACTACCAGCACCAATAGAACCCGGTAGTCTATGATTTTTAGAACCATGAGTCATAGGTCCACGACTAAAATTATGTCGTTTTTGATTACCAGCAAAGCCTTTACCAATACTTGTTCCAGTTACGCGTACTTTTTGGCCTGGTGAAAATGATGCAGCTGTAAGTTCTACACCCAAAGTATAATCGTCCGGGTTATCCACACGAAATTCACCAAACTTTCTATATCCTTTTGCTCCGGATTTTTCTAAATGGCCCTGAAGTGGCTTTGAAATTTTGCTGAGCTTCTCCGCGATATAACCGACTTGAATAGCATTATAACCATCAGTTTCGACCGTTTTAATTTGACATATCTGGCATGCGTCCGCTTTAACTAATGTTACTGGGACAACTTCCCCATTTGAATCAAATGTTTGTGTCATTCCAATTTTTTTACCAAATATACCTATTGTTGTCATTTAAGTAAATTTTGTTCACAAAATTATTAATATTCAATGCTATTTCTTAGAATAAAAATCTAGGAAACATTGCTAGTATAGGTTATTAAACCGAGAATTGTCCAGTTTTGAAGGGTTAGCATTAAATCTCTAATTTCTAGAATATGAGGTAAATACCCCTAATAGAAAAATGATTGAATAATACATACTTTTATTAAAAGTAAACAAAATAAAAAATTAAAATGGGAAAAGTTGTAGGCATTGATTTAGGAACAACAAACTCCGTGGTGGCTGTTATGGAAGGTGGTAAACCAGTCGTTATTCCAAATTCGGAAGGACAACGTACTACTCCATCTGTTGTAGCGTATACTAAAAAAGGAGATCTACTAGTAGGTAACATTGCAAAGCGACAGGCGGTAATTAATCCAGAAAATACATTTTATTCGGTAAAGCGTTTTATTGGTCGCAAAACAAACGAGGTTACAGAAGAACTTAGACAAGTTCCATACAAAGTAATTCAGACTGAAGATATTATTAAATTAGATTGTCCAGCGCTAAGTAAGCAATTTGCTGCTGAAGAAATTTCAGCACAAGTTCTAAGAAAACTTGCTGACGACGCTGCTAAATACCTTGGTGAAGCTGTAACTCAAGCTGTAATTACGGTTCCAGCATATTTTAACGATTCACAGCGACAAGCGACGAAAGATGCTGGTAAAATTGCCGGTCTCGAAGTTCTAAGAATTATTAACGAGCCAACAGCAGCTTCATTATCATATGGATTAGATAAAAAAGATAATGAAACAATTTTAGTGTTTGACCTTGGAGGTGGAACTTTTGATGTTTCCATTCTCGAAGTGGGTGATGGAGTTTTTGAAGTATTAGCAACATCAGGAGATACACATCTGGGTGGTGATGATTTTGATGAAAAAATTGTTCAATGGTTAATTACAGAGTTTAAGAATGACGAAGGAATTGATCTTACTCAAGATAACCAAGCCTTACAGCGTATTACTGAAGCAGCGGAAAAAGCGAAAGTAGAACTTTCATCCGTTTTACAAACTTCAATTAACCTTCCATTTATTACGATGACACCGGAAGGTCCGAAACATATAGAAAAAGAACTAACACGTTCAAAATTTGAAGCTCTGTGTTCAGATCTAATTGAGCGTTGTAAAACACCAATTCAAACAGCGTTAAAAGACGCAGAATTAACTGCAAGTGATATTGATCAAAATGTTTTAGTAGGTGGTTCAACAAGAATTCCAGCGGTTCAAGAATTAGTTGAAAAGCTATTAGGGAAAAAGCCAAACCAATCAGTAAATCCAGACGAAGTAGTCGCAGTCGGAGCGGCTGTTCAGGCCGGTGTTTTAGGGGGTGAAGTAAAAGACATTTTATTATTAGATGTTACTCCACTCTCACTTGGTGTAGAAACACTAGGTGGTATTACTACAAAAATTACTCCACGTAATACTATTATTCCCACAAAGAAGTCAGAAGTATTTTCAACGGCTGTAGATAATCAACCAAATGTAGAGATTCACGTCCTTCAGGGTGAACGAGAGTTAGCTGAACAAAATAAAAGTTTAGGTACATTCCGATTAGATGGTATTGCTCCCGCATCACGAGGAGTACCTCAAATTGAAGTGACATTTGATATTGACGCGAATGGTATTTTATCTGTTACAGCGAAAGATAAGGCTACAAATAAGCAACAGTCTATTACAATTTCTGGCGCTTCAAATCTACCAAAAGAGGAAGTAGAGCGTATGGTAGAAGAAGCTGAAAAGAATGCCGCGGCTGACAAAGAAATGAAAGAAAAGGTAGAAGTAAAAAATCAAGCTGATGCGTTAGTTTACCAAACAAGAAAGCAGCTTGAAGAAATGGGTGACGCTAATGGTGCAATAACAGAAAATGACAAATCAAAAGTCGATAACTTATTAACACAATTAGAGCAAGCTGTTAAGGGTGATGACTTTGAAACGATGAAGAAATTAAACAAAGAAGTTGAAGAAGCAATGAAAGAAATTGGACAAAAAGTTTACTCTCAAGCTGGGGTTAATGGTAATAAGGGTCCAGACGCTGATTTTATTGAAACAGATTTTTCAACAGAAAAATAAACAGAATTCCACTGACTTGATCTTATTTAAATAATTCCCAACAATTTGATTGGCAAAACTAATATTTGCTTCACGTAAATTAGTTTTGCCAATCAAATTGTTGGGAATTCGAAATCTTAGGCTTAAAAATTATTCGGACGCAAATCTTTGGTCTTGAAGAATTTGGATCTATATGCTACTCTTATAAACAAAGAAAAGATTTTAGGGTCGATGCCCGAGTGGTTAATGGGGACGGATTGTAAATCCGTTAGCATAGCTTACGTTGGTTCAAATCCAACTCGGCCCAATTGTACATTCTTTTTCTGTTAAGTCAATGAAAAATTTCAGTGCAATAATAGCAGTGAAATTTATTTCAATATGCGAATATTCATTATTCTCTCTACTATTATAATGAAAATAAAAATAACGAAACTTTGCTAAATAATTTTTTAATAGTAACGAACAATTTACATCCGCGGAAGTATTTTGTTTATCATTATCAGTTTCTACTAGAGTTTCAATAAATGAAAAAAGATTTAACCCCAACTCTCGTGCTTTGAAAAGGTTAAGATTACACATTTTAGTTTGTTCTATTTCATCGATCAGTACATCAGTTTGTATTGTTCGATTAATTTTTTCGGGTTGAAAGTCAATTCCTAAAGCTAACGCACAACAGTAAAATTGATTCCAACTTTCCTTTAGTGTTAAACATTGGTTAGTACCCGTATACTGGATCATGGATAAACTTTGTAAACTAATAGAGTTTAATTTAATCGATCTTTCTATTCATTCTTGTTTATTTAACTAAATAATTTGTTACCTTTTTGGTTAAACAAAAAAACAACAAAAGGTAACAAATTACCTCTTGTTGTTTAGATTCAAAGACGAAAACATTTAGTAGTAAATTTTACCACCACCCCATTTTTCATTTACAACTTTTGGTTGAACTAAAATATGACCAGAAATTGCAAATAAATCTTCATCTGTTAACGAACGCATTTTTGGAAAAATGTCGGCACTCTTAATACTTGGGTGTAATTCTGCTATGGAATCTGCACCATCATACGTCATTGGATCCTTTAAGTATGCAACAAGATTTGCGATGTTATCACGCGGCGGGGTTGCTAAACTTAAAGCTTCTACATCTAAGCCAACGTTTGGATTCGTTTTTGTAAGACCACCAACGTGACAAATTGCACAAGCATTATTAAAAAGTCGTTTACCTCGCTTAATTTGTTCCACACTAAGAACTACTGTATTACCTTTCGGGTCTAGAGTTACAGTTCTTGTATCCTCATCAAGTTCTAGAGCGCTAACCGGTAAAGAAAAACTGTTTAAAACAAACGTTGCTAAAATGCTTCCGACTAAAAATTTACTTTTTAGTGCCATATAATTTTTTTTTTATGTTTTAACCGTACGTAATGTACAAAATGGGTATAAAATACTAAGCAATATTATAATGCATATAACGCCGTATTTTAAAAATAAACAATAGAATCTAGCTGCTGCTCAAAACAAAACTCATGTTTAGCGAGGTCATCAACATAGATTAGAAGTTTAGACTTAATTAATTTAATCAAAAGTGTTTTTGCCCGTAAATTTAACGTTAACAGGATTTGGGTTTTTACCAATGGAATAACCAATATTACCTACACCAACTCGACCTTCATTTAATTTCTCAGGGAAAACACCATCTTTCGGGTGAAGGTACTGTACCTCACTATTTGGAAAAATTCGATAGATTTTATAATCACTAATCTTAAAAAGCGTTCGAAGTTGTGTACCTAGAGCTAGACACTGTTCTTTCTTCGCTAGATAAAGAAGGTTTTCACCTTTCTGCATGATTGCCGCACCACTTGTTGGCATTTCAAAAATTTGCTCTTTTTTACTTGTCCAAGTAATAGCGTACTTTTCTTCAATTTCTGCGGCTCTTAACCAACCGCCAGTACTACCACCAAATGTCGGTGATGGTATTTGTAAATTTAATAAATCTGTTGTCATATTTCAGTAATTTCTACTAAAAAGTATTTTTTGAATGCAAGATGTGCCGTTTTTAAAACGTATATAAACATAAATTATAATCTTGATTTTGCCATTGCGGTTCAATTAAATCTAAAAAAATAATATTTATTTACATTTTTTTAAAATGGTTACAAGACTGATATGTTTCTTTGGAGGGTTTTTACTTTCAAGTATTTTAGACACGACAGTTGCAGAATTTAACGAATGGTCGATCTTAGGAGCTGGATTAATAGTAGCAAGCGTAGAAGCGATCAATAGTTTTTACTATTCCATTTCAAAAAAACTCCCATCACTAGCTAGAAACCTCGGATTAATAAATGATTTAAAGTTGGGCGTTCTTTACGGATTAATTGTTGACGCATTTAAACTTGGTAGTTAATTTCTATAGATTCTTTATTAAATATTTATTAAAATTATTACGAACTTTTGTGGAATAATGTATCTAAAGCTCGGTATGCTTTTGATACCAAATAAATTTTAGTTCGAAGCTTCTTTTTACTTTTTAGAGGCAATCCATCAGCCTGATTAAATTTTAATTAAATTTAGTAATATTATGATTACAGACGGTCAAATCTTTGTAGCACTATGCATTGCGTTAACAGCTGCTATTTTAGCAATTGGGTTAGGGCGCCAATTATACGTGTAAAGAATTAGCTTAAAATTTTATACTATATAAAATATTCCTAATCCTTGAATTAATAATTAATTCAAGGATTAGGAAATTTTTTTAGTTGGGTACAATTAATTATGTTTGATTAACTTAGAGTGAAATTAATTACACGGAACAGTTACAAGATCTGACCATATGTGTGAAGTCCTTTACCTAAGAAATTGACTCCTAGATAGCAAATCCATACAACAATAAACCCAATAGAAGCAATGACTGCGGGTTTCTCTCCTTGCCACGATTTAGTGATACGTGAATGTAAGTAAGACGCGAAAACAAGCCACGTTATTAAAGCCCAAGTTTCTTTTGGATCCCAACTCCAATATGAACCCCATGCTTCATTTGCCCAAACTGCGCCGGCAATAATTCCTATCGTTAATAACGGAAACCCAAAGCTAATTGCTCTATAGCTTAAATTATCAATACTTTCCAATAAATTTAGCCTAGAATTAAATGGATTCGATGTAGACGGTTCTGATTCTGTAATCAAACTTGCACTAGGTAACGTAGTTTCTGTCTTATAAAACGCTATATTTCCAAGTGGTTTTTTAACAGTTGATGTACCATATGAGTTACCCTGAAGCGTAAATTGGTCTCCTTTGCCATAGGCTAACACTAAGAAAAAGATACCTAGCAATGATCCTACAATTAAACTAGCATAACTTAACATCATTACCGTAACATGCATCATTAACCAATTCGATTTTAATGCTGGAACAAGAGGAGAAGGCGATTGCATACTCTCAGGTAATGATAAACTTGCAAACCCAGAGATAAATAATGAAATTGGACTCGTAATTGAACCAATAATTTTAATTTTGGACTGATCTTCAACCAAAATACTAATAAAAGTTATTCCCCATGCTAAAAACATTAAAGATTCGTATAGATTACTTAGGGGAAAATAACCGAAATTTAACCAACGTAAACCTAATAAGGCAAAAATTAATAAATTGGCAGATAAGTTGCTATAAAACCCAATTTTTCCAAAAAAATTAAAATTTGAATATACTAAACTTGCCCAATAAATTATTGTTACAAGTAGTAAGTTTAGAAAAATTAGGTTGTCTAAAAATGCTTGAATATTCATAATTATTCTAACCTTAAACTTTTAAATTTATAATCAGGCGACAGTAGAAATTAATTTATAAAAAACTACGCAATTTCATCTTGTTCAATTAAAACAAAAAATAGTGCGAAGCAAAGACCCGGAAATACTAATGTAACAAGTGGTGTAAGAATTGATGGTAAAAAAGACGCTGACATTTTATGATAACGTAAAAATTAATTTATTCTATTAAAGAGATTGTAATTGATAAAGTTTCGTTTTTGGCAAATCTTATAAATTTTTTTCTAGATTTGTTTCAAACTTTATAATATCGTTCTAAGTCCAGATTTTAGTTACTAAATCAATTAATAATAAGATTTAATTTAACCTTACAATTGTATTAGCGGGAAACGGATTTGAACCATTGACCTTCGGGTTATGAGCCCGACGAGCTACCAAACTGCTCTATCCCGCGACTATCGTCTTAAAATTATATTAATCCAGTTTATCTTCTATTGTCAACAAGGCATTTATTGATTAATAAGAGCGTAGGCTCGAATTAGGCTCGAGGTAAAACTCCGAACCTAAGTTGAAACATATTCAAACTCCAATATTTGGCCTATATCAAATTTAGGAACTAATTATAAAACTTCCGGTAATTTTGGAATTTTAGTTGTTAAATGACGAAGAACTGATGAGTCTCGACTAATTGTAGTATTTAAATTTTCTCTTAACTTTTGATTTCCAACATAAATCATTTGTATATAATTTGCTGTTTCACACCCTCGAATTTTATAGCTTAAGCTACGCTTGCCTCGATTTTGAACCATAACTTGGCTTCCACGGCTTATTAAAAAGTCTCGATAAAAAGAGGTTTTTGAATCCAACTCACTTTCAGTAAAACTGGGATCAACTAAATACAACATTTCATATAACTCTAACTCTTTTTGCATATATGTCTGTTATTAATTTTTTATTAATTAAATAAATATTAACAAAATTTTTAGATTTTGTAAATCAAATTAGATTTCGCTAACTCACACATATTAGAAGATCATTTACTCGGCCGTGAATAGAAAGACTAAGATTTTAGCCCTTGAGAAAACATAGGTTATATCCGTATACTTTATATATGAGAAAATGGGTTGCTAACTCAATGGTAGAGTACTCGGCTTTTAACCGAATAGTTCTGGGTTCGAGTCCCAGGCAACCCAAATTAAGTTAGTTAGTAGTATTTAAGTCGAACCAAAAGAGGGTTCCAACATTTGGTTTTGTAAGCAAGTAAATTGACGCTTGATGTTTTCTTAAGATAGCTTCAACAATAGATAATCCTAGTCCTGTACCTTTTAAATTATGAACTTGGTTTTCTTCTCGAATAAAGCGCTTAAAAACGATCTTTCTGAAAGTGGGCGAAATTCCGATGCCCGTATCCATAATTTCAACTCGAATTTTACTAATTAACGGACACTTTAAAGTATAAGCTCGTAGAATAATTTCCCCTCCTGGATAAGTAAACTTAAGTGAATTGCCAATTAGATTTACAATTACCTGTGTAATTAAATCAAAGTGACCCAGCGCAATTGGCAATTTTCCAATAATGTAAGTTTTTAACCTTATACGTTTAGCTTGGGCTAAAAACTGGTAACTCACAACTGCTTGATGTAAAACCTGATCTATTTTTAAACTTGCCGATGAGTTTATTGTTACGGAATCTAACTCTGATAAATTAAGTATATTATTAACTAAGCGCGTTAAACGAAGACTTTCGATTTGTACAGTTTCTAGAAACTGTCGTTTTTTATATGTACTTAGATTAGAATTATAATCTTGTGTTGTTTCGATAAATGAACGTATATTAAATAATGGAGTACGTAATTCGTGTGAAATATTTGCCGTAAACTCAGCTCGAATTTGAGCAACCCGAAGTTCTTTAGTACTATCTTGAACTGTTATCGTGATACCTTTTGGCCTCTGAAATTGTGCTTGAGAGTCATAAATAATATTTAAAATTAAACGAGCAAAACGATCGCCAGAGTTTTTTCCAGAATCAGGAAAAAAACTATAGAAAATTTGACTCGAACCAGTTTTAACTAGACTTTCGAGAGCAATATAAAGTTTTTTTTGTGCGGGAGGTGACAAATGCTGCCAAAGTTTCGACCCGACTAAATTTTTTCTATTACTTAATCCAAGAATTTCTAATGCTGCTTCGTTTAAAAATACTAAACGTAGATTTGTATCTAATAAGATTGTTCCGTCGGCTATGGTTCCTGCTAAATTTTCAAATTTTAATTTTTCATTTAAAATTTGATCGACTGTTTTTTCTTCATATTTTTGGAGCTTACGCCCCATCTCATTAAATTGCAAAATTAGATTACCTACTTCACCTCCAACAGCTAAATTCACTTTATGTTCAAAATTTGCTCCTGCAATTCTTTCGATACCTCTGGAAATCTCTTTAATGGGACGAGCTAAGGTTAAAATAGCAAATAAAATTCCTAGAATTAAGGTAAACCAAAAAATTATTAAAATCAAAGTGAAAAGTAACCATGTTAATTTTGAATTATTAATTAAATTTTGATTAGAATTGAAACCTAAAATTAAAATTCCAATAATGGTTTCGTCAGAATTTAAAAAGGTCGTTACTGTCATTGTGGAATCCGATGCTAGCATCTTCGAATGATTAAAAACTGAGTCCGTAAAGTTAAATGGAATGCTATAAGCTTTTTCATATTTAACATCAAAAAAAATAATGTACTTTAAATTTGGACTGTTTTTATAATATTGTTCACAAAGATTATTAATAGCTTTAGAATTTTCCTCAGTTAAAAGAGACTCAACGTTTGCACTTAATAAAGTCGTAATATCTTTTGTGCTTCGACCATTATTAAATGTTACTTCTTGTTGTAATAAATCAATAGGCCAAAATGCGAAATTACTAAAACTTAGGGCTAATGTTAGGATTGTAATTAAGAGAAGTCGTCGAAGAAGATAAAAATTTAACCAGATTTTATTTAAAGAATTTAGATAAAATTTCAAAGAGATAAACATAATTGTTTCTTACAAAAGTAGATCGATTTTTACCGTCATTATAAATAATTAGCAGGTATAATTAAAATATCATTAGCCAAGATTCTACCCAAGAGAAATAAACATGGTCCATGAATACGTCACGATCTTAAAGCAAAATGCGAGATTAAATTTCCTTTTTTAAAATAACCACATCAATAATTAAATTATGCTTGAACCATTTTTTAAAAATTATCTTAACCAATCAACAACTAAGTATGATGCTCAGGTGAGAAAAATCAATCAGTTTGAAAAAAAACTACAGTCATTATCAGATGATCAACTAAGACAAAGAGTCCAAGATATAAAACGTCATTTACAAGCTGGCAAAAGTGAAAATGAGGTGATCGATGAAACATTTGCAATTGTTCGAGAAGCAACATGGCGTGTTTTAAAAATTCGCCACTTTGATGTCCAATTAATTGGCGGATTAGTATTAAATGAGGGAAAAATTGCGGAAATGAAAACGGGCGAAGGTAAAACAATTGTTGCACTTCTACCAACTTTTCTAAATGCCCTTTATGGTAAAGGGGTTCATGTAGTAACAGTAAATGAATATTTAGCACGTCGTGACGCTGAAGAAGTCGGACAAGTTCATCGCTTTTTAGGATTAACTGTTGGTTTAATCCAAGAAAATATGAGTGTTGAGGAACGACAAGAAAACTATAATTGTGATGTTGTTTATGTAACAAATAATGAACTAGGATTTGATTATTTGCGTGACAACTTAGCGATTACAAAAGACGAAGTTGTTCAACGACCATTATTTTATTGCGTTATTGACGAAGTAGACTCTATTTTAATTGACGAAGCAAGAACACCATTAATTATCTCAGGCAGTAGCCAAGTTACAACACAAAAATATATTCAAACAGCGACGCTAGCTAATGTTTTACAAAAGAATGTGCATTATACTGTCGATGAAAAAAATCAAATTGTTAAATTACTCGATGAAGGAACGGTATTCTGTGAACAGGCATTAGAAACAACTCATTTATACGATCCACCTGAACCTTGGGCGTCGTACATTTTAAACTCACTTAAAGCAAAAGAATTATTTAAGCGAAATACACACTACATTGTAAATGACGAAAACGAGGTAATTATCGTTGATGAATTTACGGGTCGAACAATGTTAGGGCGACGCTGGAGTGGCGGACTTCACCAAGCTGTCGAAGCAAAAGAGAACCTTCCTATTCAAGATGAAAATCAAACAATAGCATCAATTACTTACCAGAATTTATTTCTATTATATGACAAACTTTCTGGAATGACAGGGACCGCTAAAACGGAAGAATTAGAATTTGAAAATATTTACAAACTTAAAGTTGTACCAATTCCAACTCACCGCGAAGTTAGAAGAAAAGATTTTCCTGATTTAATCTATAAAAATCAATATTTAAAATGGCAAGCAGTAGCAAATGAATGTGTAGAAATGAATCGTTTAGGTCGACCCGTTTTAATTGGAACAACAACAATTGAAAAATCTGAACTACTGGCCGCTCTACTTCAAGAATACGGAGTTAATTACCGCTTATTAAATGCTAGACCGGAAAATGTGGAAAGTGAATCAGAAATTGTTGCGCAAGCTGGCTGCCAAGGCGCAATTACAATTTCAACGAACATGGCCGGACGTGGTACTGATATCGCTCTAGGCGGAAATTTAAAACTAGTCCTGAATGCCAAATTAAAGACAGTCATTCAAAATTTACATCTTGCCGATATTAATAAAGAACTCGATGAGGGAGAAAAAGATCCCTTAGTTTGCAAGTTTACCCCATTTTTTAGGAGTCTGAACGAACAAGAAATTAAAAAACCAGAATTTTTATCTAATTTTATAGATTACTTAACAAAAGGCCTAAAGCTAGAAAATAAAATTCTTACAGAATTTCATGATCTTTATATTAAAGTTTTTGACGAACTTAATACAGAATGGCAAGAGAAAAAAGTGGTTGTTAGTCAATTGGGCGGACTTCACGTTATTGGAACAGAGAGACACGAATCGCGGCGAATTGATAATCAATTACGCGGTCGATCAGGTAGACAAGGTGATCCAGGATCATCACGCTTCTTTTTAAGCCTGGACGACAAGTTACTTCGCTTATTCGGCGGTGAACAAATTATGAATATGATGAAAAATATTGGGTTACAAGACGACACTCCAATTCAATCTCCAATTTTAAATCAAAGCCTTGATTCCGCGCAAAAAAAAGTAGAAGCTTATCATTTTGAAGGTCGTAAACAACTCTTTGAATATGATCAGGCCCTAACGATGCAACGAAACGGTATTTACTCTGAACGAAAACGCGTTTTAGAGAAAACTAGTTTAAGGGATTGGACAATTGAGTATGGAGAAAGAAGTTTATCTGACATTTTTTTAACATTACAACAACGAAATAAGAGTGAACTTGGTGATTTTTATGCTTTTAAAATGCAAGAATTGTTAGGACTACCTTACCAAATAAATGAAAATAGTAAAGTAGAAACGCTAAATGAAATTTGGAAACAACAATTCCAAATTAGTTATACATTAAAAGAAATACAATTAGAAGCAATTGAACCAGGAATTATGAGAGAATTGGAGCGTTCATTTCTTCTACAGCAAATTGATTTCTGTTGGAAAGAACATTTACAGCGAATTGCAGCACTTCGAGATTCAATTCGATGGAGAGCTTATGCACAGCGGGATCCACTTACAGATTACAAAAAAGAATCTTACAATATCTTTGTTAAAATGTTGGCTCGTATAAGACATCAAGTAATATATTTATTATTACGCTCGAAGATTGCTATCGAATTTTAACATAAAAAAATCAGAGTTTGGAATTAAATAATTTGAATACCAAACTCTGATTTTTATTTATTAATAGCTTGCTTAACTATAATCCAAATTGATTACCACGTCGATACTGCAGATAAGCCGCAACGAATAGACCAGTGATTGTTACAGGTACAAGACCTAATACAAGTCCAGATAATAATACTTCAACCATTAGATGTTCTTTTAATTTAAATAAAAAATTAACCCAGTTTTAATCTTTATAAATTATACCCCGGAAATTTCTGAAAATAAGCTACTCTCGCGAATGTCTTCCGCTTGAATTGTAACTAGGTCTGATTTTGTTAATACCTTGTTGCCTGAATTAAACATACGGTTTGCATGACGCATTCTCGCAGTATCAATGGCATTCGTCATTGTTCTCGCATTTGCAAATAAAGGCATTTGACGACGTTTCTCTATGTACTCCCGAAGTAGTAACTCTGCATCGGGTGTCATTCGGTATTGCTGCTCTTCTAGAATTAGACGCCCAATTTGAATCAATTCGTCAGCTGTATAATCAGGGAAATCGATATGATTAGCAACTCGCGAGGAAAGACCTGGATTTGATTCATAGAAACTATCCATACGATCTTTATATCCTGCGAAAATAACAACTAGATCTTCACGTTGGTTTTCCATTACCTGGAGTAAAATTTCAATGGCTTCAGCACCATAATCTCTTTCATTATCAGGCTTATAAAGGTAGTATGCTTCATCAATAAATAAGACACCTCCCATTGCACGCTTTAAAACCTCTTTTGTTTTAGGGGCTGTATGACCGATGTATTGACCTACTAAATCATCACGCGTAACCGTAATCAAATGGCCCTTTTCAATATACCCTAATTTATATAAGATGTCTGCCATTCGAGTAGCAACGGCTGTTTTTCCTGTTCCCGGGCTTCCTGTAAATGACATATGAAGACCTACAGGAGATGTTTTCATACCTAAGCCAAGATTTTTTCTTAACCTCTGAACTAATAATAAAGCCGCAATTTCTTTAATTCTTGCTTTTACAGGAGCTAATCCAACTAAGTCCTCTTCTAGCTGGTCGATAACACCCTGAATATTTGTATTATTGTATTCTTCTTGTAAATTAAGTCCCATTTTATTCAAGAAATTTAATTATAATAAAAGTATAACATTAGTAATTAGAATTTAATTTTAACATATTCGTAATCTTCTAACAAAAGACGGATTCTATGACTCTCATTAAATCAGAAAAAATTTAAAAGATAGAATTTAATTGAATCTAGAAAGATTGTAAGAATTAGTAAAAAAAATAATAAAAGCAGTATATACTTATACAAAGGTTGATCTTTTCAAGATTATTAACATGTTTTCGTGCAATTCTTAAAAAGAATTAATATTATTCTTTTAATTATTGTATTAGTGACTTTTCGTTAATTAATTTAATGAAAGGGTTAAAAAAGTAATTTAAACTCAGTAGGAGAAAGAGTTGTGTCAGGTGGTTCAACAGGAGAAAGACCTTTTTCAGATATTATTACAAGTATTCGTTATTGGATCATTCACAGTATAACGATTCCTTCGTTATTTGTTGCGGGGTTCCTTTTTGTTAGTACAGGTTTAGCCTACGATGCTTTTGGGACACCACGACCTAATGAATATTTTACTCAAGATCGTCAACAAATCCCACTTGTGAATGATCGTTTCAGTGCGAAACAAGAGCTGGAAGATTTAACAAAAGGATTATAAAAAACTAAAAAAGGATTATTTAAGGTTTAAATGATTAATACAAATCAACCAGTAGCATACCCTATTTTTACTTTTCGTTGGCTTACAATCCATGCTTTAGCAGTACCAACGGTTTTCTTCCTTGGTGCTATTACATCAATGCAATTTATTCAACGATAGGAGATACGAAATGAGCGCACCAAACCCAAATAAACAACCAGTAGAATTAAATCGTACATCATTATATTGGGGTTTACTTCTAATGTTTGTTTTAGCTGTATTATTTTCAAGCTATTTCTTTAACTAACATCTATTGTTAGAAAAGAAAACATAGGTAGTGTATTTACGAATTTTTTTACAGGAGATTATTTATGTCTGATGTTGGAAGAGTACCACTTTGGATGGTAGCAACTGTAGGGGGATTAGCAGTTCTAGGCTTATTAAGTCTATTTTTCTTTGGAGCTTACTCAGGTCTAGGATCTTCGCTTTAACCTCTATTTAAAACAAATATCACGCTCTATAATTTTCTTGCGTAGCAGAAAATTATAGAGCGTGATATTTTTGTCTATATTTTATTTATCTTTAAATTCTAATAATAGTTTTGGTCATAACTAAAAATTACCCTTTCCTTTAAAACCATTCACGTTAACCAAAGATACTTTACTAAAACTATTACTGCTTTTTCGAAACTATAAATTGCCCATAGATAAATTCGTGATTAACAAACTTTTATCGGAGAAGGTGGGATTCGAACCCACGGAAGCTTGCACTTCATCTGATTTCAAATCAGACGCAATCGACCAACTCTGCCACCTCTCCATCTTCACTAATAATTGTAGCTAAAATCTTGTTAATTTGTCAAGGTTTTACATTTTGTAAACTTTACCGGTTTTGGAAAAATAGACATTAATGTTTAATGAACTAGTAACAATACGATTAAAAATTACAGTAGTTCGAAAAATGTATTAAAATAGCTTGAAAAAAGAAATTATTTCTTTTTTCAAGCTATTTTTAATATCTAAAAAAGGTTAAGTGAACCAAACCTATTTAGTCTAAAGGACGCATTGAAAGTACAGGCTCGTTTTCACGGTTAATACCTTTTTCAAATCCTGCAGCAGCAGCTCTTGCTCGACCTGCATGCCAAAGGTGTCCAACCCAAAGGAAGAAACCAAGGAAGAAATGAGATGTTGTTAACCAAGAACGTGGAGATACGTAGTTTACAGAGTTAATTTCGGTAGCTACACCACCTACTGAGTTTAAAGCACCTAGTGGAGCGTGAGTCATATATTCCGCTGCACGACGTTCTTGCCACGGTTGAATATCATTACGAATCTTGTTTAAATCAAGACCATTTGGACCACGAAGCGGTTCAACCCATGGTGCACGCATATCCCAGAAACGCATTGTTTCACCACCAAAAATAATTTCACCTGATGGTGAACGCATTAAATACTTACCAAGACCCGTTGGACCTTGAGCTGAAGCAACATTTGCGCCTAGACGCTGGTCACGCACTAGGAATGTAAACGCTTGAGATTGTGATGCCTCTGGACCAGTTGGACCGTAGAATTCACTTGGGTAAGCTGTATTATTATACCAAACAAAAACTGAAGCAGTTAAACCCATTAGTGATAAAGCTGCTAAACTGTATGATAAATAAGCTTCACCTGACCATACAAACGTACGACGTGCCCAAGCAAATGGTTTCGTTAAAATGTGCCAGATACCACCGACAACACAAAGGAAACCTAACCAAATGTGACCACCAATAAGGTCTTCCATGTTGTCAACACTGATAACCCAACCGTCACCACCAAATGGAGACTTTAATACATAACCAAAAATGATTAAAGGATTTAATGTCGGTGCTGTAATTATACGTACATCACCACCACCTGGTGCCCATGTATCGTAAACTCCACCAACGAAACAAGCTTTTGCAACAAGTAAGAAACAACCAATACCTAATAAAATTAAGTGGATTCCTAAAATTGTTGTCATCTTGTTTTTATCACGCCAATCATAACCAAAAAATGGGAATGACTCTTCAAGCGTGTCCGGACCAATTAATGAGTGATATACTCCACCAAATCCTAAAACTGCGGATGAAATTAAATGTAAAACACCAACAACGAAGAATGGATATACATCTGTAACTTCACCGCCAGGTCCAACACCCCAACCTAGTGTTGTTAAATGTGGAATTAAAATACAACCTTGCTCATAAAGTGGCTTTTCAGGGATGTAGTGAGCAACCTCGAAAAGTGTCATTGCACCACACCAAAAAACCATTAATCCGGCATGCGCAACGTGCGCACCTAATAATTTACCTGATACGTTAATTAAACGAGCATTACCTGACCACCAGGCAAATCCCGTTGATTCAATATCTCGACCTGCAATTACTGTGTTAAAGGGCGTTTCCACGTGGTAGAACCTCCTCTGGGAAGATAAAGTTTTCATGAGGTTGATCTTGAGCCGCCATCCAAGAACGGATACCTTCGTTTAGAAGGTTGTTTTTAGTGTAGAATGTCTCAAATTCTGGATCTTCAGCTGCTCGAAGCTCTTGTGAAACGAAATCGTAAGCACGAAGGTTAAGAGCTAAACCAACGATACCGATTGCACTAGTCCACATACCTGCTACTGGAACAAATAGCATGAAGAAGTGTAACCAACGCTTGTTTGAAAAGGCAACGCCGAAAATCTGTGACCAGAAACGGTTAGCTGTTACCATTGAGTAAGTTTCTTCTGACTGTGTCGGAGTAAACGCACGGAATGTGTTAGCCGCATCACCATCTTCAAATAATGTGTTTTCTACCGTTGCACCGTGAATTGCACATAGTAGTGCACCACCAAGGATACCTGCTACCCCCATCATGTGGAATGGGTTAAGAGTCCAGTTGTGGAAACCTTGTAAGAACAGTAAAAAACGGAAAATTGCTGCAACACCAAAACTTGGTGCAAAGAACCAACTTGCTTGACCTAGTGGATAAACTAGGAAAACAGTTACGAAAACAGCGATCGGACCCGAGAACGCAATAGCGTTATAAGGACGAATACCAACTAAACGTGCGATTTCAAACTGACGTAGACAGAAACCGATTACACCGAATGAACCGTGAAGTGCTACGAATGTCCAAAGTCCACCAATTTGGAACCAACGAGTAAGGTCACCTTGAGCTTCTGGACCCCAAAGTAAAAGTAAAGAGTGACCCATACTGTTTGCTGGTGTCGATACAGCCGCAGTTAAGAAGTTACAACCTTCTAAGAAAGAACTTGCTAAACCATGTGTATACCATGATGTTACAAATGTGATACCTGTTAACCATCCGCCAACTGCTAAAAACGCACAAGGGAATAGAAGTAGTCCTGACCAACCAACGAAAACGAAGCGATCACGCTTTAGCCAGTCATCAATAAGATCGAATACACCACGATCTTGCTTTTGTCCAATTGCGATAGTCATATCTAATATTTTTCTAAAAATTGATTTAAAATAGACTTTGATTTGTTTTATTTCTAATTTAGAGTTTTAGGAAAAACAAACTTAAATCTTACTTATCTTTACAAACTCTAAAAAGATTATAGCACCATTTTATACTAATTGATTGAAAAGGTATGAAAAAGGTGATGAGTTAATCTTAGAATATCTCGTTTTCATTTAATTTACCTGTTACCTTTAACCAATTTTGCGCTTCAATGTAATTATTTGGTGCTAAACGAATGGCTTTTTTCCAATAACTTGCAGCTTTATCAAAATTGGATTGAGCAATTTCAAATTCCTTTTTTTCTGAAGATCTTGTTCCTTGATAATGATAGATAACAGCGATATTATTTAATGCTTGTGGTAATCGGGCATTTAAATCTAGGGCTTGATGATAGTATTCAAGTGCTTTAGAATAATCCCCGTTATTACCATAAATTAACCCAATATTATAAAGTATGTAACTTCGATCAAATGGGTCTTCTTCAAGCTTTAGAGCTTCATAATAATTTTCTAGAGCTTCAGCATAATCGCCATTCGATTGAGCTGACATACCATAACGATAATATGAAAACGCTTGTTTTTCCTCTTTTGTAGCAGGCAAGACTTTTAATAAAATATCTGCTAAAACTGTAAACGTTTTGTCGATAAAATTGTCGTTTTTTTGACTCATTAATTTAATACTTGTTTAAAATAAATTAGTTGCTTCCGCTAATGCTTAAAATTCAGGTCATTATAGTGTGGTAATTCGAGGGGTTCAAAACTATTCAGTTAATAGTTAGCTCCGAATTGTTTATAAAAGTTTCAGACATAAAACCAAAAGATAGCTCATCCTACAGTAGTAAATTGTTTATACGCTTTATAAAAAGGAACTTTATTTAACTATTTTAGTATAGTATACCTTGAGATTTTTAAGCTTATTACTCAACCATTATGGCTAAACAAAGTATGATACAGCGCGAAGAAAAACGCGAACGTTTAATTCGGAAATATAGTGCAAAGCGTAAAGCATTAAAGAATAACCTAAAACTTGTATCGGGTTACCAAGAAAAATTAACTATTTATAAGAAGTTAGAAAGTTTACCACCTAACTCTGCTCCAAACCGTCACCGCAATAGATGTTGGGCAACTGGACGTAGTAGAGGTTTTTATAGAGATTTTGGATTGTCGCGTCATGTTTTAAGAGAGATGGCACATGAAGGATTGATTCCTGGACTAACAAAATCAAGTTGGTAATTGACTACATTAACCTTACTATCAATTTACTCATTTTCGAAGTAAAACAAAATGACACAACGAACACTTCACGGAACACGACTAAAAAAAGTAAGAACATCTGGTTTTCGAAGCCGTATGATGACAAAAGCGGGAAGACGTGTACTAAATGCCCGCAGACGAAAAGGACGTGCGAAACTAACAGTCTAATGTTCTAAATTTAATAACTTCTAATTTTCTAATTACAAAAATGTTAAAAATTCGATTAAAGCGATTCGGTCGGAAAGCACAACCATGTTACAGAATTGTCGTAACAGACAGTCGCGTCAAACGTGATGGGCGTGCTATTGAAGAAGTGGGATTTTATAACCCACTTACAGATGAAACACATCTTAAATTTGATAGAATTGTAGAACGTCTAAAGACCGGAGCACAACCAACTGAGACCGTTCGAAACATTTTATTAAAAGCTAAAGTTTTTGACTCACTATAAATAGTTTCCTTTTTTAGAATAATTTAAAAATAAATAACGCAATTACTAACAATATATATGTCTTTTCGTTTTAAGCTTGTATGGCGGGAAAATTTGTTAGGTATCGCGATTGATCAAATTTACGGTGAACATGTTGTTCCACTAACAAATTATTACTATTGGCCAAGAAGCGATGCTTGGTCTCAAATTCGTTTAGAATTAAAAGCTAAAAATTGGATCTCTGTGACAGAACAGACTTTTATTCTAAATAAAACAACAGAAATTTTAAATAAGTTACAAGCTTCTCCGAAACAAAACTCAATTTTTGACGGAAGTAAAATGTCCGACGTTGAAATTATTGCGACGCTTTAATAAGCTCACATAGTGGGCTTATAGCTCAGTGGAAAGAGCACTAGATTCCGGTTCTGGGTGTCGTGAGTTCGATTCTCGCTAAGCCTACTTAAAATATAATTGTAGTCAAGAACAATTTCAGTTAAAAAAGTGTCTATCTATTAAATAGATAGACACTTTTTTAACTGAAATTGTTTTTGGATTCATTTTAAATTTAACTTGCATCCGACTGGATTCGAACCAGCGATGTCTCAATGAGAAACGGATTATGAGTCCGGTGCCTTCGGCCACTTGGCTACAGATGCAAATTTTGGAGCTGGTGGGATTCGAACCCACGTCCATTTTAGTTCATACAGAAAACCTTTTTTACTACGCCAGTAATTTTTTGGAAATTCAGATTCTTTTACCTAACACGCAATAAAATGCGGAGTTCCTTTTCGTTCAAACCAGCAAAATTAAAAGGTAAATTTTGCTGGCAATTCAAAATTGATTCTAGGCGATAGCTAGCTTTGAATTAAAATTTAAAATGTTGTTTGCATTTATTTTTAAAGAGAGAAACTTTAATTAAGTTTCGAAAATTCTCAGAAAACTTTAATGTCGATTCCAAAACAGCCCCAATTTTATGTTAGTTTATTCTAACATACTTAGCTCTTGAAAATAAAGTGCCCTTTTCCGAATCGATAATAATTTTTTGTTCGACACCTTACCTTATGCTTCCCAAAATAAATAACCTAAAGTAAATTTAAGAAGTTTATATCTGACTTTGACAGTCCGACCAAATTTCGCTAAAGGAGAATTTAAAAGTTTAATTTTTTCCTTATTCCAAGAAACTTCAGGCACCGAATTTGGTATAAATTTAAGTGTATCCCACCCTGGCCATAGTTCTACCTTTTTATCTTGTTTAGAATTAATTGTTAATAAATCATTTTCCCAAGTATCCAGTAAAGTCTCTAAGCTGGTGACAAAAATTGTTGGTTTTTTAACAATAGTACCAATACTATTATGAAAAGAACTCCCAGGTAAGTGCGTAATCTGTCTGTTATTTATCTTAGAAAATCTTAGAGCTTCTTTATGATCAAAAAATACATGGGTTGTTGAAGTCAACATTGTTTTATCTAGTTTGGGTAGCCCTTGCGTTTTTAGCGTTGTTCGCCCTAGCATATAAGGTTTAATGAACAATGACATTACGCTATCGACTGAGGTCACAATGGTTCTTAAACTTTTAGTCAGAAAACCTTGCCTTGTATCTTGCAGTTGAACTAAATAAACTGGCACACCTTTTACTGGCATTTCTAAAGACGTTTCAGTTAATTTATTAAGTGGGCTTTCGTAAATTGAAGATTCGTTAAAGACAAAATGTGAATCTCTAGCAATGGAAGAAACAGAAATTAATTCTTCGAGCTTAGGTATAAATCGAAAATCAATACCAGGATGACTACGTCTTACTAAATCATAAGCCGAATCTAATCCGACACAATGAATTGCAAGGCCAACTATATTTGCCTCGTCGGGCTCGGATTCAATAATTGAGTTCATAAAGACTTTCGCATCCTCGTAACTCATAAAAAAAAGTCCTAATTTTCCTTTTTGTAATACACCATTATCAGCAAACGCACCACATAAATCATAAATTCGGTTATTAGGTATTGAGGGCCCAAATGCCCCAGTATCATGGGCAAGAACAATCTCATCTTGTCCATTTAAAACAACATATACTGGAATAGATTGAAGTGCATTTTTAATAGGTTTGGCAATGCTGGAATAAAAAGTTGATGTAAAATTTTTGTTTAAATACCCTTTAAAATAATCAAGCGCTGAATACGAAACATTTTTGACTGTTTGTCTAGCTTGTTCACGAGGAAGGGTTTTATTATTTTCTTGCGAGGCTGAACTATCATGAGGAATTCGATCAGCAATCCCGACACTAACTGTAAATTTTGGTGGATAAGAATATAAATCGTTTAAAAACTGAGCAGTCCCACGATCATTTTGAGAGGTTTCTAATTTCCCAAAAAATGTTTCGAGAGCCTTAGTAACACGAAGGTTTTTTTCTGACTCATTTTTGAGTCCTTGAGGGTCAAATTCCATTCTTGATGACGGGTTGAGATTATTAAAAACTTTATACACATTATATATGTAATTTAATAACAAGTATATGCGAACAAGCTTTCAAAAATTAGTAATTGATAAATTGACGTTTATATTATAGTATATGTATATAACTAGGAGGGCGGTTAGCTCAGTGGTAGAGCGCCTGCCTTACAAGCAGGTGGTCATAGGTTCGAATCCTATACCGCCCACTATTATTTGATGTAGACTGAGAGCAAAACTAAATAAATCATTTAGTTTTGCTCCCTTTTAATTCATAGGGCCCATCGTCTAAGGGATTAGGACAGAGACCTTCTAAGTCTCTAATGTAGGTTCGAATCCTACTGGGCCTAGTAGTTTTTATTTTGTTATCTGAAAATTTCTTCAAATACACGTTGTACTTTATCACCTGAATCCATTGATTCAAGAGGATCTTTTCTTAGACGGTGACGTAAACATAATGTAATAACAGCTTCAATATCATCAATAGTGACGCTTGTTCTTTCATTATAAGCCGCGTAAGCCTTAGCAGCTCGATTTGTAACAATATCACCACGTAGCCCATCAACATCAAGTTCACCACAAACTTGAGAAATTTTCACGCGTAGATCGTAATCAATTGATACCGTAGGCACTAATTTTTGTGCAGCTACAATTTTGTCTTTTAACGCTTGTTGCTTTTCTTCATTTTCCTTTAAACAAGCTTGCGGGTCTTGATCGAAATTACTTCTCTGCTCCACTACTTGAACACGTAATTCTGGGTCACGCACTGTACGGATTTCTGCGTGCATACCAAAACGATCAAGCAATTGAGGTCTAAGTTCCCCTTCTTCCGGGTTTCCAGAACCTACTAAAACAAAACGCGCGGGGTGTTTAATTGAAATACCTTCACGCTCAACAGTGTTCCACCCAGATGCAGCTGAATCTAAAAGGATATCAACTAAATGATCATCGAGTAGGTTAACTTCATCCACATAAAGAATGCCGCGATTTGCTTTAGCTAAAAGACCGGGTTCAAAAGCCTTAACACCTTCGGTTAGCGCTTTTTCAATATCAATTGTTCCACATACTCGATCTTCAGTAGCACCTAATGGTAAATCAATCATTGGAACTTTTTTGTATGCAATTGGAACTTGCTCTCCTCGCATAACAGAAGATTTAACGGATTCACTCATTAACTCGAAATCTTCAGGGGAAGAGTTAAAGGGATCACCTTCCACAACTTTAATCTCTGGTAAAAGGTCCGCAACAGCACGAATTGTTGTTGATTTCCCTGTTCCACGATCGCCCATAATCATTACACCACCGATTCTAGGGTCAATAACATTTAGGATTAAAGCTAATTTCATCTCTTCCTGCCCAATAATTGCAGTAAAAGGAAAAATTGGTCTTTCAGTTTCTTTTTTTACGGTTGTAACCATTCTAAATTCTCTAAACAGTTTAAATCTAACTAAATTATAGTTTACTATAAATGCAAATTATATTTTGATTATCTTAAAAACTTTTTTATTCCTTTTTAAAAATCACTATCTTTTTGGACTTGTAGTATTATATTTAATTTTGAAACGCGATAAATTAAAAATCAAACTACTTTTGGATTAAAAATTCTTGAAAAATAGAAATAGAAGAAAAAATTAACAATTTGCTTCTACTAAAGATGACTTCGACTCTTATTAAATTTATTAAGTTACTAGACCTAATGTTGGGGAGCTCGGTGAGGCTGTACTATTAACCTTCATTTGGCCTGCATTATAAGCCGCACGTCCAGCAATTACTCCTAATTTCATCGCTTCGGCCATTTGAGGTGAATTTCGAGCTTTTGCAACTGCTGTATTCGCTAAAACTCCTGCAGCTCCAAGTTCCATTGCCTGGGCAGCTTGACTTGGACTACCTATTCCAGCATCAACAATTACTGGCACATTAGAATTTTCTATTATAATTTTTATATTTGCTAAATTTTGAAGGCCCTGACCTGATCCAATTGGTGAACCTAGTGGCATCACAGTAGCACAGCCTGTCATTTCGAGTTGCTTGGCTAAAATAGGGTCAGCGTTGATATATGGTAAGATCGTAAAATCTTTAGAGATCAGATATTCTGCAGCTAATAATGTACCTAACCCATCAGGCAATAAGTATTTAGGATCCGGAATAACTTCTAGTTTTGTAAACTTATTATCTTCAAAGCCTAAATTTTTAACAATTTCTTGACCTAAGAATGCAACACGAATTGCTTCTTGCGCCGTTTGGCAACCTGCTGTATTTGGCATTAACCAAAGATTTGCCCAATCTAAACCAGTGATTAAACTTCCCATACTTTGAATAGTGGAACTTTGAGCGCGACGAACAGCAACAGTTAATATTTCGCATTCACTCGCTAAAATACTTTGCTTTGCATCATCTAAACTCTTATATTTCCCGGTTCCTAGCATTAATCGCGACTTAAATTGCTTATTCGCAATTATTAAGGAATCGTTCTGTCCAGTAACAAGTTTTGTGTTTAACATACTACTCTATTATGTTCTGAAATATATTAATTAAATTATTTATTATTAAAAAAGGAATTATTATTTAATCTAGAAAAAGACCAAATATTAATTTAATGTAATGGTATAATTATCCTATCTTAATCATTTCCTATAAAATATCATGTCTCGTATTATAGTTATTACTTCTGGTAAAGGAGGTGTAGGAAAGACAACGACAACCTCAAATATAGGAATTGCACTAGCACAATTGGGACAAAAAGTTTTATTGCTAGATGCTGATGTCGGACTAAAAAATCTTGATTTACTATTAGGGCTCGAAAACCGAATAATCTATAATGGTTTAGACGTTTTGACTGGTGTATGCCGCTTGACACAAGCATTAATCCAAGATAAAAGGCAATCAAATTTAACTTTTTTTCCACTCTCTTCAAACCAACTTAAATCTTCAATTACAAAAGATCAAATTCAAGATCTGATTGATCAATTAAAAAATAATTATGACTTCATCTTGATTGATAGTCCAGCAGGTATTGATGAAGGATTTCAGGTAGCTATTCACGCTGCACAAGAAGCTCTTGTTGTTGTCACACCGGAAGTTACGTCTATACGCGATGCAGACAAAGTAATTGGGCTTCTCGAAGCTAAAGGAATCAGTAATATTAATTTACTTATTAATCGTATCAAGCCTGAAATGGTAAAGGCAGAGAATATGATGTCCGTTAGTGATGTAAAGGATATATTAGGCGTTCCATTAATTGGTGTTGTGCCAGATAGTGAACAAGTTATTACAGCGTCAAATCGGGGCGAACCTCTTGTGTTAGAAGAAAAACTTTCTATACCTGGCTTAGCATTTATTAATACAGCTCAGCGATTGATGGGTGAAGTTGTAGATTTTATTGATTTCGATTCACCACCGTCGAAAAATCCGCTAAAGCGACTTATTAAAAATCTAGTGCGACGTCCGAATGCTAGCTATTAAATTTCACAAGAGTATAGAGAAAACCATCAAAAATAAATGGCTTTCTCTAAACACATGTATGTTAAGACATTCTTTTTAACTGTTGAAGTGCTAAACGACCGATATTAAATAATGCCCACGCTGCAGCTGTTGCAAGTGGTAGTAATACAACTAGTAATCTTGTATCCATAGTCAGTTATCCTGTGCCAGGTGTTTATTTTATTTTATTGGTTAATATTATACATCTTTTGCACCTTTCGTTTTCAAATTCTATAAAGCATTTTTCGAGAAGTCTAAAATCTTCGTTTTAATATTGTGAATTTTCAAAATTTTTTATTTTTAAAAAAATAAAGTGCCCGATCTTCCTTTTACTCTTGCCCAGTTAAAAATTTTACATACAATTGTTAGTGAAGGGAGCTTTAAAAAAGCCGGAAAAAAATTGTATATCTCACAACCCGCTGTTAGTCTGCAAATCAAAAATTTGGAACAACAATTAAACGCTCCAATTTTTTATAGGGATCAAAGAAAGGCAAGGTTAACAGAAACGGGAAAATTACTATTTAAGTATTGCCAACGTATATTGAACTTATGTGAAGAGACGTGTCGTGCTTTAGACGAACTAGAAATACTTCAATCTGGTACTTTAATTATAGGTGCTAGTCAAACAACGGGAACGTATTTGATGCCACGTTTAATTGGAATATTTCGTCATAAATATCCCCAAATTTCTATTGAATTAAAAGTTCATTCAACACGTCGCGTATCATGGGGTGTTGCTAATGGACAAATTGATCTGGCCATTGTGGGAGGAAAAGTACCCTTAGAACTACAATCACAATTAAGTATTTTACCTTATGCTAAGGATGAGCTGGCTTTAATTTTACCACCTGCACACCCTTTATCGGCATTAGATTTTATTCAAAAAGAAGATTTATATCGTCTTCGCTTTATTACTCTTGAAAGAGAATCCACAATTCGAAACGTAATTAGTAATACTCTTACTCAAAATGGAATTGATAGTCAATATTTTAAAATCGAAATGGAATTAGATTCCATTGAGGCGATTAAAAATGCCGTACAGTCTGGACTTGGGGCCGCGTTTGTTTCAGTTTCTGCTATTTCGAAAGAATTAGAGTTAGGAGTTTTACACTGGGCAAAAATTGAAGGCATTAACATTACTCGTGACTTATCGGTTCTAATTAATCCGAAACGTTATTCAGATGCTGCAACAAGTATGTTTAGACAAGAAATTTTAGAGTTAGTTTTAGCTTCTACGCATGAACTAAAAAATTCTAAAAGTTTACCTGTCGATCGAACACAAAGTTAATTGGAGGTTTTTAAAAATTAAACTTGACAGTAAAATTGAATTTGCGTTATAATTAAATGCAGTAAGTTAAAAGTCTTTGCCCCCATCGTCTAGAGGCCTAGGACATCTCCCTTTCACGGAGGTAACGGGGATTCGAATTCCCCTGGGGGTAATTAAAAATCTAACTTCAGCCCAACTTCTACATAAAAGTTGGGCTGAGGTTAGATTTTATTTTAATTTTTAACTAAAGTTATTAGTTCACAAAATGCTTTCTTATCAAACAATGCAAGTTGAGCTAACATTTTTACGTTAATGACTAATGATGAATTTCTCATTAAATTACGTAATTTACTATACGTTAAACCTTGAGCTCTGCTAGCTGCATTTACCCGACAAATCCATAATCGCTTAAAATCACGCTTACGTCGTTTACGTCCAATATAAGAATATACTAGGGCTTTCATTACTTGTCCATTCGCTGTTCGAAATAGACGCGAATGAGCACCTTTAAAGCCCTTCGCCAGCTTCATGATTTTTTTGCGTCGCTTGATAGCGACGTTTCCACGTTTTACTCGAACCATAATTATTTTAAGGTTATTTTACAAGAATGCAGTAGTTTTAGTATTGGCAATTCGAGAAATTGAGTTAATTAAAACTCGTGTTAATTTCATCCTATGACCAAATGTTTTACGTGTTTTTTTCTTTGATCGCATTTTATAAACGCGAACTTTAGGACCACTAAAATGTCTTAAGACTGTTAAATCAACAGCGTAGTTTTCATTTAAATATGGTTGCCCGATTTCTACGGAATCATTGATATTTACTAATAAAATATCTGATAAAGAAAAAGTGTCACCAGGTGAAAAAGGAAGTTTATTAAAATCATAAAACTTACCTTCTTCTACCCACATTTGCCTACCACAAGCCTCTACAATTGCATATGCGGCCATAATATGTTTCCAAAATTAATTATATTCTTGATTACGACTTAGACATTGTGTTATTTTCCCAAGAGGCCCCCCTCTAAGTATCGTCACCGCTATAATCTTTCACTATCGAGTTCGAAATGGATCGATGTGGATCTACTACGCTATAAAACGTCTAAGCCAATGAATTGAAATTTTTACAGTTAATAAAAAGTAAAGCAATCGGTCTATTAGGATATCTCAGCTGAATACATTACTGCACTTACACTTGATACCTATCAAACGGCTAGTCTTGCCGTGACCTTAACCACTTAAAATGGTAAGAGTACTCATCTTGAGGTGGGCTTCCCACTTAGATGCTTTCAGCGGTTATCCTTACCGTACATGGCTACCCAGCGTCTACCGTTGGCACGATAACTGGTACACCAGAGGTACGTCTCTCCCGGTCCTCTCGTACTAAGAAGAGATCCTCTCAATACTCTAACGCCTACACCGGATATGGACCGAACTGTCTCACGACGTTCTGAACCCAGCTCGCGTGCCGCTTTCATGGGCGAACAGCCCAACCCTTGGGACGTACTACCGCCCCAGGATGCGACGAGCCGACATCGAGGTGCCAAACCTCCCCGTCGATATGGACTCTTGGGGGAGATCAGCCTGTTATCCCTAGAGTAACTTTTATCCGTTGAGCGACGGCCCTTCCACTTGGTACCGCCGGATCACTAAGGCCGACTTTCGTCTTTGTTCGACTTGTAAGTCTTACAATCAAGCTTCCTTATGCCTTTACACTCTACGACTGATTTCCGACCAGTCTGAGGAAACCTTTGCACGCCTCCGTTACCTTTTAGGAGGCGACCGCCCCAGTCAAACTGACCACCTGAAACTGTTCCCTAACCGGATAACGGTATAGGGTTAGAATCCTAGCTTTATTAGAGTGGTATCTCACCAGTGGCTCAAACTTTCCCGCAAGAAAGTCGTCAACGCCTCCCACCTATCCTGCGCAAATAAAGCCCGGAGCCAATCTCAAGCTACAGTAAAGCTTCATAGGGTCTTTTTGTCCAGGTGCAGGTAGTCCGCATCTTCACAGACAAGTCTATTTCGCCGAGTCTCTCTCCGAGACAGTACGCAGATCGTTACACCTTTCGTGCGGGTCGGAACTTACCCGACAAGGAATTTCGCTACCTTAGGACCGTTATAGTTACGGCCGCCGTTCACCGGGGCTTCGGTCGCGAGCTTCGTCAAAGACTAACAAGCTTCCTTAACCTTCCGGCACTGGGCAGGTGTCAGCCCCCATATATCGTCTTACGACTTTGCGGAGACCTGTGTTTTTGATAAACAGTCGCCAGCGTCTGGTTCTTGCAGCCCGTTTAAGGGCACCTCTTCTCCCGAAGTTACGAGGTCATTTTGCCGAGTTCCTTAGAGAGAGTTATCTCGCGCCCCTTAGTATTCTCTACTTACCCACCTGTGTCGGTTTCGGGTACAGGTATTTATTGCTTATGGTAGTTAGGGCTTTTCTTGGAAGTATGACATTAATCGGTTCAGTGTCTTAACACTTTCCTATTCGCATCTTAGCTCAGACCGTTTTCACCGGACCTCATCACCTCGAATACTTAAGCCGATAACCAACATTCGGTCGATCTAGCCTTCTCCGTCCCCCTTTACCAACAATAAACAGTACAGGAATATTAACCTGTTATCCATCGATTACGCTATTAGCCTCACCTTAGGACCTGACTCACCCTCCGTGGACGAGCCTTCCGGAGGAACCCTTGGGTTTTCGGGGCATTGGATTCTCACCAATGTTTTCGCTACTCAAGCTAACATTCTCACTTCTACTTTGTCCACGCCCGCTTTCGCTAACGCTTCAACCTAATGTAGAACGCTCCCCTACCGATGTTTTGACATCTTACAGCTTCGGCAAATTACTTAGTCCCATTCATTTTCGGCGCAGGAGCACTCGAACAGTGAGCTATTACGCACTCTTTAAAGGATTGCTGCTTCTAAGCAAACCTCCTGATTGTCTATGCACTCCCACCTCCTTTATCACTTAGTAATTATTTAGGGGCCTTAACTGGTAATCTGGGCTGTTTCCCTCTTGACATTGAAGCTTATCCCCCAATGTCTCACTAACTAACTAAACGTCTTAGTATTCAGAGTTTGCATTGATTTGGTACCGCTCTCGCAGCCCGCACCAAAACAGTAGCTTTACCCCTAAGAAGAAATATTAGTCGCTGCGCCTCAACGCATTTCGGGGAGATCCAGCTAGCTCCGGATTCGATTGGAATTTCACCCCTAACCACAACTCATCCGCTGTTTTTTCAACAACAGTCGGTTCGTACCTCCACTTAGTGTTACCTAAGCTTCACACTGGCCATGGTTAGATCATCCGGGTTCGGGTCTGTAAATTATGACTTAACGCTCTTATCAAGCTCGCTTTCACTCTGGCTCCAGTATTTTCTTACTTTAACCTTGCCATAACCTACAAGTCGCCAGCTCATTCTTCAACAGGCACGAAGTCGAGCGTTAAGTCGCTCTTCTACTGCTTGTAAACTTACGATTTCATGTTCTATTTCACTCCCCTCCCGGGGTTCTTTTCACCTTTCCCTCACGGTACTGGTTCACTATCGGTTATTCAGGAATATTTAGTCTTACGAGGTGGTCCTCGCAAATTCAGAAGAGGTTTCACGTGTCTCTTCCTACTTGGGATACAGATTAAAGGTACTAAAGTTTTCGATTACAGGACTTTCACCTTCTTTGGTACGGTATTCCAACCGTTTCAACTAACGTTTGTTCTTTACTAATTTACTGTCCCACAACCCTCTAAAATTAGAGTTTAGACTGGTCCCATTTCGCTCGCCGCTACTGAGGGAATCGCTTTTGCTTTCTTTTCCTCTAGTTACTAAGATGTTTCAATTCACTAGGTTTGCTCTTTCTTCTTTATGAATTCAAGAAGTAGTTCTCGAAGTTTCCTTATTCGGGAATTCTCGGATCAAAACTTGCTTCCAGTTCCCCGAGACATTTCGTTGGTAGCCACGCCCTTCATCGCTTCTGAACACCAAGGTATCCGTCGTAAGCTCTTATTCGCTTGACTTTTTTTAACTATAAAAACTTTCAATTTAAATTTTGTTTTTCTATTTGTGGAGATAAGCGGATTCGAACCGCTGACATCTGCCGTGCAAAAGCAGCGCTCTACCAACTGAGCTATACCCCCGTGGTGGGCCATCCAGGACTTGAACCTGGGACCTCACCCTTATCAGGGGTGCGCTCTAACCACCTGAGCTAATAGCCCGAAAATTAGATTAAAAATTGTGCTTAAAAATGAACTAGTAATGATGAGCTTGCATATTTGCAAAACCACTTTTAATTATCCCTAAAAGGAGGTGATCCAGCCGCACCTTCCAGTACGGCTACCTTGTTACGACTTCACCCCAGTCACTAGCCCTACCTTAAGCGCTGTCCTCCGAATGGTTAGACTAACGGTATTGGGTATGACCAGCTCCCATGGTGTGACGGGCGGTGTGTACAAGGCCCGGGAACGAATTCACCGCTGTATAGCTGACCAGCGATTACTAGCGATTCCAACTTCATGTAGGCGAGTTGCAGCCTACAATCCGAACTTAGACGAAGTTTATGAGATTAGCTAGCCTTCGCAGGTTTGCGACTCTTTGTCTCCGCCATTGTAGCACGTGTGTGGCCCAGGACATAAGGGGCATGCTGACTTGACGTCATCCTCACCTTCCTCCGGTTTGTCACCGGCAGTCTCTCTAGAAAACCCAATAAATTGGCAACTAAAAACGAGGGTTGCGCTCGTTGCGGGACTTAACCCAACATCTCACGACACGAGCTGACGACAGCCATGCACCACCTGTATCTACATTCCCGAAGGCACTCTTTTATCTCTAAAAGATCTGTAGTATGTCAAGCCCTGGTAAGGTTCTTCGCGTTGCATCGAATTAAACCACATGCTCCACCGCTTGTGCGGGCCCCCGTCAATTCCTTTGAGTTTCACCCTTGCGAGCGTACTCCCCAGGCGGGATACTTAACGCGTTAGCTAAGATACTGTACGAACTGCACAACACCTAGTATCCATCGTTTACGGCTAGGACTACAGGGGTATCTAATCCCTTTTGCTACCCTAGCTTTCGCCTCTCAGTGTCAGTAATGGTCCAGTAGAGCGCTTTCGCCACCGGTGTTCTTTCTAATATCTACGCATTTCACCGCTACACTAGAAATTCCCTCTACCCCTGCCATACTCAAGTCTAGTAGTTTCTATTGCTTTCCCAGGGTTAAGCCCTGGTCTTTAACAATGGACTTACTAAACAACCTACAGGCGCTTTACGCCCAATGATTCCGGATAACGCTTGCATCCCCCGTATTACCGCGGCTGCTGGCACGGAGTTAGCCGATGCTTATTCCTCAAGTACCGTCAGAACTTCTTTCTTGAGAAAAGAGGTTTACATACCAAGATACTTCATCCCTCACGCGGTATTGCTCCGTCAGGCTTTCGCCCATTGCGGAAAATTCCTCACTGCTGCCTCCCGGAGGAGTCTGGGCCGTGTCTCAGTCCCAGTGTGGCTGATCGTTCTCTCAAACCAGCTACTGATCATGGCCTTGGTGAGCCATTACCTCACCAACAAGCTAATCAGGCGTGAGCTCATCCCTAGGCAGTTTAAACTATTTTACCTCTCAGCATATGAAGACTTAGCTACCGTTTCCAGTAGTTATTCTTCTCCTAGGGGCAGATTCTCACGTATTACGCACCCGTTCGCCACTAGAGTTAAAAACTCTCGTTCGACTTGCATGTGTTAAGCATACCGCCAGCGTTCATCCTGAGCCAGGATCAAACTCTCCATGGTATTCTGTTTTTTTTCAAAATTTGAATTTTTAATCTGTATAAATAATAGCAGGTAAGATAAACATGTGTCAAGTTCTTAATTATTAGTAAATAAAAATAGATAATATATAGTATTATTAGAGTTTATTTTAAAATAATAAAACCCTTAAGCTAACTATACGTTAAGCTTAAGGGTCTCCCATATTATTCTAAATCCTTACGGTTAGGGTTTCTAGATGGGTCATTCGATAAGAATCCAAATGTAAAAAGTGACACGAAGAAAATTACAACAGTGTAAACTAGGATTTTTAATGTAAACATTGAGTAAAACAAGAAATTTATAAATTGAATCTAAATATAAGTCGGCGTTTCTTAAACACGCTTACTCAACATTTAGTCTCGATTTGAGCTGTATACGAAATAATTATAAGTTAAGTTTTCTATTACTGAGCAAATTACTGCCACAATTCAAAAACTTCTTAACGATTTTCCCCCGCCCATGTCTGAAGTCGTGCCGATTCTGTAATAATAGGAATTCGTGGATAGCGGCCTAATGCTATTAAAAATGCGGAATAAAATACTAATCCCACAATTGCAAAAAAACAGCCATTAGCAATAAAAGTTCCAAGAACACTGTTCTTGATAAAATTTGGAGAAATTAAGAATACTTGTCCAATACAGGTAATAAAAACTTGGACCAAAACCGCCTGAACGACATTCATTCGAATAAATCGAGTTAAGGGGAGCTTTGTTCCTATGATTGGAATTGAATTATTTGTACAAATCATAAAAATAGTAATTGTTAGTCCAAAACATAGATACATGTTTGACTGGTAAAAAAGTACTACTCCTTGTAAATATTTCAGAAAAAATATTTTTAAATTTGTATCGTTTGGATATAAAAAAATTCGAGCTCCAAAAAAATAGATTGCTTCCACAAGTGGAAGTATGTATGCTAGTAATGAACCTCCTCGTTCTAAGATAACAGGTAATCTTCTGCTTTCCATCGTTTGTTTTGGGATGAGTTAGTTTTTTTTATACTTTAAGCATTAAGTAAATGAACGCTTTAAACGAGCTGATTTACCCATACGATCACGTAAATAGTAAAGTTTTCCACGTCGAACTTTTGCAGAGCTTAAAGATGTAATTTCTTTAATCCAAGGTGAATTTAGTAAGAACACTTTTTCAATGCCCCCACCTTGGAACATCTTGCGAACTGTTATAGTTGCATTTGTTGGGTTTTCGTTTGTGTGCTTTGAAATAATTACGCCTTCATATACTTGAATTCTTTCTTTTTCTTTTCCAGATTCGTCTGCTTTAGGTAGTTCCAGGTAAATTACTACTTTAACCGTATCACCAATTTTTAAAGTTGGTACTTGCTCTTTTTTATAAAAGAAATCTGAATTTTTTACTGTTTTTTCTAAAAGATTCATAGTTGTTATTTTGAAATAAACTGTTTATTTTTTAGTTTCTTAAGATTAACTTGTTTAATATGTACCATAAATATTTACTAAATGTAAATAAGGACAACGCTCAACAGTTTTTATTTTTTATTGTCCTAGAAAATTTTAATTTTAATAGGAAATAAATCCACCCTCTAAGGTGCAGATCACTTCAATACAAATTCAACTTTAGAGTTGAAATAAATTATATTTCATTTTTTTAGCCATTTTTCTGTTAATTAAAGAAACTAGATGCCAGTAGCAATTAGTACTAGGAAATAATCCGAGAAACGGACTGAGGGTAAAATTAAACCACCCTTCCTTTTTATTTATTAAATATTAATCATGTAAAGCAACCATAAAAATTTTTAGAATTAAGACGGCTCTGAGGCAAGTGTTACTTTACCTGATTCTGCCCATGTCATTAAATAATTGATTTCTTTACTTTTTGTTTCAGCCAGTGGAACAAATCGCTGTGAAACATTTAGCATATCGGCAGTAGTAAACTCACGGTTTTCACTAAATGCAATCCTCATAGCTTCAATAACAACTTTGCTCAATTTCTGCTCCTGAAAAATTCTTTGTTATTTTACCTAATAATTCAATTTCGTATTTCCCTACTTTTTCTGGGCGAACTTTACTCAGATGGACTTTAAAAATTGCTTTTCTTTCTTCTAAATTTGGTAAACCAAGAAAAAAGATTTCATCAAAACGCCCTTTTCTTATGACTTCCGGTGGAATCCAATCGATATTATTTGCAGTAGCCACTACAAAAACAGGTGAAGTTTTTTCCGAAAGCCAAGTAATAAATGTTGCTAGTACCCGATTTGTTGTTCCATTATCACCAGTATTTTGTGAATTAGCAAAGGCCTTATCAATTTCATCTACCCATAAAATACAAGGAGATAAAGCTTCCGCAATAGTAATCATTTTTCGAATTCTCGATTCAGATTGACCGACTAGCGAAGCAAATAAACGTCCAAAATCTAACCTTAATAAAGGTAAGTTCCATTCATATGCAATAATTTTAGCTGCAAGAGATTTTCCTGTGCCTTGCACGCCAACCATTAAAAGACCCTTTGGGTACGGTAATCCATATTCCAAAGCAGAAAGAGAAAAAGCATTTGAACGGATTTTTAACCAATTTTTGAAATTATTCAATCCCCCAAGATCTGAAAGTTTTTTATCGGCGAGACAAAATTCCAATAACTGCGTTTTTTGAATAATTTGTTTTTTTTCTTCTAAAATTAATGGAGTACTTGAATCGCTGATTTCACCGTATTGGGCAATAATTTTAGATAAGACACGCCGAATTCGTTCCATGGATAAACCCTGACATGCAACTGTTAAATTATTAATCGTTGTTTCAGTTACTGGTTGTTGCAATGATTTTACCAGTCGAGTCAACTCATCATAGATTTCTTGATACGAAGGCAGTGGAAATTCCACAATTGTTATTAGTTCTTTTAATGAGTCTGGAATGGATAACTCAGACGAAATAATAATTATGTTTTTGGGTTGAGTTTTTAATACTTTACTTAAATTTTTTAATTTTCGAACAACAGAAAGGTCCTTTAGGAAATTATCATAATCTTTTAAAATAAAAATGGCGCCAGTTTCAGGAGTAAGTTTATCCGGTAAATCTAACGCTTCCAATGGGTTTCGCGCAGCAAAGCCAGTGTCATTTGGGTTTCCTTTGTATCCATCAATAAAATCCCAAGAATAGCAAGTGCGAGCGAGATATTTTTTAGTACTAAATTTAAGTAAGTATTCGATACGTTCTTCTTCTGCTGTAACGATATAGATAAGCGGATACCGTGCTTTTAGTAAAAGTATAAAATCATTTAAAAAACTCATTTTTTTGTAAATAAATAAGGTTAGCGCGACGAGAATAATAATTTTAACCTATAGATCCCTCTAATTTTAAATTCAGCAAGCGGTCTGCTTCGGATGCAAACTCAAAAGGTAACTCATTAAACACTTCTTTACAAAATCCGTTTACCATTAATGCAACCGCTTCTTCTGGGTTAATGCCTCGTTGTAATAAATAGAAGAGTTGTTCTTCTGCAATCTTAGAAGTTGACGCCTCGTGTTCAATTTTTGTATCACTGTTTTGAACCTCTATATAAGGAAATGTATTTGCGGAACACGTTTTTCCAAGTAATAATGAATCACATTGTGAATAATTTTGTGTATTCGTTGCTTTTGGGCCAATTTTTACTAAACCTCTATAACTATTTTTTGAACATCCTGCGGATATTCCTTTTGAGATAATCCTACTTTTAGTATTTGGAGCTAAATGAATCATTTTAGTCCCAGTATCAGCTTCTTGATAATTTGTTGTTAATGCAATGGAATAAAATTCGCCCACAGATGAGTCCCCAGCTAATATACAACTAGGATATTTCCACGTGATCGCAGAGCCTGTTTCCACTTGAGTCCAAGAAATTCTAGAATTGCGTCCACGACATAAGCCTCGTTTTGTTACAAAATTATAAACTCCACCCACACCATTTTCGTCACCAGAATACCAATTCTGAACTGTTGAATATTTTATAATAGCATCATCAAGAGCTATGAGTTCGACCACTGCTGCATGTAACTGGTTACTACTAAATTGTGGTGCTGTACAACCTTCTAAGTAACTTACTTGGCTTCTTTCTTCTGCAACAATTAATGTTCGCTCAAATTGGCCAGCCTCCTCATTGTTAATTCGAAAGTACGTTGATAATTCCATTGGACAAATAATATCCTTTGGAATGTAACAAAATGATCCGTCGCTAAACACTGCAGAATTTAACGCACCAAAAAAATTATCGCCACTTGGAACTACACTGCCAAGATAAGTTTGGATTAAATTCGGATAGTTTTCTACCGCCTCTGCAAAGGAACAAAAAATAACACCAGCTTTCTGCAGTTGCTTTTTAAATGTGGAACCAATTGAAACACTATCAAAAACGGCATCTACAGCAACATTTGTTAAACGTTTTTGTTCTGAGAGAGAAATACCTAATTTTTCAAACGTTGCTAAAAGTTCAGGATCAGCTTCATCAAGACTGCCTAATTTCTTTTTTGTTTTTGGAACAGAATAATATTGAATGTCTTGATAATCAATGGGAGGTATCCCTAGATAAGCCCAATCTGGATTTGGCATTTTTTGCCATTGTGAAAATGCATCCAGTCTAAATTTTTTTAAAAACTCGGGTTCATCTTTCTTTTCGCTAATTGTAACAACAATTTGTTGGTCAATTCCTTTGGGAAAAGTTTCATTTTCAATGTCCGTCTTAAATCCATATTTATATGGTGTAACTACGAATTCTTCCAGAACCTTTTCTGATGTTTCTTTATTCATGATTAAACAATGTACTAGTGATTTTAAAAATTTTTATTATTGAATTTTTTATTTCTAAAAATTCGTACCTGGTTTTTAATTAACATCTTTTACGAATTTTATAGTGACAAGCTATTTACATTAAACCGCCCCATTTAGCAAATATATCTTCCGCAAATCCAATAGCAAGAAACCCGATAAGTGGCGACAAATCGATCGGTCCAATTGATGGCAAAACGCCACGCCAAAGTTGAAGATAAGGGTTTGTAAACTTAACTAAGGTAAAAAAGGGTTGCGAATATAAATTTAAACTCGGGAACCAAGATAAATAAATCCTGATTACTAATGCGATTTGGTAAAATTTTAAAAATCCATAAACGCCCGCAGCTAGTGACGTGATTAATGTTCCCATATTAGAAAAAAATTGAATTTTAATTAATTTAAAGTTTAGACGGAACCTCCAGTAGGTTAATTATATTTTTAATCTAAGTCTATCATAATACGTATGTTTCGATAATTTAAAAAATTTGCTAGCTAGTGAAGAGACTTGAACTCATAACCGACTGATTACAAATCAGTTGCTCTACCAATTGAGCTACACCAGCTGTATTCTAATGACTAAATATATAGTACCAAATAATTCTAAAATGTAAATAACAAAATTTTTACTACGGTGCTAGACAATAGGTAAAATGATAATTTACACTATTAAAGTATAGTAGAGTTATATTCTCTGCACTAAAGCATTAAATATTTTAACTTTAATAAAATTATCAAGTGGCTAAAAAAGGAGCTAGAATTCAGGTTACATTAGAGCATCGATGTGAAGCTGGTGTTTACCGTTATCATACAACTAAAAATCGACGTAATACAACAGAACGTTTAGAATTAAAAAAATATTCACCTGTAACAAAAAAACACGAAACTTTCAAAGAAATTAAATAATAGCAAATTAACTATGCATAGTAATTCAGTAAAAACGAGCGTTAATGAAGAAGTAAATAATTCTTTGAATTATAAAGATGTGAGCACATTAAGTAGCTTCGTAAACGAGCAAGGTAAAATTCTTCCTCGCCGTTTAACAGGTTTAAAATCAAAGCAACAAAAACGCGTTACAAAGCTTATTAAACAAGCTCGTATTGCAGCATTATTACCTTTTGTAATTGGAAAAAACTAATTTGCAGTTATTTTCAAACCTTATGTTACAATTATAATTAATAGTAAAAGTTTTACCTAGAGGATTTATTTCCCTTAACCAACTTAAATTAAATTAAAACGTATGACGCCATCATTAAGCGCATTTTTAAGTAGCGTAATCTTAGCAGTTGTCGTGGTTATCGTCCCGATTTGTGCAGCACTTGTATTTGTAAGTACAACGGATAAAATTGTAAGATCATAAAAAACTGGATTTCTTTTGAAATCCAGTTTTTTATGATCTTACAATTTTTTATCAAAGACAAATTTTTAAACTCTTATTAGAAGTTCATTTCTGCTGCTTGAACTTTTTCGAATTGCTTCTTCTTTAATACTAGAAGAATTTGAGCGATAGTTACAGTGAAGAAGAATGCAATCATTCCTTTTACACGGTTAGCATTTTGTAGAATAATTTCAGTTTCTGTTTGACCGAAACCACCCACGTTTGGATCAAACGTAAGAGCTTGGTCGACTTTAATTACATCGTCTACCTTAACGCTCACTTTTAATCCTGCGGGGATCATCTGTGATACTGACTCCCCAGCAACTGATTTAACAATTACGTTAGTTTTACCTTTATCAGCGGCTTCGATTGATTCAATTTTACCTGCAACTGTAGAAGTAAACACAGTGTTGTTGCTCTTTTCTCCACTTGGGTAAACTTGCCCACGACCACGGTTAGCACCAACGTAAATTGGATAGTTTAAGTAATGTACACTTTTATCTTGCGCTGGATCTGGCGATAAAATAGGGAAAACAATTTCGCGGTTTTTATCACCTAAAATTGGTCCCACAACTAAAATGTTTGGACGTGTTTTACTATATGGTTGAATAAAAACACCTTTTGTTTTTTCTTTAATTTCGTTTGAGATACGTTCTTTTGGAGCTAGTTTAAATCCCTCTGGTAATACTAGCACGGCACCAACATTTAAAGGTCCTGGCGCACCACTTGCCGTTACTTGCTTCACACTTGTATCATATGGAATATTTACAACTGCTTCGAAAACAGTGTCTGGTAAAACAGCTTGAGGCACTTCAATCTCAGTAGGTTTTTGTGCTAGGTGACAGTTTGCACATACGATTCTTCCTGTTGCTTCACGTGGATTATCATATGCTTGTTGTGCGAATACTGGATACGCAATTGCCATTTTCGGAGACAGTAGTGCACTAAAAAGGCTTAAACTAATAAAAACAGATTTAAAGAAGTTCGAAATCTTCATGTAACTTAAAATAAAAGCAGTGTATAAATATATTTCTTACATATTGAATTATATACGCAATATTATAAGTTTACCACTAGATTTATTATTAATGCTATTTCAGAATTATTTATTTAATACAATCAATATTCCAGCTCCACTTAAATATAAAGCTAATAATGCGCTTGATAATAGAATTTGTGTAATTGGGTCAGTGGATGGCGTAATAACTGCGCCAAGAATTGTAGATATTACAACAACATATTTCCATGAGCTTAACATTGTTTTTCCGGAAATAATTCCTAATAAGCCAACAACAATTTGAATAATTGGAACTTGAAAAGCTAAACCGGTCGAAAAGATTAATACAGCAACAAAGTTAAAATACTGTTCAAAAGACCAAAATGGTTCAACAACGTCTGCTCCATAAGCAATAAAAAATTTTAATGCTGCTGGAACAAGAAATGAGTATGAAAACCATAATCCGACTCCGAAAAGAATTCCAGAACCAATTGTCATAGGTAATACAACATCACGTTCTTTTTTCGTAAGGCCAGGTAAAGTATAAAGTAAAATTTGATATAGAATTGCTGGGCTACTAATTAGTAACCCAGAAAAAAGTGCAATTTTTACTGAGGCGAAAAAATATTCGCCTGGTGAAAATTGTAAAAATTTTATTCCATCAGCTGGAGCTTGGAAAAGTTTTACAATCTCTTTGATATCAATAAAACATGCAATGGTAAAAAAGCTTAGTAAAATTAAACAAAATATCAATCTTTGACTAAACTCTTCGATATGTTCTGATAATGCCATTTCATCATCAGTCACAGCTATTGAACGCGTTGGTAGAACTCCGTACTCCTTATTAAATTGTGTTGAGAGACTATCATTCATAATAAAATTTAACTATTTTTATCTACAATTATACATTCTGTGGTTAAAACCATACTCGCAATTGACGCTGCATTTTGTAAAGTTGAGCGAGTTACCTTAGCGGGATCAATGATTCCCGCTTCGTACATATTTGTAATTTCATTCTTTGCAGCGTTATAACCCATTTCAAATTCAGCTTCTTTAATTCGTTCAACAATTATGGCTCCATTTTCACCCGCATTCATAGCGATTTTTTTCATTGGTGCTTGTAAAGCTTTTTCTACAATTAAGCCACCGACTAATTCATCACCTGTAAGTGTTTCAGTAATCCATTCTAATAGTTCCGCAGCAATATGTACGAGAGTTGCCCCGCCACCTGGCACTATGCCTTCCTCAACTGCCGCTTTGGTTGCATTAATAGCATCTTCTAATCGTAATTTACGATCTTTCATTTCAGTCTCGGTTGCTGCCCCTACTTTAATTACAGCGACACCACCTGTAAGCTTTGCTAGACGCTCCTGAAGTTTTTCCTTTTCATAACTTGAGTCGGTTGTTTCCATTTGACGACGAAGTTGCTCACAACGTGCTAAAACTTCTTTCTTATTGCTGTCCGAAATAATTGTAGTATTTTCTTTTCCGACAATAACGCGGCGAGCTGTTCCTAAATTTTCAATCTCCATCCGGTCTAAACTTAAACCGGCATCTGACGTAATTAATTTACCGCCTACTAAAATGGCTAAATCTTGTAAAATAGCTTTTCTTCTGTCACCAAAGCCAGGTGCACGTACTGCAACAACATTGATAATCCCTCGTAATTTGTTTACAATTAAAGTTGCTAGTGCTTCTTTTTCAACATTTTCACTAATAATTAATAAAGGTTGGTTTGTTTTTGAGACAAGTTCTAACGTTGGTACTAAGTCTTGTTTAACTAAAGTAATTTTTTTATCGGTTAGTAGAATGAATGGATTATCCAAAACAACTTCCATTCGTTCTTTGTTTGTTACAAAGTAACCAGAGATAAAACCGCGATCAAAGCCCATGCCTTCTGTAATTTCTAGCTCTGTTGCTGTAGATTTACTTTCTTCTAATGAGATTAAGCCTTCTCGACCAACTTTATCAATTGCGCTTGCAATTAATGCACCTACTTCTACATCATTACCTGCCGAAATTTGAGCAACTTGGGTTATATCGGAAAGGTTTTCAATTGGTCGTGCATAATCCATAATTTTTCGGACAACAAACTGGGTTGCTTTTTCAATTCCACGTTTTAAAACAATAGGGTTTGCTCCAGCTGCCACATTACGCATGCCTTGCTTGATAATAGCGTAAGCTAAAACCGTTGCGGTAGTAGTACCGTCTCCAGCCACATCATTTGTTTTAGAGGCTGCTTGCCGGATAAGTGAAACACCTGTGTTTTCCAATGTATCTTTTAAATTAATTTCTTTCGCAATTGTTACTCCGTCATTAACAATTTGCGGGGGACCAAATTTTTTTTCTAAAACAACATTTCTTCCTTTTGGCCCTAAAGTTACCGAGACTGCTTCGGCTAAAATATCCATTCCTTTTTCTAAGGCTTTTCTAGCCTCCTCTTGGTATAAAATTTTTTTAACTGCCATTTTTGCTTATTATTAATAATCTTTAAAAACTACAATTCTCTTAATAAAGAGGTATTAAGATGGCTCAGGCTGGACTTGAACCTGCGACCTTGGGCTTATGAGTCCCCTGCTCTAACCAACTGAGCTACTGAGCCATAAATATAATCTAGCTAATAAATTAACTTTTTGCAAGTCAAATATTAAACTCTTTTCAAATAATTTAGGCACTAGTAAATTTTTAACCTAATAATTGAAATTTTAATATTTTGTTTACTATATTTTATTTGTTAATTATTTTCCTCATTATATCTCTTTACTTAATGGTAATTTAAGCTTACGTACGTTATTTTTAATAAGTAAAAAGAAAATAATTAACACACGGTTTACGTTTATGTTAATATAATCTAGTTAACAGAAATTTACTTTCTGGGAGGTTTAAAGACCAAAAACATTAATTTAAACAAAACAATATAATCATGACTACAACTTTAGAAAGACGCGAGAGCGCAAGCTTCTGGGAGCAATTCTGCGCATGGATCACTTCAACTGAGAACAGACTATACATTGGTTGGTTCGGTTGTCTAATGTTCCCTACTCTACTTACTGCTATCTCAGCATACATTATTGCTTTCATCGCAGCACCTCCAGTAGATATCGATGGTATCCGTGAGCCAGTTGCTGGTTCTCTACTTTACGGTAACAACATCATCTCTGGTGCTGTAGTACCAAGCTCTAACGCTATTGGTGTACACTTCTACCCAATTTGGGAAGCTGCTTCAATTGATGAGTGGTTATACAACGGTGGTACTTACCAACTTGTAGTATTCCACTTCTTCATTGGTGTATGTGCTTACATCGGTCGTGAGTGGGAACTTTCTTACCGTTTAGGTATGCGTCCATGGATTTGTGTTGCTTTCTCTGCACCAGTTGCAGCAGCAGCAGCAGTATTCATTATCTACCCAATCGGTCAAGGTTCATTCTCAGATGGTATGCCTCTTGGTATCTCTGGTACTTTCAACTTCATGCTTGTATTCCAAGCTGAGCACAACATCCTAATGCACCCATTCCACATGCTTGGTGTTGCTGGTGTATTTGGTGGTTCTCTATTCTCTGCTATGCACGGTTCATTAGTAACTTCATCTCTAATCCGTGAAACTACTGAGAACGAGTCAGCTAACTACGGTTACAAGTTCGGTCAAGAAGAGGAAACTTACAACATCGTTGCAGCTCACGGTTACTTCGGTCGTCTAATTTTCCAATACGCTTCATTCAACAACTCACGTGCTCTTCACTTCTTCTTAGGTGCATGGCCAGTAGTTGGTATCTGGTTCACAGCTATGGGTGTAGCTACAATGGCATTCAACCTTAACGGTTTTAACTTCAACCAATCAGTTGTAGACTCACAAGGTCGTGTAATCAACACTTGGGCTGATATTCTTAACCGTTCAAACCTAGGTATGGAAGTAATGCACGAGCGTAACGCTCACAACTTCCCTCTAGATCTTGCAGCTGGTGAGTCATTACCAGTAGCTTTAGTTGCTCCAGTAGTTGCAGCTTAATTAGGTCAAGATTTTATATCTAGCTAAAAATACTAGCTGATTCAATAACAATTGAATCAGCTAGTATTTTTTATTAAAATTATACAGATAAAGATAAGAAGCCACCTGGACAATCTTTTAATATCGTTCAGATGGCTTTTTTACTTTATTAATAAAAATCTAATTAAAAAGCTAATAATGCAGATGTTAAATTGTGACCTACGCTACATAACGTGTTAGTTGGAGATGAATGGCATCTGTTTTCTCATTCGTTGCTTGTGTAAAAGTAAAGTTGCCTTCTTCATGTACTTCTACAATTGTTTGATAAGCGTAACGTTGATTTACTTGGTTTAAAAATTTATCTACAGAATATGGTTGATCCCAAAACATTAAATCAGCAACAAGCTCATACTCACTTCCATTCCACTTAAAACCAATATCGTAATTATTTGCTTGCTTAATCACCAATTCTGCAGACTGTACTTGATCCTTGTAGCCACGTACACTTTGTCCACTTTCAGCCCAATCTAAATTTAGACTTGAAAGAGTTTTTTTCAAAATGTCTAAGTTATATAACTTTGTTTGGATTTTTGTAAAGTGTGACATAGTACTTTTATTTTATTTGTTTGAAGCCCCTTAGTCATGTTACCAGACACCTAATGCCAATGGTAAACTTATTATATGAAATAACCTTAGGTTTAGATTATAACATACATTTTTCTTTTCTTACATTTGGTCTTAAGTCTCTTAAAACATTCTTCTCGAATAATAAAATTTAAATAATTATTAATTTTTAAAAATGCTGCTTGCTGATAATCTGAATCAACTTTTAGAGATTTTGCCTGAATTTGTTAGTAAACCGCTTCGTAAAGATGAAGCACGAACTCAATTAATTGAAATTGTTTTAGATATTGGTCGTCGGCCAGAGGCAAGATTTGCTACTGAAACAAAATATTTATCCTATAAAACAATTACTTGGCAAGATATTGAATATATTTTAAAACGTTTAGGAAAATTTAGTGGTGATAATCGAGCTGGTATTGAAAAAACATTGCATCGAATTAGTGCTTTAAGAAATCGAAGTGGTGGGGTTATTGGCTTAACCTGCCGAATTGGTCGGGCCGTTTTTGGTACTGTAAATATTGTTTGTGATTTATTAGAAAAGCAAAAATCTATTCTTTTATTGGGTCGACCTGGAGTTGGAAAAACAACAGCCATTCGTGAAATTGCACGCGTTTTGTCTGATGATTTACAAAAACGTGTCATTATTATTGATACTTCAAATGAAATCGCAGGTGATGGTAATTTACCTCATCCATCAATTGGAAAAGCTCGTCGAATGCAAGTCCGGAATCCTCAAAATCAGCATCAAGTTATGATTGAAGCCGTTGAAAATCATATGCCTGAAATTATCGTCATCGACGAAATTGGAACAGAACTCGAGGCCGCCGCCGCACGAACAATTGCAGAACGCGGTGTTCAATTGGTTGGAACAGCACATGGAAGCGCTTTAGATAATTTAATTAAAAACCCTACTCTAACAGATTTGATCGGTGGGATACAATATGTTACACTAGGCGATGAAGAAGCGCGACGTCGTGGTTCGTCTAAAAGTATTTTAGAACGTAAAGCTCCTCCGACATTTGAGGTTGCTGTAGAGATACATAATCCAAAAACTTGGGTTATTCATGAGAATGTAGAGAATTCAGTCGATCTTTTACTTCAAGGTCACAACCTTCTTTTACAAAAACGCGAATTAGTTTCCTCCTCTAATAACGTTGTAAAATGTACAATTTCTACTTTTCAAAAAGGGGGAGATTTTTCTACTATAGTAGAAAATCCAACAAATAAGTCAGGAATGCAGACTAAACACAAATCTCTAACTCTTTTACCACGTTTAAACCACGAAGACTATCTTCGAACAAAAAAATTAAGTAAGAACAATTCACTACTTAAAAAAGAATTAAGTAAGCGCTTTATCTTTTTATATGTATATGGCATAAATAGTCAGGATCTACGCTCACTAATTAAAATGCTTAACTTGCCAATTATTCTTACTCGCGAGCTACAATATGCGGACAATGTTCTTGCACTCAGTAATTTAATTAAAAATAATAAAAAATTAAGACAAATCTCAATTTCACGAAATATAAACATATCTACAGTTACAAACAATAGTTTGTTGTCTATAGCAAAAGCTTTAAAACAAATTGTAACTGGTAATTTGCAACAAAATACTACAATGAAAAAAAATATAACTTATGCTGAATTAAAATTGTTAACACCTCTAGAAGAAGTTCAATTAGTAATCGAGGAAATTATTGTTTCTCAAAAACAAATTATTAATTTACTTCCTCAGCCAAAATCAATTCGAAAACTTCAACATGAGATTATAAGTCACTACCAATTACGTAGTGTCACCCTAGGTAAAGAACCACAACGTTATATTAGAATTTACCCAGTATCAAATTAAAACTTATGATATCAAATTTCAAGACTGATAATTAAAAAATAATTGAGAAATAAAATTAAGATTTTAACTACTATATTCGATTTATTGATTCGAATAAATAAGATAGTAAGTAGATTTCAATTTTGATAAAGCGGGTAGGGAGAATCGAACTCCCATCATTAGCTTGGAAGGCTAAGGTTCTACCACTAAACTATACCCGCTTACTTTTTTGTACTCAATTATAAAATGAGTTTGTATAACAAGTCAAATAAAATTCTTAACCATAACTTATTCTGAATAAAGAAGAAGTTTTACTAATTATATTAGTAAAACTTATGTAACATATAAAATATGTTGGGCTAATTTCCATCATGTTGATGATATCTTAATAAGTAAGATAAAAGAAAATTAGATAAAATCTATTTTACTTACTACTACTTCATATAAATTACAAAAATGAAGTGTATAATCCAGCAATTATTAAGCATAACATCTTAAACCAAGGAGGTTGTCATGTCTCAAGCCGTTGAATCACGTACTCGAATCAAGAGTGAACGTTACGAATCTGGTGTAATCCCTTACGCAAAAATGGGTTACTGGGATCCAGAATACGCAATTAAGGATACTGATCTACTAGCACTGTTCCGTTGTACACCACAACCAGGTGTAGACCCAGTAGAAGCTGCAGCTGCACTTGCAGGTGAATCTTCAACTGCTACATGGACTGTTGTATGGACAGACCTTTTAACTGCTTGTGATCTTTACCGTGCGAAAGCATACCGTGTTGATCCAGTTCCAGGCGCATCTGATACTTACTTCTGTTACATCGCTTACGATCTTGACCTATTTGAAGAAGGTTCACTTGCTAACCTAACTGCATCAATCATTGGTAACATCTTCGGTTTCAAGGCTGTTAAGGCTCTTCGTCTTGAAGATATGCGTATGCCAGTTGCTCTATTAAAGACTTACCAAGGTCCAGCAACAGGTCTTGTTGTTGAGCGTGAGCGTCTAGATAAGTTCGGTCGTCCACTTCTAGGTGCAACAGTTAAGCCTAAATTAGGTCTTTCTGGTAAGAACTATGGTCGTGTAGTATTCGAAGGTCTTAAAGGTGGTCTAGACTTCCTTAAGGATGATGAGAACATTAACTCACAACCATTTATGCGTTACCGTGAGCGTTTCCTTTACTCAATGGAAGGTGTTAACAACGCTGCTGCAACAACTGGTGAGGTTAAGGGTCACTACCTTAACACAACTGCAGCTACAATGGAAGATATGTACGAGCGTGCTGACTTCGCTAAGGAGTTAGGTTCAGTTATTGTTATGATCGACCTTGTAATCGGTTATACTGCTATCCAGACAATGGGTCGTTGGGCTCGTAAGTCTGATGTTATCCTTCACCTTCACCGTGCAGGTAACTCAACTTACTCTCGTCAAAAGAGCCACGGTATGAACTTCCGTGTAATCTGTAAGTGGATGCGTATGTCAGGTTGTGACCATATTCACGCAGGTACAGTAGTTGGTAAGCTAGAAGGTGATCCTTTAATGATCAAAGGTTTCTACAACACTCTACTAGATACTAAGACTGATATTAACCTTCCTCAAGGTTTATTCTTCGCTCAAGATTGGGCTTCTCTTCGTAAGTGTGTACCAGTAGCTTCTGGTGGTATCCACTGTGGTCAAATGCACCAATTAATTGATTACCTAGGTGATGACGTAGTTCTTCAGTTTGGTGGTGGTACAATTGGTCACCCAGATGGTATCCAAGCAGGTGCGACTGCTAACCGTGTAGCTCTAGAGTCAATGGTTGTTGCACGTAACGAAGGTCGTGACTACGTTGCTGAAGGTCCTCAAATTTTAAGAGATGCAGCTAGAAGCTGTGGTCCTCTTCAAACTGCACTAGATTTATGGAAGGATATTACATTCAACTATGCATCTACAGATACTGCAGACTTCGTTGAGACACCAACTGCAAACCGTTAATCTTCGCGATTAAATTCTAAGTCTTTTATTTCCGGGCATTTTGTCCGGAAATATCTAATATAAAATTTTCATTTTAGGAGTAACTAATGAAACTAACTCAAGGAGCATTTTCTTTCCTTCCTGATTTAACTGATGAGCAAATCTCAAAGCAAATTGCTTACGCTTTAAACAAGTCATGGGCAGTATCGATTGAATTTACAGATGATCCGCACCCACGTAATAACTACTGGGAAATGTGGGGTCTTCCTCTTTTCGATATTAAAGATCCAGGCGCAATTCTTTTTGAGATCAACATGTGTCGTAAGGCTAAGCCAAACTACTACATTAAGGTAGCTTGTTTCGATAATACTCGTGGTACTGAGTCTTGTGTACTTTCTTTCATCGTACAGCGTCCTGCATACGAGCCAGGTTTCCGTTTATCTCGTCAAGAGGTTGCTGGTCGTAACCTAGTTTACACAATTGAGTCATACGCAGTTACATCTAAGCCAGAAGGTGAGCGTTACTAATTACTAGTATCCGACATACCGACTTTTTAAAAAGAGCTTACTATTTTATGTTAAAATAGTAAGCTCTTTTTTTGCTAATATCAAAATTTAAATATTTTCCAATAAAATTTAGAGATTCTAAACTGAAAAAGTATTGTACACAATTTTTCAGTATACAAAACTTAAATTAACTTTCGAATAGTAAATATATAGCAACTCCTTATTCAGAAAAGAGTTCGAAGATGAAACTAAAAAGCTGATAATCTCCACTAAAAATTGCTAACATTATTTAATCGGGCAAGAAGGGATTCGAACCCCTGACACCGTGGTTCGTAGCCACGTGCTCTAGTCCACTGAGCTACAAGCCCTTTCATTTTTATACTAATATATTAGCATAATAATTTGAAAACGTCAACTTTCAATAAGCTGGGGCGGTAGGGATCGAACCTACGAATGGCGGAGTCAAAGTCCGATGCCTTACCACTTGGCGACGCCCCATCTATAATTAAGTTCTATGAAAGAATAACGTGTTTATTTCTTAATTGTCAATCTAAGATTTTATTTTGCACCGTGACCCAATCAAAATGGTTCACGATGCGAATAAACTTATCTATTTCAAAGAAATAAAACTTTTTAGGCTTTTAGATCTGTTAGTGCTTTTTTTAACACTTCTTCATTCTCAGCTGACAGTTTCTTCTCAGATTTAATACTTGAGATAAACTGTGGAACACTGTTACGTAGGTAACCACGAAGTTTAGTTACAAATGCCTTAACCTCAGATACTGGAACGCTATCTAAGTAACCGTTAATACCGGCATAAATAATTGCTACTTGCTCTTCTACTGGAATTGGAGAGTTTTGTGCTTGCTTTAACATTTCTCGTAAACGTTGGCCTCGTGCTAATTCTGCCTGTGTTGCTGCATCAAGATCAGAAGCAAATTGTGAGAATGCTTCTAATTCTGCGAATTGAGCTAATTCAAGCTTTAACTTACCAGCTACTTGCTTCATTGCTTTTGTCTGAGCTGCTGAACCAACTCGTGACACCGAAATACCAACATTGATTGCTGGACGAATACCTGCGTTAAATAGATCTCCTGATAAGAAGATTTGACCATCAGTGATCGAAATAACGTTTGTAGGGATGTACGCTGATACATCACCCGCCTGAGTTTCAATAATTGGTAATGCAGTCATACTTCCACCACCTAACGCATCGCTTAGTTTCGCCGCACGCTCAAGTAGTCTCGAGTGCAGGTAGAAAACGTCTCCTGGGTACGCTTCACGACCTGGTGGACGACGTAAAAGTAATGACATCTGACGGTACGCAGATGCTTGCTTAGTAAGATCATCGTAAACGATTACAGTAGCTTTTCCTTTGTACATAAAATACTCTGCTAAAGCTGCCCCAGTATATGGAGCGATGTACTGAAGCGTTGCAGGTTCATCTGCGTTTGCTGCTACAATGATTGTATAATCTAAAGCACCTTTCTCTTCTAGAGTTGTAACTACAGATGCAACTGAAGATGCTTTCTGACCAACTGCTACATAAACACAGATAACATCTTCTGTTTTCTGGTTAATAATGGTATCGACAGCAACTGACGTTTTACCTGTTTGACGATCCCCAATAATTAGCTCACGCTGACCACGACCGATCGGAATCATAGCGTCAATGGCTGTGATTCCTGTTTGTACTGGTTCACACACTGACTTTCGAGTAATAATACCAGGTGCCATTGACTCTACCAGACGTGTTTCTGTTGAAGCGATGTCACCTTTACCATCGATAGGTTTCGCTAGTGAATTTACTACACGACCAAGGAAACCGTCTCCAACTGGAATCTGAGCGATTTTACCAGTCGAACGAACTGAACTACCTTCAAGGATTCCTAATCCTGCACCCATTAAAACGGCACCAACATTGTCGTTTTCTAAGTTTAAGGCGATACCAACAGTGGAATCTTCAAATTCTAGAAGTTCACCAGCCATTACTTGGTCTAGTCCGTAGATACGTGCAATACCATCACCAACTTGTAAAACTGTACCAACGTTATCAATTTTAACTTCTTGGTCGTAACTCTCAATTTGTTGACGGATAATGTTACTAATCTCGTCAGGTCTAATGTTAATCATATTCTCGCCGAATTTATTCTTTGACTAAATAATTTTTTCGTAGAAAACTTATCTTAATTAATTTCTCACTATGCTCGCGCAGCACCAAGAAGCGAACTAATTTGCTTTAATTGACCACGGATACTAGTGTCAATTAATTTTGATCCGATTTCAACGGTAAAACCACCAATTAATGATGGGTCTACTTTCAGTGCTAACTTAATTTGTTTTGCACCTGTAATTGTTTTTAATTTTTCCGCAATACCTTTCTGTTGCTCTGATGACAGACGTACAGATGATGTTACTTTAGCGATTTCAATACTATCTTCATTGTATGATAATTCAACGAATTTGTATGCAATACCGTCTAAGTAAGCGATACGGTTGCGGTCGACTAATAACATTAAAAATGTTAATGTCTTTTCCCCGATTTGTTCCCCTAAAACATCTTTTAAAACACCTTTTTTGGCGTCACGAGTAATAAGTGGGTTACCTAGAAACTTTTTTAAATCACTAGAATTAGCTAAAAATTGAGAAACAATGTTCATGTCGTTTGTTGTTTCCTTTAGCGACTTATTCGCTTTAGCTAATTCTAAGAGTGCTTCTGCGTAAGGCACCGCAATCTTAGCAACTAACATAATTTAGCCTTTTAATTTAGAAATATTTTGGTCGATAATTTGTCCTTGTACATTGGACGTTAACTTACCTTCAAGCTGTAATGTTACACGTTGAAGAGCTAAAGTAACGACGTAGTCTGAGATTTCCTTTCGGATTCTAGATTCTATAGTACTGATTTGGCTTTTTGCTGACGCTGTTAAACGTTCAATTTCAGCTTTACCATCAGTTAAAATACCACTTTTAACTTGTTTTGCAGTTGTTAATGCATCTTCTTTTAGAGCTGCAATAACAAGTTGCGCTTGAGCTAGTTGTTTCTCACTTTCCTCTAGTTTTGCGACAGCTTGTTCTAGGCGCTCTTCCGACTCTTGAATTGCGCCAACAACTTTTTGCTGTCGTTCTACTAAACTTTCTGATAGTGCAGTACTACCAAGCTTGAAAATTCCACCTACAAGTATAATTAAGTTAATAAGGTTTGCTTCAAAAATATCTAAATTAAGGCCAAAAGATCCTTCTTGTGCTAGAAAGCTAGTGGCAGTATTTAGAGTTTGAGTAAATAGATGCATTTTCTTTTAACAAATACTTAAGTTTTAGAACTTAAAGAGTAATTTTGCCTAATACTTTTTCTTTAATTAAATCGCTCAATTCGTCGATTTGACTTTCAAGTTGTTGTAGGGCAATCTTTTTTTCTGCTTCAAGTTCTTTATTTGTTTGGTCGATGAGGCTCGCTGCATCGGCTCGCGCTTGATTAATTTCCTGCGCAACAATTTCTTTTGCTTCCCTTTCAGCTTGCACAATAATTTCTTGCGCTCCTGTTTTCGCTTCTTTTAATTGTTGCTCATATTGTTGGCACAATTCGTCTGCCTTTAATAGCTTCTCAGAAGCTTGTGTCAGGTTACCACTAATGAATGTTTCACGTTCTTCCAGTAGTTGACCAATTGGTTTATAAAAGATAAACGTTAATAAAACAGTCAGTAAAATGAATTGTAAAGCTTCAAGAGGTAAAGTTGCGTTGAAGTCGAATAAACCACCAGCTGCCTCAGATAATGTAACTGTTTTAGTTACAGACATAATAAGGTTATTCATTTTTACTTTTTGAATAAATGCATTTTAAAATAGCGCTTAGTAATGCACTAAGCGCTGTCGAATATTTATTAACCAGCAAATGGGTTTGCGAATAATAAACAAAGTGCTACTACTAGACCATAGATTGTTAGTGATTCCATGAATGCTAGAGATAGAAGAAGTGTACCACGAATCTTACCTTCCGCTTCTGGTTGACGTGCTAAACCTTCAACGGCTTGTGCAGCTGCTGAACCTTGTCCAATTCCTGGTCCAATTGATGCTAGACCAATAGCTAATCCTGCGGCGATAACTGATGCACCTGATACGATAGGGTTCATAATTAGTTTTTTGTTTATTAAATACAAATATATTTTAACGTGAGAAGAAGGCTTTCGAATTCGAATGAAATTATTCGATCGACTCACCAATATATGCTGCTGATAGTGTTGCGAATACTAGGGCCTGAACAGAACTTGCAAATACACCAAGTACCATTACTGGTAGTGGAATAAATAGCGGTACTAATAGACATAATACTGACACAACAATCTCATCGGCAACTACGTTTCCAAAAAGACGGAAACTCAGTGATAGCGGCTTTGAAAAATCTTCTAAAATATTAATCGGTAAGAAAAGTGGAGTTGGTGAGATGTATCTTGCGAAAAATCCAAGCCCTTTTTCCTTAAAGCCCGCATAAAAGTAGCTAATCGATGTTAACAATGATAAAGCAACCGTAGTATTAATATCGTTTGTTGGCGCGGCTAGCTCACCTTCTGGTAAATGAATTAATTTCCAAGGAACTAATGCACCTAACCAGTTAGCAACAAAAATAAATAAGAAAAGAGTTCCTACAAATGGAACCCATGGACGATAATGGTATTCTCCAATTTCGCCTTTCGCGATACCTGAAACGTATTCGAATACAGATTCGAGAAAATTTTGTATTCCTTTTGGAATTTGCTCAAGTTTTGACGTACCCAGAACTGCGAGAGTCAGAATAATTGCCAGTACGAGCCAAGTAATAAGTAAAACTTGACCATGTACTGTGAAACTTCCGATTTCCCAGTAGAAATGAGTACCAACTTCGACAGCAGCTAATGAAAAAAACATAACGAAAGACTAGTTCGAAGTGAGTAATGCAATTTTTTTCTTGCTTGACATGTATTATACCTAGAGCAGTTTAAATCTGGTCAAGTATAAATAATTTTTTCTATTAAAATTAATAAAACTTTCCATCATTTTAAAAAAAATTAAATAAAAATGATGGAAAGTTTATTTTTTACTGGTAACTTTGTTTACCTTGTAAAATGCCGTCTGCAAGAGTAGACAGAATTAATTTGATTGATCGAACCGCATCATCGTTTGCTGGGATTGGAATATCTACCATATTTGGATCACAATTTGTATCTAAAATGGAAATAATTGGAATTCCAAGCTTACGACACTCTAGTAGTGCGGTTGTTTCGCGTTTTGGATCTACTAAAATTACAATATCTGGGATTTGAGTCATTGTTTTTAGACCACCTAAATTCTGATTTAGCTTGTCTTGTTGACGTCTTAGTAAAGCAGCTTCTTTTTTCGGAAGACGGTTAAGTGTTCCATCCTCTTCTTTTGCATCTAGCTCTTTAAGATATTCAACTCGCTTTTGAACAGTTGACCAATTTGTTAAGATTCCACCTAACCAACGGTGATTAATATAATTTGCTCCACAACGTTCAGCTTCCTCTGCAATAATTGAGGCTGCTTGCCTTTTTGTCCCGACAAATAAAAAGCTCTTTTTTTCTTGACTTGCCTTTTGAACATATTCATAAGCATGAGTTAGTAGTCTGGCTGTTTGAACCAGATCAATAACATGAATGCCATTGCGTTCTGCATAAATATACGGAAACATTTTTGGATTCCAACGACTCGCTTGGTGTCCAAAATGTACTCCTGCATCTAATAATTCACCTAAAGTAACTACCGTCATAATTTTTCTTTTTTATTATCGAAATCTAAGTAACTTAAAACTAATACTACAAAATTAAGGCTGAAAATTCTAAATTCTACGAGAGTAGTATTCAATAACAAATAATTCATTTAATTTCAGAGCGACCCATTCTCTGTCAACGATACCTAAAACCTTAGCTGATAAATTCTTTTTATCAAAATCTAAGTGTTGCGGTGACTGGGATAATGACGGCGATTCTAAATATGTTGTTACTAATGCTTTTGATGCTGATGAATCTTTAACAGAAATTACATCACCGGGTTGGCATTGGTAACTTGGAATAGAAACCATTGAATTATTTACTTTAATATGCTTATGATTTACAAGTTGTCGAGCGGCTGCAATGGTAGGAGCTAGACCTAAACGGAACACTAAATTATCTAACCGCATTTCCAGCAATTGAAGAAGAATTGTACCTGTTGTACCTTTTACACTTTTTGCTTGTTTAATATAATTTCTCAATTGTTTTTCTGATACGCCGTAATTATAACGTAGTTTTTGCTTTTCTTCTAATCGAACACCAAATTGTGTAAGTTTTTTGGGCACCGAACCATGTTGTCCTGGTCGACTTGTTCGTTTTGTAATTTTACTTGTTAACCCAGGTAAATCTCCTAGGCGGCGTGTTATTCTTAATTTCGCTCCTCTATAACGAGCCATAGTTATTTTTGTTCTAATTTAATTAATTTATCGTGCCTATTTAAGACTACTATAGATTTAAAAAAAAATAAAATGAAAAACTTTTTAAAAAAGGTTTGCTTAGTCAGTAGACAGAATTCTTAAATCTAAAATATTCTCCGTAATCGTTTTTGTTTCTTTTTGAAACATTAAATTTACTTCCTGGTTTTCACGCTCTAGCATTTTTTGGTTTTCGAAGTAATTAAAACCAGTTCCCGCTGGGATTAAGCGTCCAATAATAACATTTTCCTTTAAACCATTTAACCAATCTTTTCGCCCTTCAATGGCAGCTTCTGTTAAAACTCGTGTTGTTTCTTGGAAACTAGCAGCTGAAATAAAACTATCACTATTTAGTGAGGCCTTCGTAATACCTAATAGTAATGGACTATATAAAGGAGCAATTTCACCTTTTTGGTTCGCAGCAGTTGTAATTGCAGCCATTTTTTGGAAATTTAAAACTTCACCCGGTAAAAATGTTGTTGTTCCACTATCTTCAATACAAACTTTTGAAGTCATTTGCTTTACAATTATTTCCACGTGTTTGTCAGCAATATCGACTCCTTGTGAACGATATGTTTTTTGAATTTCTCCAATTAAAAATAATTGTAAATTTTTAAAACTTAATCGACACGCTTCAACAAGAGTAAATTTTTTCTTGTAGTAAGTGAATAAAATCTCTAACTTAGTATGGGGACTAATTAATCCGTCCGTTAAGGGGTCTGCCACATTAACAAAATCACCATTACGAAATTTTACTTTTGTATTCGAAGCTATTGGCAGGTTAATAATCTCGCCATCGACACCTACAATTCGAATTATTCCTGTTTGGTTTTTATTCATTCGAAGATAAGTATAGCCAGGACAAGGAGCAAGAAGAGTTGTATGATTAACTTTTCGTGCTTCAAGTAATTCTTCCACTTTTGGTAAACCCTGAACAATATCCGTTGTTTTTATTGTGCCGTAAACCAAAGTAGCTAAAATATCACCATCTTTTACAAGTGCCCCTGAATTTACGTGAAGAATTGTACCGGCTGAAATTAGGTAAGGTCGACCCAGTCTGATTAATAAGTAATTATTTTCAATTTGAAAAACCTGGCCTGAGTATGGAGATTTGATTAAATCTGTTAATGGCGTTCCAATTCGGAGTAATTTTCCTAATGAAATGTCAGGTAGTAATGTTTGTCCTTCGAGTGAAATTTTTTTCAAATCAGTTGACTGTAAAATTAAAATCTCTTTAAAATTTTCATTTGCAAGAGTTGTATTAATTGAGGCTAATGTACTTGAACAATGTACTGCAGTTTCTACCTGTGCAATTAAAGTTTGAGCACTAATATATTGTCCATCAGCTACAAAATAGCGAACGTTGGTTACTAAATCACTGTTTGAATTTTTTCGTTTCTGTTCTTCAATTTTTAAGTTTTCATAAAGTGAAATTCTTAATGACCATGTATCCGAGATTATATTTTCTTCTAATTCTAAACGTGGCTCTAATTCGGATCTTTCACTGCTTGTATCAACTACGAGAAAAGTTTGAAGCAAATTAACCCCTTGATTTGAAGCAATCTTTTCCCAATTTTTGTAAAAAACACGTTTTACGATTTTCAATTTAACGTGTTCTTTTGACTTTATTGGAAGAAAAGTCTGTTTGACTTCTAAATATTTTTCGCGTGGCACACTATAAACGGTCACAGGGCGGACAAGAACATACAAATTACCTAAACGTTCTAAAAATTCCAAAAAGACTAAACGCTGAGCAATAATTTTATTTGGAATAATAAAATCTCCGGGTTGAACAAAACGGTTTGATTGATCGAAATTTTTTATACTGCCTTCATTAAGTTTAAATAATTCACCCGGTTTAACTAATACTTCTTGTTCTACTTCATTAATCTGAACTAACCCGCCGATGGGTGAAAATACATTTGGTAGAATTTCAGTTCCAGGTAGAATAATATCCCCATTTTTAACTTTAAATGGAATGTTTCGAACCGCTTTGTAAGTATTTTCTGGAATCCAATAAAAATACCCATTAAATAAATTTTTAACACTTTTTTTGCGTTTGGCAATTTGTGGCTTTTCTAGACTATACGCGACGATTCCGCCTGTATTTGTACGATATGTATTATCAATTAAGCGTCCAATCATATCACCTGTTTTAAGCAAACTATTGGCTTGTATCATTAGATCAAAGCTAAAAATTTGTTCTCCGCTGGCTAATTTAATAATTTTTTCCTTTTTATGATTTTGCTCTACGATTGCATTTTCTATTGTTACAGAAAAGTTTCTAATACAAATTTTCGATTTAGAGTGTTGATTGTGAAGCTTAATTTGCCCAGCATAACGATTGACAATTCCTTGTCTACTTAAAAATGTGTTTTTCGATAATTCCGAGCCGGGCTTTAATTTTGTTCCATTAAATGAGGGAAGATTGTAAAATGAACCTTGTAAAATCCAAATTAAGCCAGAATTTTTATTTGTCTTATAGATATTTCCTTGCCTATCCGTCTGTGTTTCAATGTCCAGATTATTGAAAAAGACTTCTCCACTAGCTTCACTATAGATTTCTTTCTGTTCTTCTTCTAAAATTAGATTTGCTTCTTTTTGAATTTCTGCAATGATTTCATTTTCATAGATTTCTTGTTTACTATTTACAAGTAGCAAACTTTCTTCAGGAATATCTAATGAGATTGTTGTACCATTTGAATTTGTAACAAGTAAATGAATGGCGTCTTTTACTCGGAAGCCAATTTTACCATGCATTGTTCGGAATAAACTCGCCCGTGTATTTTCGTTAAATTGTACCTTACCTGAAATTGGCGAGCGGACTTGTTTAGTTAAGTCACCTGAGAATACACCTCCCGTGTGAAATGTTCGCATTGTCAATTGAGTTCCTGGTTCTCCGATTGATTGAGCTGCTACAATGCCGACTGCTTCGCCTAAATCAACTAGTTTGGAGTGAGATAGATGCCAACCGTAACAATTTCGGCAGACTGAGCGAATCGCACTGCAAGTTAAAGGCGAACGAACTTTCAAAGTGTCTTTGTAATCAAAATCAAGCTTTTTTAAATAGGTTAAAAAATTTTCATTAATTTCGGTGTTCGCTGGAGCAACTAACTCACCTGATTTGGAAAAGAAGGGTTCAGCTAATAGACGGCCTTTTAAATTTAATGAGTCCTTTGAAGCTAACTCATTTACGGCTAGACTTTCTCTTGTCCCACAATCTTCTTCTCGCACAATAATATCTTGGGCAACATCAACTAAACGACGAGTTAAATATCCCGAATCGGCTGTTCGTAATGCAGTATCTACTAACCCCTTTCTTGCTCCATAAGAAGAAATAATATATTCTGTTACATTTAAACCTTCCCGGAAATTACTTTGAATTGGTAAGTCAATAATTTGCCCCTGGGGATTGGACATTAATCCCCTCATTCCAACTAATTGTCGCACTTGAGAAATATTTCCTCGCGCGCCAGAAAAGGCCATAATATAAAGTGGGTTTAGTGGGTCGCTCTCCCGAAAATAAGTTAGCACTTCATCCTTTAAGAAATTATTAGCGTTATTCCAGATATCAATTGTTTTTTGAAATCTTTCAACACTGGTAATACCACCGACATCGTAACGTTTTTTAGTAATTTCAACTTCGTTACTAGTTAAACCAATAAGTTCACGCTTCTTATACGGTACATGTAAGTCTTCGACACTTATTGAAATGCCGGATTTTGTAGCATAGTGAAAAGTTAAATTTTTTACTCGGTCGGCAATGATGGATGATTTTACAATACCGTAGTTTAAAAACGCTTGGTACATCAAATCTTTTAAACTACGCTTATTAATTAAACTGTTTTTGAAAGAATGTATTTTGCCAAATTCTGGTTGCATCTTAGTTTCTTATTGAAAAATTTCATTTAAAAGAATTCGTCCTGGTGTTGTCCTAATAAATTGGGATGTTATTTCCCCATTTAAACTGTGCTTATATTTTGTATCTGTCGTTAGTGCAAGCATAGAACTACCTATCGTTTTTTTCATTGTGTTATCTTGTTGCTCTATCTCTACGCCGTTACATCGTACCCAAATAAAAGCGTGTAAATGAATTTTGGAATGTTGATAGGCCATGATCGCATCCTCAAAATTTGCAAAATAATAGTTTGTTGGCAGTTGTTGGGCAGGATTATTTGCTGTTAAGTAAAAACATCCTAAAACCATATCTTGGCTTGGAGTTAAAATGGCATCACCTGTCGCAGGTGACAGAAAATTATTTGGTGCTAACATTAGTAATCGTGCTTCAGTTTGGGCTTCAAGTGAGAGCGGAATATGAACTGCCATTTGATCCCCATCAAAATCGGCATTAAACGCTGGACAAACAAGTGGGTGAAGACGAATAGCACGTCCACTAACTAAAATCGGTTCAAAAGATTGAATACCTAATCGATGTAGGGTTGGTGCACGGTTAAGTAAAATTGGGTGTCCTTCCATGACATCCGCAAGAATTTCCCAAGTAAGCGGTTCATTTTTCTGGAGAATATTCTTGGCTGCTTTGATATTATTAACTAGTCCTTCGTAAATTAAGCGATGAATGACAAATGGCTGAAATAATTCCACTGCCATCTCTCGTGGTAAACCGCATTGGTTTAATTTAAGCTCCGGGCCCACAATAATTACAGACCGTCCTGAATAGTCTACCCTTTTGCCTAATAAATTTTGTCTAAACCGGCCTTGTTTACCCTCAATAATGTCAGAGAGTGACTTAAGCGGACGGTTATTAAGTCCTACCACAGCTCTACCCCTTTTCCCATTATCAATTAGCGCATCAACCGCCTCTTGTAACATTCGTTTTTCGTTTCGCACAATTAACTCTGGAGCAACAATTTCTTGTAAACGGGCTAAGCGATTATTACGGTTAATGACACGACGGTACAGATCATTCAAATCTGAGGTCGCAAAACGGCCTCCATCTAATTGGACCATTGGCCTCAAATCTGGAGGTAATACTGGAAGTATATCAAGTACCATCCAAGCCGGGTCAAATTTAGACGCAAGAAATTGGTCAATCACCCGCAAACGGCGAATTAATTTCTCTCGGAAAAAACGTTTTGCAAATGGTAAAATTTCTCTTATTTCGCCGGCACTTTGTTGTAAATTGATATTTTTTAATAATGTTTTAATTGCATCGGCTCCAATAGAAATTGTATTTTCTTTTAAGGAAAAGTCATCATTATAATCAATGGCTAACCAATCTGCCTCACTTAAAAGTTTTTTATACTGTAGGTCTAATTCTGTGTTTGGCCTTGTTACAACATAAGAATTAAAATAAACGATTTGTTCTAATTCCTTAACTGTTATGTCTAAAAGTAACGCAATTTTACTTGGTCTTCCTTTTACGTACCAAACATGAGTAGCAGGTGATGCTAATTCAATAAACCCCATTCTATGACGCCGAACTTTTGAGTCAATAATTTCAACTCCACACCGTTCACAGACAATTCCTTTATGTCGGATGCGTTTATATTTTCCACAATGGCATTCCCAATCATTTACTGGACCAAATACTCTCTCACAAAATAACCCATTCATTTCTGGTTTTAATGTTCTATAATTGATCGTTTCGGGTTTTGTGATTTCACCAACGATTTGCCCGTTTGGAAGTGTTCTTTCACCCCATTCACGAATTCGAGATGGGGAAGCAAGGTTAATTTTTATATAATCAAAAGATCTATCCATGTCTATTCTCGATTGAATTAAAGTTTATTTGAAACTTACAAGAACTATCTTATCTTTCTTTGCTTCAGTTAAAACCGACGCATTTCCGAATAACGAGTTAAAGTTTTATTTTCAATGAAATCGGTAAATTCTCCCATCAGATTAATTTCCTTATCGCCATTAAGAATAGTGCGCTCATCAATCTTATAGGCGGCGATATCTAAACATAAGGCTTGCAATTCACGTAACAAAACTTTAAAAGATTCTGGGGTTCCCGGTCTTGGAATTGGTTGCCCTTTCACAATAGCATTAAGCGTTTCATTTCGCCCTTGCATATCGTCAGATTTAATAGTCAATAATTCCTGCAGCGTATATGCTGCGCCGAAAGCTTCTAATGCCCAAACTTCCATTTCTCCTAATCTTTGACCACCTTGCTGGGCTCGGCCACCTAGAGGTTGTTGAGTGACAAGCGAGTAGGGTCCGGTTGAACGGGCATGAATTTTATCATCTACTAAGTGAACTAGCTTTAGAACGTAAGCACGTCCAACAGTTACTGGATTATCAAATACTTCTCCGGTTTGTCCGTCTGTTAACATAATTTTTCCTGGATGGTGATTTGAAAACACCCATGGCTGAACTGCTGCAGCTTCAGTTAAAGTATTGTTAATTAAACCTCGTGACGCTTCAACCCCATTCATTTCATCAAATGGAATAATTTTAAAACGTGAATTAAGATGTTCTGCGGCTAAACCTAGTAAACATTCAAATATTTGTCCTACATTCATGCGCGAAGGCACACCTAATGGATTTAAAAGAATATCGACAGGTGTCCCATCAGGTAAATAAGGCATATCTTGACGAGGTAAAATTTTTGATATAATCCCCTTATTTCCGTGACGACCCGCGATTTTATCACCAATTTGGATTTTTCGAATTTGTGCGATATAAACTTTTATTATTTCGTTAGTACTTGGGGGTAAATCATCCTGATTTGCTCGGGAGAAAATTTTTACATCTAAAACTCGCCCGTACGCCCCATGCGATAATTTTAATGAAGTATTTCTCACATCACGTGATTTTTCACCAAAAATTGCTCGTAGTAATTTCCCTTCGGGTAAATAATCAGATTCACCCTTTGGGGTAAGCTTACCTACTAAAATATCACCTGATTCAACCCACGATCCTATGTGAATGATTCCATTTTCATCTAATTTTGACACTGCTTGGTCACTAATATTTGGTAGTTCACGAGTAATCTCCTCTGGTCCTAGTTTTGTTTGTCTTGATTCAGTTTCAAATTTTTCAATATGGATCGAAGTGTGCAAATCGTCATATAATAATCTCTCATTAATTACAAAAGCATCTTCGTAATTATAACCTTCCCAAGGCATATAAGCTATCAGAATATTTTGCCCAACTGCTAATTCTCCTGTTTCGGTTGACGTACCATCTGCAATTACTAAACCACGTGTTACCTTCTCGTGGAGCGAAACAACAGCTTTTTGGTTAATACAAGTATCTTGGTTTGATCTTTGATATTTTGTAAGTGGGTAAGTTACTTGATTTCCTTTTTTATCACCAACAATAATTTGTCCCTTTGCTAAACTGATAACCTTTCCACAATTAAAACTAAGAATTACCATTCCAGAATCCCTAGCAGTTTGGCTTTCCAGACCAGTTCCAACTAGAGGAGCATCTGCATATAAAAGTGGAACTGATTGTCGTTGCATATTTGATCCCATTAAGGCTCGGTTGGCATCATCATGCTCAAGAAATGGGATTAATGATGTCGCTAATGATACAACCTGAATTGGTGAAATTGCCATGTACTCGACTTCAGCTCGTGGTACAGTAATAATCTCTTGACGGTGGCGGACTGGTATAATAGGATCTTTAATAAAACCTTCGCTGTCTGTCGCAACATCCCCTGCAGCTAACTTAAATTGATCTTCAGTTATGGCGTCTAAATACAGAGGTGGAGAATTTCTTAAGACTTTTCCCTGTTTTACTTTATAAAAAGGAGTTTCAATAAAACCATAAGAATTTATTTTTCCATAAGTTGCTAACGAACCAATTAAACCTGCATTTGGACCTTCTGGTGTTTCTACAGGACAAATACGTCCATATTGGCTTGGGTGAATATCACGAACGACAAAACCTGCTCTATCTCTTGCAATTCCACCCGGCCCTAATACAGAAAGCCTGCGTTTATGTGTTAACTCTGCTAACGGATTTGTTTGATCCATAAATTGAGACAGAGGGTTTGAGCCAAAAAACTCTCTAATCGAAGCCGCTAACGGTTTTGGATTTACTAATGTATTCACACGTAAATAAGTGTGTTCACAAATCGCCATTCGTTCGCGAACGATACGTTCTAGTCGATTTAAACCAATACGAATTTGATTCGCCATTAATTCACCAATCGAACGAATTCGTCGATTTCCCAAATGATCGATATCGTCACTTACAATTGGCATAAATCGGAACTTAATTAACTGATTTACGATACTAATTAAATCACGCGAAGTTAAGATTCGGATATCAGAATCGATATTTAGATTTAACGTCTGGTTTAGTTTATGACGTCCCACATAACCTAAATCATATTTTTTAGGGTCAAAAAACTTAGCGTACAGAAGCTGTTGACAACCTTTAGCTGTCGCCGGTTCTTCCGGTTTTAAATTATTGTGTAATTCTAATAAACAATTTTCGGATGTTAAAGCTTCATCTCCTCTACTTGTTTTGCTAAAATAACGTGAGTTTTCAATATTAGCAAAAATTTCATCATGCTCTAAACCAAGAGCTTTTAAAAATAAATAGATAGAAAATTTTTTCGCTTTATCAATTTTGATATAAATTAAATCATCCTTATCAATTTCAAATTTTACCCACGTTCCACGATTGGAAATCAAACTAGCTGTATATGTACGTACACCTTGCTTATCCGCTTCACTTTTATAGTAAATTCCGGGACTACGTACAATCTGGTTAATAATAATCCGTTCAATACCATTGACAACAAATGTTCCACTATTTGTCATTAGTGGTATTTCTCCCAAAAAAACTTGTTTCTCTTGGGCTTCAGTGCCATCTAAATAATTTAATTCGGCTCGAATAAAAATTCGTACACTATATGTACTATCTTTTCGTTTAACTTCATCGAGGGTGTATTTTGGTGCCTTAATTGTATAAAATTTAGTAGCAAAATTTAATTCTAAATCACCTAAGTAATCACGGATAACAGAGAATGTTTCTAACTCTTGAACTAGCCCTTTTTCTAAGAACCAGCAATAACTTGCTCGTTGGACATCAAGGAGGTTAGGTAAAAAATATTTATATATGTTTTTAGTTCGATCAAGCATTGTTTCAGATTCGCTATGATGTAGTAACATTGATGGGGCTAATAAAAACTTGGTAAGGTTTTTTTAAGGGTATATTTTTTGATTTAGTAATTGGCCTTTCAAGTTTCAAGTGACAAAAAAGGTCGGGTTAGATACAGTATTTAATTTTACTATTAAGAAATCTTTTGGAACATGTACCCTGTTCCGCGGGCTGTTAAAATTAAATCAGGTTTGCCTGGATCTTCTTCTAGCTTTGAACGTAGGCGCGAAATATGAACGTCAACGACGCGGGTATCAAGATAACGTTCAGGAGTGTAACCCCAGACACTATCTAAAATATAGGCGCGTGATAAACGCTCACCTGCTTTTCTAACGAGTAATTCAAGCAATGTAAACTCCATTTCTGTTAATCGGACACGTTTATTATTTTTAAAAACTTGTCGACTTTGCATGTTAATGGTAAGATTTCCAATCTGAAGAAAGTATGTCTTAGAAGAATTTTGATCGTTAATTTTTTCAATTCGACGTAAAATGGAACGGATACGAGCTTCTAGCTCTTTTGGCGAAAAGGGCTTAATGACATAATCGTCAGCACCAAACTCTAATCCCATAACGCGGTCAGAAATATCTCCACGGGCTGTCAACATTATAATGGGCACACTAGATTTTTTTCTCAGTTCGCTACATACTGTATACCCATCAATTTTAGGTAACATTATATCTAAGATAACTAAATCTGGCTGTTCTTTGTGAAACAGAGTAAGTGCCTCTTCCCCATTGCAAGCGACAATAACTTCATAACCCCGAATTTTAAGTCGGGTTTCTAGAATTTGTCTTATATTTAATTCGTCATCAACAACTAATATCTTTTCTTTGGACGGACTCACGATCTCGAATTTCTATTTCTAAAAATTTTATGGTTATGGTAGCCGTTTTACTAGAGGGATTTTAGGCTTTTTTTCAACTAGAAAACAAAAAGGCAGAAAAAAATAAACTTAGCTAAAACAATTTAAAGTCTCCTCTAGCTTTCATGCATAGTGGCAAGTATACTACTGTTAGTGATGAAAGGCGAACGTAGCCAAGTGGTTAAGGCACTGGGTTGTGGTTCCAGCATTCGCGGGTTCGATTCCCGTCGTTCGCCCGAGATATAAAGATTTTGACCCATATGGTAACTTTTGCAAGAACAGTAAAAAAATAGTGGAGGTACTTAATACTATGTCTCACTATATACATTTACTCTGTTTCTAAAAAAACATTTAAATATTTTGCTAACGTAACCGCTTCATTTTCAATTTTGGTTAATGCCACAGGTTGGTCAATACCTGTTAATGGGATTTCGCGATTGTCTTTTAAGCATAAAAAGAGTTGTCGACGTGGATTAAGCCCATCTTTAACTTTTACTTTAATAGACTTTACATTGTCACTGGGAAATGTCAAATTTAATTCGCGATTTTTTCCGGGAAATCCTTTTCGGTAAACAGTTATTTCTTTAGCGTTATAATCATTGTAACCAAAACCAACATCCCACCAGATTGTTAACCAAAGGAAAATACCTAAGGTTAATGCTACGGTTCCATAAAATGTTAAAACAATTCCTTGTGGTATAAAGGCAATATTACTAACATCCGAAAAAATTAATAAGTTAACGTTAAAATAGCTTGATAAACCTGTCAAAAAAAATCCTAGGCCCCCAACCGTGACCGCTGAAGCCCAAAAAATATTACTTAATCGCCGCGATCCACTTATATAGGCTCTCATTATAAGTTCATATTAAAAATAATATTAATAAAATTTAGTAACGCTTATGTTCTAAATTAACACCATTTTATCTTATTGTGTTAACTTATATTATATCTTTTTCTTCTGAATCGTAAGAAAATGTAAGCGGAGTACTTTTACAATAACCAGTACTTCGCTTTTTTCAAAATTATTAATTAAATTAATCGAATACTTTTCAGACCAAAGAATAAACCTGCTGCTAGGCTAAACATTAGTGTCATAAGTAAAACGTAACCAATAAGAGTGCTCATACTTTTTATAATAAAATAAATAAGTTTATAGTATTAATAATATCATAAAAATTATTTGTTTTTTATTTAAGAAGAGATCATTTTTCTTGCTTGACGACAAGTCTACAATGTTTAATTTGAAGTCTTTATAAGAGTTTTATTTTAACCCGTCCAGAACACCTTTCCATATTAAACCAATTACGCGACCAACAACAGAAGTCAGAAAATATTGGGTACTCCGACCGAGTAATAGAAATGCACCATTTGACCGTGCCACTAAAAAATCTTGTAACTCAATATAATTAATGACAAACAAAGGAAATTTATTTAACGTAAAAAGTGCTTCAGCTCGATTCGCATAAATAGAACGACAATATATTCCATTTGCTCTAATAAGAAAAATATTATATTCATTATTATAAAGACTTTTTGGTCGCTTAATAAAAACTCTTATCCGGTTTTGTAAGGCTAACGTATTCTTAAACTGTTCACTATTTCGTACTGACAAAAAACTAGATTTGTATAACGTTTGGCGAATTGCCCAAACATTTGCAAAATCACTAGCAACAATTGCCATAACACAATTAGTAATTACAATAATTAAGTTTTCAAACAGGGTTTCCAGCAGTTTCAAGTTTGCGGAATTGTAGACTGGGTAAAAAATCGACTGAAATATTTGCGCTTCATGGTTAATTAAAGCGGAGAAAGGAACAGCAATAAGAATATCTGCATCATTTGAGATTTCGATAAAATAGGGTGTTGATTTTATGGCATTGGAATTTAATTGAATCTTGGTTCCATAATGGCGACTTAAGAATATTTTTGTACAATCGCAGACAATTTCAAGCAATATTTTTTTACCTTGTGATACCGAAACTGCTGGTTGGTTTTCTTTCAAAACTCCAAAAAATTTCTTTTCTACATTTAAAGCAACAGTTTTAAAAAGCTCTTGTTTGATTTGAGTTCGAAGGAGATCGGTTCCTAATAGAAAATTGGTTTGATTTTCAAGTGACGAATTCAATCGGTAACAAATTTTCACAAATAATAACTCTGCTTGAACCAATGAAATGTTATCTTTTTTTTCCATCACATTTGTTTCATTAAAGCTAGCATTTTTTACCTTTTTTAGTTAAAGTTAATAAAAATTAACTTAAGCCACTTTGTTCAAAGTTTATCCCAAAGTGGCTTTATTGCAGAAAAAATTAAAATGAAAGAGAATCTGGGAAGAAACGTTGGATTTCAATAATTATTCCCGCTGTTATGCTCATCCAGGCTGTTAATAAAACAGGAGCTGTCGAAAGATATTTTAGAAGATCGTTGCTCATAATATGTAGCTAATAATTTTAATGCTAAGGTTAATATTAAAGAGAATATCTTAACGCGGTGAAACGGTAATTTCGTCGCCAGGAACTAAAAGCTTACCATCAATTAACTCTTTCCAAGCTGCTAAAGGCCAAATAAAAGCACCAGCCATCATCCCTAGTGCTACTGGTACATTAATGATGATTTCATTTTCATTTGGTTTATCGGTTTTCTTTGAAAATTGTAGATAACTACGACCTGCCCAGCCGATCCAACCGGCAATATAAAGAAAACCAAACCCTGGAATGATAAACTCACCTGCGTGATCTAAGCGACCATCCGCAATAAGATGCGGTAGACCATCGGCCCCACACAGTAAACCTTTTTCACCGTACTTAGCAAATCGTGCTTTGGTTTGTTCAATTTGCTGTTCAAGTGCAATATAAGCTGGCGTACCTTCAGTATAGTTTGCTAAACGCGAATTTAGTTTTTTTACACTACCGTCTAAACGACGTTTAAATACTGCTGAATCTTTACAAGGAGTTAAACCACTGACATCCGCTGAAACAAGTGTCGGTGCTGTTGTAAAGATACTAATGGCTAAAAACCAATTAAAAAAAGTTTTCATAAAATGACTGTTTTATGGGTACGTTACTATTATCAAAAAACTAATAATAATATTCTAATATGGATTGATTAAAAAAATAGGTAATAATCTTAAAGAAAATTTTAAAGAAAATGAAACTAGTTTTTTCCATAAATTTTTTTTATTGTTCGTCTAAACTCTTCTTGGAATGCTAACACCGCGCGATTTGCTTTCCCTCCTAAAACAAGAGTTCCATTTTTTTCTAATCCCCAAATTTGTGAGTATGAAAAAAAACTTACATAAATACTCATAATAAGAATAGCAAACGAAAAATAAACAGTTTGTAACCCTGGATCTGACTTTATTTGTAAGCCAGTAGTCGTTATAAAGTCTGTAAAAATTAAATTCGAAGCTGTTGGTTTACCCAGTATTGTTTTTTCAATTAACTCGCCTTTTAAATTGTAAAGATATATCTGCCCAGTTAAATCGTTTAACAAAATTGTGTATTTTGATTTTTCGGCGGTACCTAAATCAATTAACCCTACCCAAAAGTTTCGGCCTGATTTATTAATTTTTTTTAATGGTATTTGGACGATTTTTTTATCATTAACTTTGAGTTTTATTCCAAGCACATCCCAGTCTGTCTGATAAATACTTATGCCTTTATAAACAAAGGGTTCATTAACAAAAATGATTTTTCGCTTCAATTCATTACCCTGTGTATCTAGCGCTGAGAGGTCGGAGTAAAATTGATTGACCTTTAATTCATCTGTGTATGTGATCCAAAAATCGTTCACCCGCCATGATATAGTTTGTGGAACATGAGTTAAACGTCCATACTGAATAAAGTTTTGTAAATGAAAAACTTCTCCGCGGGGTACAATTTCTTGAACTGTATAACCTCCTAATGCTCCTAAGCTACTTCCAACTAAAATGAAAAGAATACTAAAGTGAACTAAAATAGGTCCGATACGACCCAATAAGCCCGAATAAGAGTAATTTTTTTTTCCTTGGCGAAAGACATGGTAATTATTATTTCGTAAATAATACGAGGCTGTGTTAGTCAAATTTAGAGATAAGTTATTTTGGAATTGTAAATTTTGAAAACGTTTTGTACTTTGGATAAATTCCCAAAGACGAAATTTTTTTAGTGAAGGAATTTGTGTTGTATAAGTGCAGGCTAATAAAGATGCACCAAAAAATATTAAAATTAAAAGAAACCAAAAATTTGTATAAATTGTATTTAATTGAAGTTTTGTAATAAAATGCCAGTCGATAAAACCTAAAATTGGTTTCGTACTCGGATAATTTTCTTTATAAAAAGTAAGTGATTGACCTTGTTCAATAAACGTTCCAAGTGAAATTAAAATACCAATAACTGATAAAAGAATAATTGCAAGTTTTAAACTTGCTAACTGTTTTAACACTTTCGTAGTGGAGGATTTTGTTAAAAAAGACATTTGTTTTTTACTTGTCAAAATTATAGGAATATAGTATAATTTATATTGTATAGAGAAATACGTTGCCGGGATAGCTCAGTCGGTAGAGCAGTGGATTGAAAATCCTCGTGTCTCCAGTTCAAATCTGGATCCTGGCATTTTTACTTTTCTAGTTAACTTCTGGCGAAATTTTAGATGTTTTTAGTTTACACTTTACTTCTACGTGATAGTAATTTATAATTATATTAATAGTTAAAATTAGGCGATATGGCCAAGTGGTAAGGCAGTGGATTGCAAATCCTCTATCCCCAGTTCGAATCTGGGTGTCGCCTTAGTTTTGAGGGGGTATGGTGGAATGGTAGACACAACAGACTTAAAATCTGTCGACTTATTTGTCGTGCGAGTTCAAGTCTCGCTACCCCCATTTTAGAGTTTCCGTTTAACTAGAAAGACGGCTTCAGCTATTAATATTGTAAATAATTATTACAAATTAATAGAACTTATATTTTCTAGTCATCATAAAGGATACTGTATACTTAGAAAGTAGATAGTTGAACTTAGAGACTTTACTATATTCAATTGTCAAAATTTATAAATACTAACCCCAAAAATAATTATGTCTCATAGCGTAAGAGTTTATGATACTTGTATTGGTTGTACACAATGTGTTCGAGCTTGCCCGTGTGACGTTCTTGAGATGGTTCCGTGGGATGGGTGTAAAGCTGGTCAAATTGCTTCTGCACCACGTGCAGAAGATTGTATTGGTTGTAAAAGATGCGAGACGGCTTGTCCAACAGACTTTTTAAGTGTTCGTGTTTACTTAGGTAGTGAAACGACAAGAAGTTTAGGATTATCTTATTAATCCTCACTTAATTCTTAAAATAAAAATTTCAACCTTTTTTCAAAAAGGTTGAAATTTTTTTGTATGTCATGAAGATTTAATACAAAAAATAGATTATTAAATCAATTAGAGTTATATAGTTTTGATTAATTGCGGACGGAGAGACTCGAACTCTCAAGAGGGTTACTCGCTAGAACCTAAATCTAGTGCGTCTACCAATTTCGCCACGTCCGCGCGTGTTGAATTTTATAGTAGTAATTGTACCAAACCTTACCCAGTTTGGCAAGGTAAAAATAATAGGCTGTACAAATTGTTGACAGCCTATTAAATTCAGTATTAAAACTGGTTTAGTTTACTGTTACCCAATCCACATCTACATTTTCAAGAATAATTGATGAGTTGTAGATCTGAAGGATAATTACCAGAAATACTAAAAATAACCCCATAAAAACCCCCATAACAGGTGTAGTTCCCCAACCTGGGGCAACTTTTCCGTACTCTGCGTTTAGTGGTCTTAAAATTTCTCCTAATCGCGTTCTTAAGGCCATAGTTTAAAAGTTAATAGTAATTAAATTGTAAAATACTTAGTTATGGAACACTATGTAACAACATAATATAAATTATAAACAAAGTTTTAATTTATATTTTATTTATTTACCCACAGATTTTCTGTCTATGGAAACAGCCACAATTTTAAGTATTTTTATTCTAGGTCTGCTACTTGGTATTACAGGTTATTCAGTATATACTGCATTTGGTCCTGTAGCAAAAGAGCTTCGTGACCCATTTGAAGAGCATGAAGATTAAAAGATTTATCAAAAAAATCATTCACAATTTAATGAATGATTTTTTTGATAAACTTTGCTTGATTCATTAACTATTTCTTAACAATTCTCGGTGGATCTCTAAAGAAAATCGCAAAGAAAATGACAATTAATGTTCCAATTAGTAAGAATGTATATACTAATGCTTCCATTTAAAACTTATTCTTTAAAAAATAATTTGTCTCTAGGTATGTTTAAACAACACCTTGCTTTTTAGTTGACTTATCACCAAGTTTTTGGAATGCACCGAATTCAACTTGTTCTAGAACTTCCGCACCAATACCAGCGAAAACATCTCTAAATAAAGTACGTCCTCCATGCCATAGGTGACCAAGGAAGAATAGAAGTGCAAAGTTTGCGTGACCAAAAGTATACCAACCACGTGGACTACTTCTGAATACACCATCAGACTCTAGTGTTGTTCTATCGAACTCAAACACTTCCCCTAATTGTGATTTTCTTGCATATTTCTTAACGGTAGGTGCATCTGTAAACACTTGTCCGTTCAGTTTACCACCATAGAAGTTACAACTAACTCCAACTTGCTCAATACTGTACTTAGACTCAGCACGACGGAATGGAATATCCGCACGAACGATACCATCTTTATCAACTAGGATAACTGGGAATGTTTCGAAGAATGCCGGCATACGACGAACAGTTAACTCACGACCTTCTTTATCCTGGAAAACTGGATGACCTAACCATGCTTCAGCAATACCATCACCTTTGTTCATAGGACCTGCACGGAATAGACCTCCCTTAGCAGGGTTATTTCCAATGTAATCATAAAAAGCTAACTTATCTGGAATACGTGACCAAGCTTGACTTAATGATAGTCCTTCACTAAGTGAAGTTTCTACACGTCTTTCAATTTCTTGTTGGAAGTAACCACTATCCCATTGGTAACGAGTAGGCCCAAATAGCTCAATTGGTGTTGTTGCTGCACCATACCACATCGTTCCTGAAGTAATAAATGCAGCAAAGAAAACTGCCGCAATACTACTTGATAAAACTGTCTCGATGTTACCCATACGAAGAGCTCGATAAAGTCTCTGTGGTGGACGAATAGTTAGATGGAATACTCCTGCTAGTAAACCTAAAATACCGGCAGCAATATGGTGTGAAGCAATACCACCTGGATTGAATGGGTTAAAGCCTTCAGCGCCCCAAGCAGGAGCCACTGCTTGTACACGACCTGTTACTCCGTAAGCATCTGAAACCCAGATACCAGGACCGAATGTACCTGTTACATGGAAAGCACCAAAACCAAAGCAAAGTAAACTTGCTAAAAATAGGTGAATTCCGAAAATTTTCGGTAGATCTAGAGCAGGTTCACCTGTACGTGGATCTCTGAATAGTTCAAGGTCCCAGTAAACCCAGTGCCAAATAGCAGCTAGGAAACATAAACCTGATAAAACAATATGCGTTAGAGCAACACCTTCAAAACTCCAGATACCAGGGTTTGAAACACTTTCTCCAGTAATACTCCAACCACCCCAAGAGTCTGTTACCCCTAGTCTAGCCATAAACGGCATCACGTACATGCCTTGTCTCCACATTGGGTTAAGGACAGGATCTGATGGATCAAAAACTGCAAGCTCATATAAAGCCATTGAACCAGCCCAACCAGCTACTAGTGCTGTATGCATTAAGTGAACCGCAATTAATCGGCCCGGGTCATTTAAAACTACTGTATGAACACGATACCAAGGTAGTGCCATTGATTTTTTTCCTCCTTTAGAAAAATTCTTAACTTTCTTACAAGTAGAAAATTACATTAAGTAATATAACTAGATAAAATTGTACAACGAAATCAGTACTTTTTTACTTTATTTTACTTTTAAATCTAAATCAATTAAAATTCCATTGTCAAATAATTATTAATTTAGTATAATAGTTTTAAGAAATAAAGCGGGTGTAGCTCAGGGGTAGAGCGCAACCTTGCCAAGGTTGATGTCGCGCGTTCGAATCGCGTCACCCGCTTTAGTTGTGATATAGGAAACTAAAATTTATAAGAATATTTTTTTTAATCTTTGACTTATTTTAGTTTAAATGAACAGGTTAAAGGGGTAGACAAATCCTACAAACTACACATACAATTTAAGTATGTAGATTATCCTCAGTAGCTCAGGGGTAGAGCGGTCGGCTGTTAACCGGTTTGTCGTAGGTTCAAATCCTACCTGGGGAGTTTTTATTTTGTATACAAAACTTCATCTCACGAAAACAAACAAAAAAAATCAGATTTACAATTGTAAGTCTGATTTTTTTTGTTTGTAAAATTAAATTTATGCAGGAACTGCATTAAAAATTCCTGTTAAGACAACTAATGCTGACCACAGTCCTGCCCCACTCCAAACGATACCTTGAGATTTTTCCCATTCACCTGGTGTTGCTAAAATAACAGGTACGGCAACAACCATAGCAAAGGATACGATTATAAGAAGAACAACAAATAATGGGAGAATTCCAATCACGTTACTTTTTCTCGTTTTTAACTTTAATGTTAACAACTATTGTACAACACAATTAAGGTTTTTTGCGAATTTCCAATTGTTGCATTTGAAACTCTCTTTAATTTTCTATTTTTTCATTAACTTATTTTCTACTGTAGACAATACTGTTATTTTTCACATTTATAAATAATCAAAATTTGTTAAGTCTTTAAATATCGTTTTTCTTTTGCTACTTTTCTAGAAAAACTCATGATTATTTCTTATTCTCTTTGCGATATATTCTATAATATTACAAAGTTCAATCTTTCTAATATAATTTCATACTCAAATGAATGTAAATTTTTTATTATCTGCTTTACCTGAGCCTTATACAGCATTCCGACCAATTGTTGACGTAATGCCAGTTATTCCGGTATTCTTTCTATTATTAGCATTTGTTTGGCAAGCTTCAGTAGGTTTTAGATAATTGCTTTTAAAATACTCACAACAAAACTCGCTTCCATTTAGTGGATTAAAAAGTAAAATTCTTAGCGTGTTAAAACCCTAATAAATTGGAAAAATTGTTAGGGTTTCGAAATTTCGTCGGTTAATGTACACAAAAATTCTTGTTAAAAGATTTCTAATTATGGTTGATACAACTGCAAAAACTGGATTTATTTCACAAATTATTGGTCCAGTTGTGGACGTTGAGTTCCCAAATGGTGAATTACCGAAGATTTATAGTGCAATCGTTATTGGTGAGGGAGATAACAGTGTTACTTGTGAAGTTCAACAACTTTTAGGGAGTAACAAAGTTCGTGCTGTTTCAATGACATCTACTGACGGTCTAAAGCGTGGGGCAAGTGTAGTAAATACAGGTGCACCAATTACCGTACCAGTAGGAGTCCCAACTCTTGGTCGTATTTTTAACGTATTAGGTCAACCAGTAGATGAACTTGGTCCATGTGAAGCAAGTTCAGGGCTTCCAATTCACCGTACAGCTCCTGCATTTGTTGATCTTGACACAAAACCATCAGTGTTTGAAACAGGTATTAAGGTTGTAGACCTTCTTGCACCTTACAAACGAGGTGGTAAGATTGGTTTATTTGGTGGTGCCGGTGTAGGTAAAACGGTACTGATTATGGAATTAATCAACAATATTGCACGTGCACACGGTGGAGTATCTGTTTTTGGTGGTGTAGGTGAGCGTACACGTGAAGGTAATGATCTTTATGCCGAAATGAAAGAATCTGGTGTAATTGATGAGAAAAAGCTAGAGAATTCAAAAGTTGCTTTAGTTTATGGACAAATGAATGAACCACCAGGTGCACGTATGCGTGTTGGTTTAACAGCTCTAACAATGGCTGAGTACTTCCGTGATGTAAATAAGCAAGACGTACTATTATTTATTGATAACATTTTCCGTTTTGTACAAGCAGGTTCTGAAGTATCAGCTCTACTTGGTCGTATGCCATCTGCTGTTGGTTACCAGCCAACGCTTGCAACAGAAATGGGTGTTCTACAAGAACGTATTACATCAACTACAGAAGGATCAATTACATCAATTCAAGCGGTTTATGTACCTGCAGACGATTTAACAGATCCAGCACCAGCAACAACATTTGCTCACTTAGATGCAACAACAGTATTATCGCGTGGTCTGGCATCAAAAGGTATTTATCCAGCGGTAGATCCACTTGATTCAACATCTACAATGCTACAACCAGAGATTGTAGGCTCAGAGCACTATGCGACAGCTCAACGTATTAAAGAAACACTTCAACGTTACAAAGAGCTACAAGATATTATTGCAATTCTAGGTTTAGACGAGCTTTCAGAAGAAGATCGTTTAACAGTTGCTCGTGCTCGTAAAGTTGAGCGTTTCTTATCGCAGCCATTCTTCGTTGCTGAGGTATTCACTGGTTCACCAGGTAAATATGTATCGCTAGCGGATAGTATTGATGGTTTTAATCGTCTTTTAGATGGTGAGTTTGATGATTTACCAGAGCAGTCTTTCTACTTAGTAGGAGATATTAAAGAAGCAATTGAAAAAGCTGCGAAAATTAACGCTAAATAGATAATATGAGTCTGAATATTCGTGTAATTACACCAGACAGGATAGTTTGGGATGCAAGCGCAGAAGAATTAATTCTTCCAAGTAGTACTGGCCAATTAGGTATCTTAACTGATCACGCGCCTCTATTAACAGCACTAGATATTGGCGTTATGCGTCTGAAAACTGGTGGTAGTTGGGTTTCTTTCGTATTAATGGAAGGATTCGCAGAAGTTGAGAATAATAATATTACAATTCTTTGCAACGGAGCCGAAGAAGGTGCATCAATCGATTCTGCCGCAGCCCAAGCTGCTTTAGAAAAGGTTATGTTAACGGTTGATGAAGCAACAACAAAGAAAGAAAAAATTGAAGCAACACTAGAATTAAGAAAAGCTAAAGCGCGTCTACAAGCTGTGGCATAATTTGAAGTTGACCATAAAAAAAGTGTATTCCGTAACGAAAAGCTACGGAATACACTTTTTTATTTTTAAAATTTAAAATACTTAAATTAAACTTCTTGGAATACTTCAAATTTTTCACCGGTTAATACTTGAACCTTTCCGTCTCCATCCACATCGACTACAGCTGTGTCACCTGATTTTAAACGGCCCGAAAGTACTTCTTCGGATAAACTATCTTCTAATAATCGCATTACAGCACGGCGTAAAGGACGAGCTCCATATGAAGGATTATAACCTTCATCAATTAATCGTTCCTTAAATCGATCCGTTACCTCAAGTTGAATTCCCTTAAGAGAAATTCGCTCAAAGACTTCTTTTAACATAATTTCTGCGATTTCACCAACTTCCGGTTTAGTTAATTGTCGGAATACGATAATTTCGTCTAAACGATTTAAAAATTCTGGTCTAAAGAATTGCTTTAATTCTTCATTAACAAGCGATTTAATTCGATTATAAGCAGAATTATCTTGATCACCACCTAGTTCAAATCCTAGACCACCGCCACCTTTCTCAATAACTTTCGAACCAATGTTCGAAGTCATAATTAGAAGTGTATTTTTAAAATCAATTGTTCTACCTTTGGAATCAGTTAATCTTCCATCCTCAAAGATTTGAAGCATTAAATTAAATACATCAGGATGTGCTTTTTCAACCTCATCAAATAATACCACTGTATATGGTCGACGACGTACTGCTTCTGTTAATTGGCCACCCTCATTGTATCCTACATAGCCAGGAGGCGAACCAATTAGTTTTGAGACTGTATGGCGCTCCATAAATTCCGACATATCTAATCTTACCATTGCCTCTTCTGAACCAAAAAAGTAAGTTGCCAATGCTTTGGTAAGTTCTGTTTTTCCTACACCTGTAGGCCCAGAAAATAAGAAACTTGCAATTGGTCGGTTTGGATTTTTTAATCCAACTCGCGCACGTCGAATTGCTTTTGAAACTGCGACTACAGCTTCATCTTGGCCAATGATACGACTGTGAAGCGTTTCTTCCATTTGTAATAACTTTTCAGATTCGCTTTTTGTTAACTTATTTACCGGAATACTTGTCCATGCTGCAACAATTTCTGCAATATCTTCTTCTGTTACGGTTGGTGTTGCAACAGCTCCTGATGGATCGCGGGCAATTTGTACAACCGCATTAATTTGCGCTCGGATTTCCATTTCGCGTTCACGAAGTTCGCCTGCCTTTTCAAAGTCTTGGCCACGTACTGCTTCCTCCTTCGATTTTAATAAAGCTCGAAGTTCTTGATCGAGTTCTTTAGCAGCTGGTGGTAATTGTGAATTTAGTAAGCGAACACGTGAACCAGCCTCGTCAATCAAATCGATTGCCTTATCGGGTAAATAACGATCAGCAATATATTGATCTGCAAATTTAGCTGCAGCTGCTAATGCTTCATCAGAAATAATTAATTTATGATGACGCTCATATCGGTCGCGTAAACCGTATAAAATTTCGATAGTTTCTTCAACACTTGGTTCACCGACCATAACTGGTTGGAAACGTCTCTCTAAGGCCGCATCTTTTTCAATATGCTTCCTATACTCTTCGATAGTTGTCGCACCAATACATTGAAGTTCGCCTCGTGAAAGTGCTGGTTTCAAGATATTTGCTGCATCAATTGCACCTTCGGCTGCTCCGGCACCAATTAGTGTGTGGACTTCATCAATTACTAGAATAATGTTATTTGCGACACGAACTTCGTCCATGATTTTCTTTAATCGTTCCTCGAACTCACCTCGGTATTTAGTACCAGCAATTAATAAACCAATATCTAATGCTACAACCAATTTATCTTCCAACGTATCTGGAATATCATTATTCATAATTCGTTGTGCAAGACCTTCAGCAACAGCTGTTTTACCAACACCGGGTTCTCCAATTAAAACTGGGTTATTTTTTGTTCGACGACCAAGAATTTGAATAACACGTTCAATTTCTTTATTACGGCCAACAACAGGATCTAAACGCCCATCAGCTGCTTTTTGTGTTAAATCAGTTCCAAATTCATCAAGTGTTGGTGTCTTGCTACGACTTGAGCTACTACTCGATGATGTTTCCGCAGATTCTCCAAGTGAACGAATAACTTGACTACGAATCGTGGATAAATTCACTCCAAGATTTTCAAGCACACGGGCCGCTACGCCTTCACCTTCTCGGATTAGACCTAATAAAAGGTGTTCTGTTCCGATATAGTTGTGGCCCAGCTGGCGGGCTTCTTCCAGTGACAATTCTAAAATTCTTTTTGCCCTGGGTGTAAAGGGGATTTCAACAGCGACAAAACCGGAACCCCGGCCGATGATTTTTTCAACTTCAATACGTGCATCTTTTAGCGTTACACCCATTGATTTTAATACCTTCGGTCCGATTCCGGTTCCTTCGCCAATCAATCCTAATAAAATTTGTTCTGTACCAACGAAATTATGGCCTAACCTTCTTGCTTCCTCTTGAGCAAGCATAATTACTTTGATGGCTTTTTCAGTAAAGCGCTCAAACATTTTTGGCCCACTAAAATAAATGATATACCAATTATCTTCGATAAATCTTATAATACCATACTAAAGACTAATTAGTAAACTGATAGCATTTCTTCCTCATATATGAAGCGACTCCAGAGAGAGTCAAGAATCTGTATCAGAATAGCTCCTAAATATATATTAAATGAATTGATTAAGACAAATTATTAATATTTACTAATATATTTGTTACAAACAATAGTATAATTGTTTTCATAAGGTAGATATTAATTTACGTAATCTTTTTTTATGATTAACTGGAACATTATTGCTCAACTTCTGAGCCTTACATTAGTTCTTCTTTCAGGACCAGCTATTATTTTTTTACTTTATTTTAAGCGCGGTAATCTGTAGTTAAAATTTTCCTGAAAATTAAGTAAATAGAGCTTAGTAGTTTTTAAACACTACCCTATTTACTTAATTATTTTCTTTTGTAAAATTAACGAACACTCTATTCAAAATGCGCTGCTTGTAACTTGACACTTTTTAAGCTTGCTTGCTACTCTGATAGTGGTATTTATATTTAACAAAAAATAACTATGGCTCATAAAAAAGGGGCGGGAAGTACAAAAAATGGCCGCGATTCTAATTCAAAACGATTAGGAGTAAAGGTGTATGGAAATCAAGCTGTTAAAGCAGGTGGAATTATTGTTCGACAACGAGGGTTAACTTTCAAACCGGGGGCAAATGTTGGAGTTGGAAAAGACTATACACTTTTTGCATTAAAAGAAGGAATTGTTAAGTTTGAGAAAATGAAATCAACTTCATTTGTCTCTCTTACAACAAATTAAACCAAAATGCGAATCTGTTTATTTACGTCAAAAAGTTGGATTAAGAGCTCGGTTGACTAAAGGATTAATATTTGATATTATCAATTTATGGATATGTCCAAAAGTTTTCGCGCTCTTAGTTCAGTTGGTAGAACGTAGGTTTCCAAAACCTGATGTCGAGGGTTCAAGTCCTTCAGGGCGTGATTTTGCTAAAGAGAGTCTATAAGCTAAATGGTGGAGAGGTGGCTGAGTGGTTTAAAGCTTCAGATTGCTAATCTGATGTACACCTTAATGTGTACCGTGGGTTCGAATCCCATCCTCTCCTTTAGAGTAAAACATCGCTAGTAAAAATACTGAAACAGATTGCTTCACTAAAACATAAATATTACAATACAAGCTAGATAATGGTATAATTTCAGTTAGTATAAGGTAGGATAAAAAAAGTAATGGATATATTAAGTTTAGGGTGGTCATCTCTTATGGTTATGTTTAGTTTTTCACTAGCACTAGTCGTGTGGGGAAGAAACGGCTTCTAATAAGTTTTCATCTGCACAAGATACACGAATTTAAAACAAATATCAAACGAATACAATGGGTAAAGAAATTTTTACAATTGCTGGTGTTATGTGGGCTTTAGTTTTAACAGGCTTAAGCGTTGGCTTTGGACTTTTAAAAATTCAAGGTGAATAATTTTAAGTATTAGAGAAAAAATTAAAGCATGAGCATATATGAAAATATATGGATTGTAACTAGTTTGTTGATAATTATAATCATTCTTTCAACGGATCCAAAAAGTTCAACAAGCAATATTGGAGATAACACAATTTCATTTATGTTTTCTAGTATTACAGAAAGCCAAAAATTTCTACGGAATTTTTCTTGGTTTTTGATTGTTACATTTTATTTTTTAACAGTTTTGATTAATTATTTTAATTAAGACAATTAAAACAGGCGAATCATATTTATTGTTCGCCTGCTTTTTTTTTCTAAGCAAAGAAGCTTACATTGTTTAGAAGTACGTATGCTACACTAGCCCCGCCTAAGGCGCCAACAGTAAAACCGCTTGTGAAACTACGCCAACCCTTTGATGATTCTAAATTACTTCCCGTACTATTATCCTGGAACGACGCTAAACCATAGATTGTTAGCGCAAGTGTTAAAATGATAATTAGCCCATAAGCAGAGAAAAGACCTACGAGTAAAGCATTTGGTGAATTACGAAGTGGGCCTAAAATATAAAAAGGACCAATTAGAAAATAACCATGCGCCATACCAACTTCTAGGCCTCTCATTAATGGAGATAAGCCCTTGCGATAAATTGGAAGGTTACCAAGGTATAATTTTGTCGCTGTTGAAGTTGTTACGGGCGTAGATAAGTTACCCACGAACGGGTCATTATTAAATGGTTTAACAAATTCGCTCATTAACATTTTTAAGATTAGGTTATATATTAAATTATAGCTCGAATTACTATGTATGTTTTGTAAAATAACTAAAATTTTAATTTAAGAAAATGGAAGAAAATATAATTTTTGTTAATGGTTCGCCGTATGAATATATAAAACCATTTTCTGCTCAAGACTTATTATTATATTTGGGTTTTAACACTGACGTAATTTTAGTAGACTATAATGGCTCCATTTTGCAAAAAGAGGAATGGCCTACCATTTTATTACAAAACCAAGATCGAATTGAAATTATAACTCTTGCCGGTGGAGGTTAAGTTAAATTTAATCAACTTTTAAATAAATTCTTCAATTACTCATAATTTAAATCGGGATGACAGGATTTGAACCTGCGACACCCTGCTCCCAAGGCAGGTGCGCTACCAAACTGCGCTACATCCCGTTACTAATCAATAGTTTAGTATAACTTTATATTTTACACAAGTCATTAAAGGCTACATTTCTAAACAAAATAAATATTGGTTACGTTCTTAAATATAAATAAACATTTCCCAAGTTAATAAATTATTAACTTGGAAAATGTTTATTTATATTTTAAAGACTTCAGTTTCCAAAACAAGTTTTTTGTAATTAACTGAATTTTCCAGTTGTTGAAGCAATTACAAATGGTGCATAAGTGAAAATATAACCAATTGTGAAATGAGCTAAACCAACTAATCGCGCCTGAACAATAGAAAGTGCTACCGGCTTATCTCTCCACTTAACTAAGTTAGCAATCGGAGTACGTTCGTGAGCCCATACTAAAGTTTCAATAAGTTCTTGCCAGTAACCACGCCAAGAAATTAAGAACATGAATCCTGTAGCCCAAATTAAGTGACCAAATAAGAACATCCAAGCCCAAACTGCTTGTGCATTCATACCAAATGCATTATATCCATTGATTAATGGTGATGAATTTAACCATAAGTAGTCACGAAGCCAACCCATAATATAAGTTGAAGATTCGTTAAATGCAGCGGCATTTCCACCCCAAATTGTCATATGCTTCCAGTGCCAGTAGAATGTTACCCAACCAATTGTATTTAACATCCAGAACATTGCTAAGTAGAATGCATCCCAAGCAGAAATATCACATGTACCTCCACGACCAGGACCATCACACGGGAAACTATAGCCAAAATCTTTCTTATCAGGCATTAGCTTAGAACCACGAGCATCTAGTGCACCTTTAACAAGAATTAATGTTGTTGTGTGTAATGCTAAAGCAATTGCATGGTGAATTAAGAAATCACCAGGTCCAATAGTAAGGAATAGTGAATTTTTACCACTGTTAATAGCTTCTACCCAACCTGGTAGCCAGATTTTACTACCTGCCACAGTTGCAACACTTGTTGGTGAAGAAAGTAAAACATCAAAACCGTATAACGCTTTACCTGAAGCAGCTTGAATGAATTGTGCGAACACTGGTTCAAATAAGATTTGTTTTTCTGGCGTACCAAATGCTACACAAACATCATTGTGAATATATAAACCTAGGGTATGGAAACCTAAGAATAATGATACCCAACTTAAATGTGAAATAATTGCTTCTTTATGTTGAAGCATTCTCGCTAATACGTTATCTTTGTTTACTTCTGGATCATAATCACGAACGAAGAAAATAGCACCATGCGCAAATGCACCAACCATTAAGAAACCAGCAATGTACTGGTGGTGTGTATAAAGTGCTGCCTGGGTAACGTAATCCTTAGCCATAAATGCATAAGACGGTAATGCATACATGTGTTGTGCAACTAATGATGTTGCTACACCTAATGATGCTAATGCTAAACCCAGTTGCATGTGTAAACTATCTGTGATTGTCTCAAATAGACCGCGGTGACCCGAACCTAATCGTCCCTTTGGTGGAACGTGTGCGTCTAAGATCTCTTTCATACTGTGACCAATACCCCAATTAGTACGGTACATATGACCAGCAAAAATAAATACTACAGCAATTGCTAAGTGATGATGAGCAATATCAGTTAACCACATTGACTGCGTTTGAGGGTGGAAGCCTCCTAGGAATGTTAGAATTGCTGTCCCTGCACCCTCACTTGTTCCGAAAATGTGTTGTGCTGTATCAGGATTTTCTGCGTACAGACCCCAGTTACCAGTAAAAAATGGTGTTAGACCTTCTGGGTGAGGTAGTGTCGAAGTAAAATTGTTCCAACGAATATGCTGTCCTCTTGATTCAGGAATCGCAACGTGAATTAAGTGTCCTGCCCAAGCTAATGAACTAACTCCGAATAAACCTGATAAATGGTGGTTTAAACGTGATTCGTTGTTTTTAAACCATGCAATTCCTGGACGGAATTTAGGTTGGAGATGTAACCAACCAGCAAATAATAGAGCTGTTGATAAAATCAGTAAACCAAGCGCGCCAAAGTATAAGTCTTCATTTGTTCGCATACCAATTGTATACCACCAGTGGTATACGCCTGATGTAGCTATATTAACTGGGTAAGATACTCCGCCACGTGTAAAAGCTTTAATAGCTGATTGACCAAAATGTGGATCCCAAATCGCGTGTGCAATCGGTTTAACTTTTAATGGGTTTAAAACCCACTGTTGGAAGTTACCTTGCCATGCAACATGAAATAAGTTGCCGGAAGTCCATAAGAAGATGATGGCAAGATGGCCAAAATGTGAAGCAAAAATCTTTTGGTAAAGATTTTCTTCTGTCATACCATCATGACTCTCAAGATCGTGAGCAGTTGCAATACCGTACCAAATTCTTCTAGTAGCGGGATCTTGCGCAAGTGCCTGACTAAACTTAGGAAATTTAGTAGCCATAATTTATTAATTATACTTTTCTATATTAATTTAACCTACTGAAATAATTCTTGCTAAGAAGAATGACCAAGTAGTACCGATACCACCTAAAAGATAGTGTGCTAATCCAACTGCACGCCCCTGCGTAATACTAAGAGCACGAGGCTGGATAGCTGGGGCTAACTTAAGCTTGTTGTGAGCCCAAACAATTGATTCAATTAGTTCTTGCCAGTAACCACGGCCACTGAAAAGGAACATTAGACTGAATGCCCAAATAAAGTGAGCGCCTAGGAAAATAAGTCCATATGCTGATAAAGCGGAACCGTAAGATTGAATCACTTGTGATGCTTGTGACCAAAGGAAATCACGAAGCCACCCATTGATTGTTAGAGCACTATTTGCGAAGTTTCCACCAGTAACGTGAGAAATTTTACCTGAACTTGAAATAGTTCCCCAAACATCCGATTGCATTTTCCAACTAAAGTGGAAAATAACAACTGAAATACAATTGTACATCCAGAATAAACCTAAGAAGATGTGATCCCAAGCTGATACTTGACAAGTACCACCACGACCAGGGCCATCACAAGGGAAGCGGAAACCTAAGTTTGCCTTATCTGGAATTAGTCGTGAACTACGAGCAAATAAAACACCCTTAAGTAAGATTAATACCGTTACGTGAATCGTAAATGCGTGAATATGGTGAACCATAAAATCGGCTGTACCTAATGTAATAGGCATCATTGCAATTTTCCCATTTACTGCAACAACGTCACCGCCGAACGCGTAACTTGATGTTGCTAATGCATTTGGAGCGGTACTACCAGGAGCTAGAGTATGTAATGATTGAACCCACTTAGCAAAAATTGGTTGTAGTTGAATTGCTTTATCCGAGAACATGTCCTGTGGACGACCAAGTGCACGCATCGTATCATTGTGGATATAGAAACCAAAACTATGCGTTCCTAGGAAAATACAAACCCAGTTTAAGTGTGAAATAATTGCATCACGGTGACGTAAAACACGATCAAGTAAATTATTATAAGATTGAACTGGACTGTAGTCACGAACCATAAAAATCGCACCGTGAGCAGCAGCACCACAAATACAGAATCCACCAATCCACATATGGTGTGTAAATAATGATAACTGCGTTGGGTAATCAACACCAATATATGGGTACGGTGGCATTGCATACATGTGATGTGCAACAATAATACTAAGTGAACCCATCATTGCTAAATTAATTGCTAACTGTGCATGCCATGATGTTGTTAAAATCTCATAAAGACCTTTGTGACCTTCACCTGTAAGTGGGCCCTTGTGTGCCTCTAAGATTTCTTTCATACTGTGACCGATACCCCAATTAGTACGGTACATATGACCGGCAAAAATAAATAACACTGCTAACGCTAAGTGATGGTGTGCTGTATCACTTAACCATAAACTTCCAGTAATTGGGTTTAAACCACCTTTAAACGTAAGAAAGTCTGAATACTCACTCCAGTTTAATGTAAAGAATGGAAGTAAACCTTTCTTAAAACTTGGATAAAGCTGTGCCATTAAATCTTGGTTAAATAATAGCTCGTGAGGTAATGGAATCTCCTGTGGAGCTACGCCAGCATCTAGCAGCTTGTTAATTGGTAAACTAATATGAATCTGGTGACCTGACCATGATAAACAACCAAGACCAAGTAAACCTGCTAAGTGATGATTCATCATTGATTCAACATTTTGGAACCACTCTAATTTTGGAGCAGCCTTGTGATAGTGAAACCAACCAGCAAAGACCATTAAAGCAGACATTACCAGTCCACCCATAGCCGTCCAATATAGTTCCGTTTCATTTGTGATACCAGATGCACGCCACATTTGGAAAACACCTGATGTGATTTGTACACCTGAGAAACCACCTCCAACGTCACCATTAAGAATCTCTTGGCCCACAATCGGCCATACAACTTGTGCACTTGGCTTGATAGCCGTTGGATTCTGTAACCATGCGGAGTAGTTCGAGAATCTTGCACCGTGGAAATAAGCTTGACTAACCCATAAAAAAATAATGGCTAGCTGACCAAAGTGCGCACTGAAAATCTTTCTAGAGATATCCTCAAGCGAACTTGTTTGGCTATCAAAATCGTGTGCATCTGCGTGTAAATTCCAAATCCATGTAGTAGTCTTTGGACCCTTAGCTAAGGTACGAGAGAAGTGTCCTGGTTGCGCCCATTTTTCAAATGATGTTGCAACTGGATCTTTATCTACGATAACTCGTACTTTGCTAGCTTCTAGTTCTTTAGAGCCAACTTTCATTTTTTACTCTCCTTTTCTGAGACTTATAAACAAGAAACTTTTCCAATTTAGAAAGTTTCTAAATATATATTTTAATTCTTTAAATACACTATAACTTATTACAGCTAGTTTAAATAATATTTTTATAAAACCTTTGCAAAAATTAATATTTAAAATTTCTTATAATTTATTGTGTAAAAGAATATTACCATTCGACCTAAATAAAATTGCACCTGAAAAGTAAAAAGTACTTTTCAAGTGCAAAAATTAATTATAAATTAGAAGAAACCAAGAGTTAATGCTTGCGTAATCGGTAAACAAGCACCAATACCTAACCAGAAGGCAGCGAACGTTCCAAAAATAAACACTAACGACGCTACAGGGCGACGGAATGGATTTTGGAATTTATTTACGTTTTCAATAAATGGAACCGTAATTAAACCAATTGGGACAGCAGCCATTGAAAGAACGCCTAACAGTTTATTCGGAATAACACGTAATAGATTAAAAGTTGGGAAGAAATACCATTCAGGAAGAATTTCTAATGGAGTAGCAAATGGATCTGCTTTTTCCCCAAGTGGCGTTGGCTCTAAAACACCTAGACCAATACAGCAAGCGATTGTACCTAAAATACAAACCGGGAAAATATAAAGTAAATCATTAGGCCAAGCAGGTTCACCGTAGTAATTGTGACCCATTCCTTTCGCTAATTTGGCACGTAATTTCGGATCTGCTAAATCCGGTTTTTTTAGAATAGACATAAATTGTATTTAATTGTAGAAAATATAATTAAGTAGTAGCTTCCAGGAGAAAATGTTGTTTGCTGATTTAGTCAATTAGCAACTAATTATAAAGGGCCAGAAATACCTTGCTTACGGATCATGACGAAGTGCGTTAACATTAACACAGCAGCAACAACAGGTAAAACAAAAGTGTGTGCACTGTAAAAACGCGTTAACGTTGATTGACCTACACTTACACCTCCACGCAAAACTTGAACAATTAGTCCACCCACAACTGGAATTGCATCTGGAACCCCTGTTACGATTTTACATGCCCAGTACCCTACTTGATCCCAAGGTAGCGAATAACCTGTTACACCAAATGAAACTGTCACAGACGCTAACAGTACACCTGTTACCCACGTTAGCTCACGAGGCTTTTTAAATCCCCCAGTAAGATAAACACGACATACGTGAAGAATCATGTTCAGAACCATCATGCTCGCTGACCAACGGTGAACAGATCTAATTAACCAACCAAAGTTCACTTCGGTCATTAGATATTCTACAGAAGCAAAAGCTTCAGTAACAGTTGGTCTATAGTAGAAAGTCATTGCAAAACCTGTTGCAACCTGCACAATGAAACAAGTTAAAGTAATACCACCTAAACAGTAAAAAATATTTACATGCGGTGGAACGTATTTACTTGTAATATCGTCAGCAATTGCTTGGATTTCAAGTCTTTCTTGAAACCAGTCATATACACTACTCATAATTTTATTTTTTATAATGCTAAATTGAAAACACGGTTAAGCACATTGAATTAATCAAGGACTAAATATTAGTATACATGAAAACTAAAGACTT